GAAGACGAACCCAGACAACAGAGGTTTTATCCTCTTCACAAACCAGGGGATTCTAATTGGCTTCCCACTTTATGACCAGAAGACACTTTTGTCCAATAAACCATGGTCCCTCATGCAAAGCTTTGTTATAGTCAAGCATATTTTCTAATCGGACAAGATAAAAGCCCCTAAATAAAGGCAAAGGATATAGCTCAACGAGAAAGATACCCCGAGTGTGGAGGAAGAGCAATACTAGTCAACAGAGAATTAAACATAGAATCATAGCGAGTACGAACCGAAGAATAACGTCTAACTAGTTGCAGCAAACCACTAGAAGGAACTTGGAGCACTACAGAATAGGTCATCATCTTTCCATTCATTATGAATTCCATTTGTTAACGGAAGTGTCAAAGTAAGGTTTTTCGCTATATGAGATAGATGGAAAGTTATCCCACTATACGAGATTCAACTCCTTTATTTTAGCTAGACCTTCTTTCTGTCCTAGATCGAATCTTAGATAAAGTCCTCTTTCCTGGTCTTTTGCTCTTTCCCCTGAACGAGCTGACTTTCTATCCGATACGCTTAGAACATCCCGGTCTTTCTCAGCTCGAGTTTCTATTGCCGAAGGGGATAAAAGAGGTGAGCCAATAAATAGGCATAGGCGTCTGAAAGAGCTGAACCTATATGCGAAGTGGCTGAAGCAGACTCCCAATCCGAGTAAGCCGTAAGAAGAGTCGAAAGCAAAGATTCAAATTCGGGATTGGCATTCGGAAGAAGGAAGACGAAAACAACTGCAACAACCTCTAATCTAAGGAAAAAGTGGAATCCTTCGTTTACCTTACCTTAGGCAGATTCATACCTCGCTTTAAAAGCTTGAAAAGCGACTTAAAGCGCTACATTCGGTATCCGACAAAAGTAGAGCTTTGGCCCTACTTACTGGAATGCGCTCTTTATTGCTTGGCCTGGGGAAGAGCAGTAAGCAGAAAGCACTAATCATTTCAGCCGATTTCGAGATCCAACACGGAATCAATAAATACCTCATTCTTTCCCAAGTCAGAAGATGAATCCCTTAGTCCGGCCTATGGGGCTTAAACCAAATCTCCTCATTCACTAACCATTCATCATCCAATAATAAGGAAGACCCACTAACAGACGACTTCATGGAACAAGTAAACCAGAGAATGGAACACCTATGAAAAGGTCACTTGGAGTTCCTTCCTTGAATGCTAGTCTTTCTTTGGGATATAGCACACTCCCTAGCTATACCATTAAGACTAGAATGGTCAGGAGGTTGTAGAGTACTAGTACTAAGGATAAGAGAGCCCCAATAGGATAGCCTCGATCTTCATCAATATTTGTTTCGGGTTTCGAGATTTCCTCTCCAACTAGTAAGTAGGGGGGCAGGCAGGCATTCCTAGTTCTACTTCCCATTCTAGAAGTGAAGTTGTAGATGAAAGCGGTGCAATCTTCATCATCCCTGCTCGATGCCCCGACAGAGGAACATTTGAAAAAACCAATTGCTTCTTCATAGGATTTCGCTGATGGTTCTAGTTCCTCAACCGGGATTAACAATTTCGTAGAGTGATCGCTTTTCCTAAGCTTAATGCCGAAAGGGCTGTTCTTTCTGTTCGTGCTTGGTTTGCTGGTGATGTAGGAGAGTGGATTGTGGTGGGGTTATTTTCTCGCGGACCGAGACGAACTTCCTCGGCCTCTCTTAAATCGGCCTAGGCTCTTATCTGCTTTTTGAGCACCGCTTCTTCGCAAGGATGGGGCTTTTGGATGTTAAGGCTTCACTAATAGATGAACTGATGGCTGAGATCCCTGGATGATTGGGTGGTTAAGTGCTCCCAAGCGTGTGACCAGCTTTTGGGTAATTATCTGAAGGCCTCACAGGGGTGGCAACTGACTATATGCTGATGTTCAGGCTATCTCATTAAACTATCACGCATAGAAAAAACGATTTGAGACAGCTGTGACGCCCTTGTTGAATCCACTACGGATGAATCCACTCGTAAACACATTACATTTGAGTCGTGAGAGTGACCAGCCATCCTATGTATTACCCTTCCTTTCTTCATTTTCCGATTCACAACCACGAAGGGAAACGGGGGATAAATAAGGCTAACAAAGGACAAAGGCCAGAGGTGGGCGTACCATTCTCAAGGCGGGCCCCTCCAATGATTGGACAATGAATTGAATAAGGGAAGCAGCGCCTTAACTAATTGAAGAAAAAATGGATTCTCCGCTATTGATTCGTAGTCTCTTTTCTTTCTTCGATGCCAACTATCTTGAATGAGGCCGGGAAAAAGAAAGATTTCTTGGTTCTACATTTCACCGTGAAAATCGAATCAGTAAAAGGGGAGTTCATCTCACTTTTTTTCTTTCTGAAGCCTATGATATCCCGCGTGCTATCAAGGTCCTTTATGGTCTCTATCTATATTGGAAACAATTTATTTAATTAAATACTTTATTCATAGTTGCCTCTCTAGTCACACCTTAAGATCATGCAATCTGATCTGATAAAAAGGTATAAAGACCTCATCGGAAAGCTGAGGAATAGATAGACGCTCGTCAAGACAAGAAAGAGTAGCAATTAAAAAGTACACCCTCTCCTGTGAAAGAAAGAGGTTGATGGACCCAGTTGAATGAACACCAATTGATCCAGATTCTGAAAGTGAATTCGATTTAATACGAAATTGCTTAATCAAACAACGTATAGGAAAAGACCTCGGCATCTTATTTTCCTTTGCCATCGCACCTACTCTTTGACCCCAGGAAACCACACGAGGTGGTCATAGCATCCAGCGCTTCGAAAGCTGGTTCTCAACTCCATCAATACATTACGAGGGCTCATATAGACTTCCACACATTTTAACACCCTCTACGTATCAAATAATATCATAGGTAATACTGGGCTAGTCGCTACGCTCCTGTCTCTCATCTTGAGTTGTCTGACTTCAACTAGGGCTGCACTGGCCTTAAAGGAAAGCTTCGGGGCGATCTCGTTTGTACCAGGGTTATGCTCCTTATTTGCATCATCCTTCCCCTCTAGGTTGACTCAACCATCATCACATCATTCTCCGTAGATGTCTCAGTGCACTTGATCTTCTTGGTCTTCCTTGACAAGAGATCCTCTTCTTGACGGTTTCGGTTTCCGAAGGTAAAAGCGAAGCGAATAAAATAACATGGGATGGCGCACGACTGAGCTATGGCACTGCTGCTATTGATTCAGTTGGTTGAGTAACCGAAGATAAAGCTGGTTGTTCACTTGATGCCGCATATCATCACATTGCTGTACAGGTTTTATGCAGGCAATGGTGCCGGCCGTTGCTGTCGATGAAGGTAGCCGGCCACCCCGAATAGTCTTTGACTTCCTCAATTTCCAAATAGGCTGCTTTCCCCTTCCAATAGCAATGGAAGCTAGCACTCAAACTGGATGGTTTGAACCTACCATCTTAGATATAAGGCAACTTGATGGGATTGGCACTGAAGAGAAGTTCTTAGCTTGATTGAACTCAGCATAGTTAGAGATATAGATTAGATATTAGAGGTTAGGGAAGAGACTCAATCACCAAAGAAAAAAATACAGTAAATAAAAGAGCTCAGTCCATACTTTCTATTTTTTGAAAAAAAAGTTCCGATTATAAATTATCAACAGAAAAAGTGATGCTCGAAATCGTCCTCATTCGCGAGCATCGGTGTCTATGATTGAGTAGACTAGAATCTCGGAACCTCTGGCACACATTTGTGATCGAATACCCAATGATGTAGAACGAATGTTCCGGGGGAGACGCATCAGCCCCATCCTTGTCCAGTAATCATTCTGAATGGGAGTAGGTTCTAGTCGAAAAAGAGTAGCTGCCTTAAAAAAAGGGGGGCTGGTAGAAGACTTTCCTTCATTTAATGTCGAGGGGAACCTTCCTATTGATCATACCTATTTGATACTATGTAATCTCTTCGCTCGGCTGGAACACCAAAAAACCTGCAATTGGATCAATTTCAACTAGCTCGAAAGCAAAAGAACACCCAATGGCTGTAGGGGCAATCTTACTAGAAATTGGAACTACTGGAAAATGCACTGATGCAAACTCCAGTCTTAGGCTTTCCAACTTTCTCACTGCTTAAAAAAAAGAAAAGAAAGAGTTACTACGACTGGTCGAGATGTAAGAGAGGGAACTCAAAGGCCAGAAGGGAGAACGAGGGGAAGAACTGCAGCGAAGGGAACTGGCCCTAGCTTTCTTGTTTATCCAGAGCCAGAAGGTTAATTTCTCTCCTATTAAAGTCTCGTAATAAACTCCCTTTCCTAAAAAGTACTTCTGTAAGGGAATCTTCGCATCTTCCGGACTGGGATTGTAGACTCCACACGGGAGCTATTCGTGCTACTGTTGCGATCTTTCTTTGAAAAAGAGAAGAAGGGGAATCCTGAACTCTCTTCGCTTCCCGGCTGCGTTCGGTATGGTAGGGTGCCCGTCGACATGAAGTTTGGTTTTGGTTAAGGGGCAACCGTAGAACTGACTTCACAGACGGTTTCAGAGCAAGAGTCTTTGCTTCGGAGCTATCTTCAAGCTACAGCTATGTCTTTGATATCTATCTTTCACTCTCGCTCAGACACTGAACGCCCAACAGACAAGCATGATTCAGTGTGAAAATCACTTTTTTTAAAAAAAGACGAGGTGGTCAATCAAATAGATCGTTTTTAATAAAGCAGGCACACAAAGCAAGCTTTGAGAGTCAGAAGTTGGAGACTCAGAGGGGTTCCTGCGACTTTCAACTCAGCCTTATGATATGGACATTTCAACAAGACTTCTTGCTCCGGGAGGTTAATCAAAGGCTGCCAACGATACAAATTATCCATCAATGGCTGCACTGCCTTATCTGCAAAGAGGTCTTTATAAAAGGCTACAGCATGTTGTTTCAACGAGTCTGCATTTTCCACCCAAACCCCATCAATTTTAAGCCTCATAACCTTATCACGGTTTCGGCGCACCAAGGTTGAGAGATGAGAAAATCTAGTCTTTCTATCACCATCCTGAATCCATTGTGTCCGCGATTTTTGGTACCAAAGTAACTCCTCCTGATAAAGTGTTTCTTGATACTCTTTTAAGAGCTCCTTTTCAAGATTTTGCAAGAATGAAGATGTTTTATATGCCCCCGAGTTCTGGATGCCCGCCAATCTTGCAACTAAAACCCGTTTCCGATGGAAAATATTACCAAAGACCTACGAATTCCAAACTTGCAGCTGTTCTTTAGTCACCGAAATTGACTCCAATAAATACACCCCATTCTCACAAGCACCCCGGAAAACCATATCAAAATCCTTATGAGTAATCCATGCAGCTTGAAAACGGAAAGGTCTCACGATACTAGGGGGAGGAGGGATCATCTCAGCATTAAATAACAAAGGGTGGTGATCAGAATACACACACGGGAGATTTACCACTTTTCGTTCAGCAAGAAGTTCCAGAGCCGAAGCATTTGCAAGAACTTTATCTAATCGTTCTCTCAAAATAACTCTACCGTGTAAAGATTTCTTCCAAGTAAACTTAGAGTAGAGCCCGAAGCTCCAAAGTCCGAAAGGCACCAGGATCTATTTTGCTCTGTGACCTTAACATGAAGTGCTTGATTTGTCGACCCCAAAAGCTTAATATCAAACTGGCCACGAAAAAGCAAAACAATTCCACCAGCCATCCCTGTGGAAGGAACTACAAAATTTGAGTCGAAGCCTAACTTCTCACCAAAATCACCAGCAAATTGAGTATCGTTACATTTTAACTACATTAAGATGAGGATCATCGGTCTATACTGCCTTATCAATTCTCTACAATTCCGAAGGAACTTCTTATTGCGGATACCTCGGAAATTCCATGAGAGCACAATCATTGAGAAAGATCTACACAAGTTTACAATACTTGCTCAGCAAGCTCGGTGTCCTTACTATCAGCCTGTAGCAAACCCGTTTGATCATCAACTTCACCATTACCCATCGTAATGTCAGGAGGCTTAGGAGCAGGTTGTGAATTTAGGAAAAGCAGCACTTGTTCAGGGGCTGCCAACCTATTTTCCAACGCTATTTCCTCTTGAGGTACTTATAAAATAGCAGATAGCGATTTAGGATTGGGGTTAGGCCCAAAAGAGATAGTATTTTTGGGAAAGCAGGTGGTGGTTGCTGTAGGGGACAAAGTTTGGGTTTTTAAGGATGGGTTTTTCTTAAGTGCAGGCCCAGACTTGCCTTGATTCGGGTGGGAATAAGGTTTTGCTCTCTCTGAAGATTTTGACTTGACCCGAGACTTCGAGTGAGCTGGTCGAACTTGACTAGAAGAGGCCGAATATTGTGAGACTTTATGAGATTGAGTATTCAAAACAGAATCAGACTGTGTTTCAGGGACAAAGGAGGGCCTATCTTGAGCAATTTTAGCTTTCTACTTTCTTGTTTTCTCCTTAACTTCCTTAAAGGGGATAATCTAGCAGAATCACCGCGTAACCCCTTATTCCATGCCTCAATAACCTCTTCATTCACCGGGATTTCATCTTCCATATTCTCTAATGAATCCAAAGCCACAAATCTGTTCGAAGAATCATGATCCCGTCCATTTTGCTGAGCTTTCACTTTTTGAGTTGATCCTCTCCTAAACTTACGCTGCACAAGCATCCAAGGCCCATAATTTGCGGTGGATACCCTAGTTTCCATGTCTGGCTTATCACTTGCAGCAGCCTCCTTTGTGTTTGATTCCGATGGTGGTTGGTGTGCCGGACACTTGTCCATCCGATGTCCTACAATTCCACAAGAGAAAGACACGGTATGAAGTGCTTCATACTCGATAGCCTGAGAAAGAGATCCCACCTGCACTCTGGTTAATAGAGACTTGGACAAATCAATTTCAACACATAAACGAGCGAATTTTACCCGTGTCGCCATACTGGTGGTGGTATCCACTTTAATTGGTGTACCAAGAACTTTCCCTATCTGCATTAAAATATCCACATTGAAATACTTCGATAGGCAATTCTGGGAGCCTAATCCAGATTGCAGTTTTGCCAATGGTGGCCGTTGAGGGGCGAAGATTCGGTTGCCAACGTTGGACCATCAAATAATGGTCTATAATCTCCAGTCTTATGATATGATGTAGAAGAATAGTGCCCTAATATAGTATAGGGCTCCTCTTAATACCAGTACTACCGAGCGTAATCTTTCTCTGGGGAAGTCCTAATAGTAATGACCTTAATCTCGTTCATAACGTGCTAATGCTTCCTATAAGACTAGGAGTTATCTTTCAGACAAGTGAAAGCCAAATGAGATGAAAGAAAGTGCTAGTTCCTTTGTTTGGGTTTCCAAGGCTAGCTATTTCCATTACAGTGGTAAGCCTACCCATACCAGTATAGCTCCTTGAGCTTCCACCACGGGATTGACTTCGTTCATCTACCGACACGACCAGCCGACTTAAGAGCCTACCTTTTATTCATATATTTGCTAAACCGGTAAGGGAATGGAGAATGCCTGTCGATTGATCATTGCTTTCGGTTGAGTCTTTTCCTTGGTTTATCCCAAGAGCTGCTCTAAGGGATGTAGTCGGACTATTTCTTGCTTCAAAGACGGTAAAACGTTAAACGGAAACCTTGGCGAATAGTGGCATACTCCCTTCTTCCCTATTTCGTCCTCTGAGCCTTCCTTATTAATTAATTAAGAAACCTTCATTCGCCATACGAAAAAGCCCAATCAGCGGGCAGCATCATATGGAACAACTACTATGCTATGACCCGAATCAACTATGCAATATTGAGACATGCCCTCCTCTTCTTCAGTTGCTTTTCCTTTGAGAGAGAAGTGAGTGTAAGCCCAAACTATTCGATAGGAGCCGATTCGTTAGCGATTGGACAACCATACCTATTCTCAAAGGCTATCAATACGGGCGGTTCGGTCACCGAGATTGCAAGGAATCTGCTCGGGTGGTGGCAGAGGAAATTGCTCGCAATCAAGAAGGGAATGACCATGGTGTAGTTCCAGAACAAGTTGATACTGTTGTTCCAGAGAAAGAGGGTGAAATCCTATTTTTCTTGTTTACTTGGATGATGGGCTACTTCGCCCTCTTCTACTTACTAATTATTCGCTACGCTTCGCTTTTACCTTCCGACCCGGGGCCTCTTGCCCCTAAAAATACGGGTGCGAGCTATTCGAATCTAAGAATTTACCTGATTCCCGGAAGCCGATTCCCGCCGCCCTTACAAATGGTGTCTCGCACTCCACGCAACTAGCTATTTTTCTAGCCGTTTAGTAATTCGAAGGGGGCGAAGAAAGTGAGCCGTAAGGCGAAGGGGGCGAAGAAAGTGACAAATGTAGAAAAGGAAAAAGGGCTTCCAAATCACCTACTCCCGAATCACTGTCATGGGAAAGATGGATGGAGGGTACGGATCCAACCAAGCCAAGGTAGGGTAGGCATGGAGCACCAGCCAAAGAAAGGATTAATGGCTCACGATCGCTGTTTATAGGCATTCTTCCTCATTCCGCGAAGATGTTCGTTCCGCCATTTACATTGGGAATGGGTTTTTCTTGGGCAGCTAGCGATTCTAAGATTATGGGCACCCGATCGATTAACTACTGAAATGTGAAACTTCTTAACGTCATTGAGATCCTTGTGTTGTCAATCGGATCTTGCTTGACTTGATTCGACTCGGGGGTAGGACTATTAAGAAGGAGGCCTTGTCTTATAAGTTGCTTTCACTTCTGCGTCTGCCGTTAAACGTTTTCCCGTTTGAACTACCTAAAACTGTAATTCAGTAGGAGCTGATTCTTGAACTGCAGTCGATCCGCGCAGACGATCTGCGCACTAACCAGACGATATGCGCTACCAAAACAGGTAGGGATTGACCGTCAGTCGTGTGCCAGCATATAGTTAATGGCACACGGATGAACGAAATAACTATAGAGGATTGGTGGCAGACCCAATGTGCCCTCCGGTAGTGCCTCGAACAATCCTGGTCGTGGATCATGCTCGGGTCGGACGCAAATGCAGAGGATGAAGTAGTGCTGAGTCGACAGACTCTGGTAGACAGTTTCTATGTGGGTGCGCCGATAGTAGGCGCCCGGTTTGATCCCCGCTGAACCGATAGACTAACGAGCCGATACGTTTGACTCCCGTCTTTGAAGCTAGTAGTACGAAGGAAGTGTTTTCCCTTACTGGGAGTGAAGATGGAGGGGAAGATAAGATACGCTCGTTGAAGGCATTTTCCAGTACCGGACTAAAAGGAATCTGCCCTTGCCCCAAGAGCTGTAGCAAAAGCAAACAAAGTAGTTCTGCTAAGCGAAAGGAAATGTTATAAAAAGGAAATGTTATAAGCGGATAGAAAGTCAGCGCTAAAGCTTGTTTGCCGCGTAACGGATAGAAAGTCAGCTCTTTCAGCCACTTCGCCTAGGGGTTCAGCGGTTGGTATACCCGTCTCGGTAGTAAATCAATTTCCTCTTCCGCTATTGACTCTGTTGTCATGGTTGGTCTTGATGCTTAGGTTTCCGAAGAGGTTTAAATAGCGCATTCCCACTCGTAAGTAAAGGTTGGAAATGCGTTAATTTCATACATCTTTTGATACCCCGCTTTCCAAGTCATCTGACTGAGCCCTGACTCTCTTGCTTCCTACTCGTTCCGTGCTTTGGATGCGCTGCCTTCCCCAAAGGTGGGGCCGGGCGGTGACTCCTCCATGCAGTGGAGTAAGCATCTTATCTCTGACTGGGAAAAGGTACCTCTAAATCCTTTCTATGGGACTACTTTGCCTATTTGCCGGGTCGTTCCTTCGGGCCTACTTCAAGTCCTATCTTTTATCAGATTGCCCTAGTCGCTATGTGAATCAGCTCACCTTACAGTGTGATGCTACGCCAATAAGCCAATCCTTTAGTCGGGGAGATTTAGTATTCATTGGGGGATTTTGATCATCCGATCGGGTGAGCTCAGATTACGATCCTAGGGTGTCGGGTGAGGCCCTTTATTGCCCTAAACCTGGTTGGTAAATCGATGCGATAACTCTCAAAGCAGGCTCACCGATTACATGAACTTCCTCTCATCTATACGAATAAGAAAAGAATCGAATCGAAAGGAATGAAATCGAAATAAACAGTAGAAGCGAACTCCTATTCTCGACACCTTTGATGGCTTACACCTTTGATTGAAGAACTGCTTTTCCGGTTGCTAGCCAGCAAAAGAGATTTCTGCAACTCCTACTAGTCCTGGAGTAAGAAACGGAGGGGTTTAAGGATCTATTGCCTTTTCCTTTTATCTGGGTTCAGGTACGAGAATGAATCCCCTTCCTATCTATCTATTGCGAAATCGGGGATTGCCTTTTTTCGGAGGATTTGATCGTTGTAGACTTCGAGCCAGTTGTCTATATTGCTGAGCTTCTGGAGAACGACTTACACGGGTTTTTCTTTTCATGCGCTTTGCTTTGGCTTTTGTTGTAACCTATTCCACTAGCTCGTACAGAAGACGTTTACCGGTTTCTGCACTTTCATGAACCAACTCACTTGTATGAAACCTTGAGCTAGTTGTCTAGTAGCCCTTTTCGGTAACTAGTCCAATCCAACTTGCTTGAACTGAAGCGGGAGAAGCAATCCCTTAACTCGACGAATGCTGAGGAAGGAGTGAATCAAGAGGCGAGTTTAACAGCACTTAACAAACCCCATATCGGAAACCATAAGCTCAAGGTAGGAATAAACGATTGAGCTTCCGGGTCTTACTTCTGATTTCGAGTTCATAGAAGATATGGCTTTATCTTCGGCATCTTCCGAATCAGCGAGTTAAGTAGGGCATTCATGAAAAAAGGGGATATTCTGGTTCTCCAGATAATGGTAGAGAGAGATCCTTAAACGTCAATTGGACTTATTACTCTGGGTTCCTTGGATGAGATAGACCTATAATCTCCCGGGTAGTGTAACAAGGACTCCAAGAATACCTGATACAGAAGCAATCTCTCAGAGTCCAAATCCCTATTCGCAACCACTTCCCCTAACCGGTGAACCTACATTCTATTCGTTCGCAGCTACGCAGCAATAAGAACCTCGTCTAACTCTTCCCCTTAGGTTAGGGCTCAGTCACCGACCGCTATCTTAACTTCCTCTTTTCGGGTATTTCGTATATAAAGAAGTACTCCGGCATAGCTACTATAGCGCTTTGATTGAATACCTTACCTATTTTTTGTCCTACCATCGATCGGGGCTTCCCCAAAGAAAACAACTAAAAAAGGGCATTGGCAATCAAGGGCTTAAACTCAAGGGCTGTTCAATCTAGGCCTTCAAGCTCGGGTGCTCTAATAGCTTAGAACGAATGGAGTAAGGTGAAGCTGCAGGAACTTAGCTCGTAGGCTCGAACTATTTAACTAAAAAGAAGGATTTGCTGCTTTAGTGGAGCCGGTGCCTATAATCCCAGAAGAGAGAGGAAGTAAGAGCCCTAGCTCGGGAAGTCTCAATGCAGCCCAGTCAGTCAGTCCAGTAAAGAGCTTTCCTTCTCGAGCTGCAATCGCACAGCAAGTGAGTAGAAGAAGAATGGAAAGAAAGAAAAGGTAAGAAAGCAGTCCTTAACTTTACGAATAGAAAGGAGAGCTCTTCTGACTCGCAACAAGTGAATGGAATCGATTCCGTTAAGTCCCGTTAGAGCTGAAAAGGAGATGCTACCTATTTTACGTAAAGCAAAGAGATAAGAGCTAGTTCGCATAAACCAATTGCTTGAACTGAAGCAGGAGAAGCTTGCACGCGGTTCGCAGCATTAGCCACTAAAATACTAGCAGGTCTTGTTAGAGCCTCAGTCTCCATCTCATCGTCAGGAGGGTTTCTATCTCTCTCTATAATCAGAGTCCCCAGTAGAATTCTCCACAACTAAAACCTCCACAGAGTCTTCCTACATCATGTACGAATCCCTGCTATCTCCTATCTTCGCAATACCCTTATCAGCAGCAAGGGAAAGAGAGCCCTTAACTAATACATTACAATTAGGGAAGCTTGGCCTATTTTACATTACAATTAGGGAAGCTTGGCCTATTTAAAAGAGGCTTATTCTTATTCTGATTCCCTGAAGGCCTAGTTGAAGCAGACTTGACTGAAGAAAGTAAGTTGGCCTTTGAAGGAACCCGGCCATTTTGGGATTCTTTTCCACAACTTTAGTCCCCGAACTATTCGCAGCAGTAGCAGGACGCGCTGGAGCAACTAAACCTTTACCACCATTATCTTCTCCCTCCTTGAACTGAGATAATGCCGCAAATCTCGATCCCCCATAATTAGCACCTACCCCGATTTTCTTGCCCTTTTCAACTTCACTAGCCTTCTTTTTCTTACTAAATTTCCGGGATTGCGCAATCATCCAAGGCACGAAATCCCTTGTGCGCTGGTCTACCGTAGCAACATGTGCAGCCTCACTTCCATTCTCAACAACATTCACAGCTTAGCCACCTTTCTCCGCCTCCTTAGATTCTGTATTATTATTACCATTAATGGCTAGTTTTGTGACCCATCCGGCCACAATGAAAACAGATGAGATGTAACCCTTCATACTCAACATTATGCCATATGTCATCGAGACAAATCTTGGGAACAAGGGGCCCCCATGGGCTCGACACACACACGTGAAAAACGCCCTCTGTATGCCAGCCGTGTATTCTGGTCAACTTTCAGTGACGAATTGGGGATCCATGGAGTTCATTATTCCTTTCTATTCCTTGATTCTATTAATGAAATGTATGAAGAACTGATTCTGAAGTCTTTAGGGACTGAGGGAAAAGTAGGAGAAGAGGTGCAGTGGTTGAATTAGGAGATGCCTTTAGGCTGGATTATCGTTCAGGTGGATGCAAGGTAATTCGGGGAAGCCCTTTCAAGTACTAGTGGATCAGTGCCGTGCGGGTCTGCCTTTTACCGGTCAACCATTACCACTGCCGTTGGTCCCGATTTTTCTGTCTCTTATTTTATTAGAACTACCTCAAAGCTACTTTTCTATGACCCGGGATGAACTACTCTCTCGCAAAGAGACTTACTTCTATTCCTTCATGCGACAGGTGCACAGAGGTTTGAGCTTTGACCCCAAGGTCTTCGAGCGCGATAATGGGTCAACCAACTAATCTGCAAACTTGAGATTTTGACCAGAAGCGAAATCCTTTTCGCCAGGAAAGAAAAGCCACTTGCCCATTACCGGACCTGGGAAAAGAACTTCTCCATTCCCTACTCCCAACCCTTCTTCTCAACCAGATTAAGAAAAGCAAGTCAAGGAAAGAGGAAAGGTTCGGGAAGGAAGCTAGTACCTTTAACTTACGAGTCCCATTGCGGAAATCGCAGCTGATTTGTAGGTTTTTCTCGAGGTCTTTCATCACCCACCAGCTTAGTCCAACAAGTAAGCAAATCCTATTTAAAGACCTAGCAGCTTATCAGCCTTTGGGGCAATGATATGGTCAACCGTAAATTGAATGGTGTACCATGGGAGAAGGTGCCTCTTCCAAAAGAAGAAGTAGGTCTTAATTTGCGAGATTTGAGAAAGGACAAGATTTTCTCTCTCTTGCTCGCAAGCCTACTGACTCCTATACTTACTTGGCGCCTACTGACTCCTATACTTACTTGGCATAGTATTTTACAAGGGCGTGAGGTACTCTGTATGTGGTTAGGAGTGAGGATTAGTAATGGCAAATCAACCAGATTCTGGGTGGATGCTTGGATGCCTACGAGCCTACTTATTAACCATGCTTTGCGTCTTCTATCTACCTTGCAAGCTGATTTGAGTCTTGCTGATTATTGTGACGAGTTTGGTTCTTGGAACTAGATAGAGCTCAAGGATGTTCTGCCTATGCCTATAGTATCGAGAATCGCCGCAATTTGGATCAATACTGATGATCTTAATGAAGACTCTTGGTGTTGTAAGTTAGAAGGAAATGGTCTTTTCTCGACTAAATCTGCTTATAACGTCCAAGTTAAAGCCCCCCTTGCTGTTGATGCTCCATGGATTAAGGTTTGTAATTTTCCAGGACCTAATAAAATTAAGATTTTATTGTGGCGGATACTACATGAATCGATCCCCACGGCATCATTTCTGTTCCATCGGCATATAGCCCAATTTTATAGCTGCTTTATTTGTTCGACCGCGGTTGAATCTACGCTACATGCGTTAAGGGACTTCCATAAAGCTCGTTCCACTTGGTTAATGCTAAAGCCGGATTTTAACCAGGGAGAATTCATTAATCTAGACTTGAAATCTTGGATTTTATCTAATTGTTCTTGCAATGATCTTTTTATGGGACTTCCATGGAATCTTACTTTCATGTTCTCAGTTTGGTTCATCTCGTATTGGAGGAATTCTTTGCTGTATGACTCAAACTTTGTGTGGCCTTTAAATAGCAATCAATTGATTTTTTCTAGAGTCAAGGAAGAGGTTGATGTGGCTGATATTATTCACCGACCTTTGAAAGACCAAGTCTTGGTAGGATGGCAATTGCCGAAAGCACCAACTGTGAAGGTTAACGTGGATGGCAGTGCGAGGGCTAATCCGGGGGAATCGTCAGCAGGCAAGTGGTATAGGAAAGGAACCCTACTTTAGTCAATCGGACAAGAAAATCAATAACTCCCGAGCTGGTTGCTAGTACCCTTATTAGCAGCTCCTTAGACAGCATCGGGAACTTCAATCGCCCTTTAAGCCTGACTCGCTTCCTATTTGAACGGTCTTTCCTCAACTTATCATATTTCGAATGAGATTTACCAAAGGAACCCCCATTCCCAGTTTACTGCACTTGACTTCTTGTTAGAGCTTAACTGGGCAATACCAGAACTAATCTTTTCAGCCGCTTTCTAGCACTTGAGTTTGAGTCTTTCCTGAGCTAAAGGTTGAATCACTCCCTTCTTCGGTTACCCCTTCTCATCAGCCTCACTTACTGTTCTTCAGTCTCTTTTTACGCTATATGATATAGATGCATATCCCGCTTTTTCGCCCTTGAGGTATGGTACTAATTCGCCTGCTTTCCTTTCCCCTTCTGCTCTGTTGAGGGCTTCTTCTTTGTTTATTGGTTGGACTGGGGATGTGCTTTCACAAGACTTTTAGGGGAGGAGGGAAGATTGCTTACTCCTTCTGATTCAGAGATGACGAGTTAGCCTTTTATGCTTGCTATCGAGTTTCAAGAATCGGGGTACTGCTAAAAGAGGAAAACGGTCTGAGAGTACGGGTTCAATAAATTCCCACTGATTGATTGAATAGTGAAATACAGCTGGTCTCTTCCCAATAATCTACTTAAACATCCTCCTAATATTCTTTTCTTAACCCTTGGGAAATACAAGAAATAGGCTCTACAAGACCTGTGCGCTAAAGCCAGCAAGAGAGCTATTTATTGTTTCGGGTTCATAGGAAGAGTAAGAGTGATTAGGTAACAAAGAACAAGGGGAATAGGAATGATGCAAAGCCATAGTTCTCGCTACCGAGAAAGACCAGAAAGGAGAGGAAGAGCTCTAGCTGCAGTGCCCAAATTCGAAGACTAAACGGGGGATGGAATCGATTAAACTTTGATTTCTTTTAATGGCATTTCAATCTCCAGCTATTAGTGGAAAAGGCATAATGCACTTTTCAATTTTAACGTTTCAAGCGGGTATAACGAGCTGAGCAAATGTAGCGTAGGGGCGAAAGCGCTCTTAGTAGAAGAGGCAATCCGGGTATTGATTAGAATAGCACTAGTAAGGGAAAGCCTTATACAACTCTCTAGAGAAGTAATCTGTTTTCTCTCAACTCGCTAGCTAGCTGTGAAAACTCAAAATCTCATAATTTTCATTTGCAGTTTCCTAATATGATAGGTTTTAAGATTCCCCTTCTCTTGCTTTGAGATTTGTCGATTTAACTAAACCTGTGCCAGCTAGCCAGTCTTTTACCATTGAGAGGTACTATTCTCCTCACTTGCTATCACCTTCAACTCATTCAACAGCAGGAGCTGCTTTCTCAGAGATTCTCTATTCATTTGCTTAAGACTAAGACATTGATCTCGAAAGGACGACTAGAGGTGAATCAGCGCTTGTTCCCCTTATTCTTATGAGAGGCGGGACTAAAGAATTTAGGTTTGTCTATTACTAAAGAATTTAGGTTTGTCTATTCCGGTCTTGAGGCTTTTGCTTTGGCTTCGGTACCTGAGTGATAAGCTGGTTATAAAGCTTTCCCCTGTCGATGGAATTTCTATTGAGTCTTCGGTTTATTCTTTTACTTGGTTTATCCCAAGAGCTGATCTAAGGTATGTAGTCTGCCTACTACTTGCTAGAGATCACACTTCCGGGTCTTTCCCAATAGAAAAGTCCTATGTGATAGGTTTTGGATAGCTGCTTTTGGTATCCACTATTAGTGAGTAAAGGGACTAAAGGCCTTAGCTTTTACCCTCGGAAACCTCAAGACCAACAACAGACCAAAAAGAGGTTTAATAAACAGCTTGAGATAACCCACAAAAACAAATAAACAGGCGATTCCTGTAGGGGACTTTGCCCTTAGAATTATTCCTTTTGGGGCTAGCATGACAAACAAGTCAACTGGAAAGTAAAAGGCTAGTTTCCCAGATGAATAATTGTGAGATAAAGCAGCTTTAGAGGAAGGTTTGGGATAGGTTCTGTATCTGTATCTGCATGGGGAGGGAGAAGATAAATACCTTGAATCTCCAACTGAAATTAAGAAATAATCGTTATAAAAGACTGAGACTGAGCTTAGCCCGTGGGAATTACCTTAAACCCTAACTACCTCTTGTGCGGTTTGGGAATGAGAACCAGTATGATGGAAGAGCTTAGGGAGAGCTGATGTGATAGCTTAGCTTAGGTATTAGCATTACGAACTCCTTTTGATATCCACTACTATCAGAATAAAGCCCTTCGCTTACTCAAGCGGATGGTGGAATGTATTCAATCGGTGGTAAAGTAACGGCTCTGGTAGGAGTAGCTGCTACCGCAATCGTATTTTACCTTTCTCTTTCTTTCCTTCTGAAGGTTCATCATTGATTACGGATTTGGGAAGCGCTCCAGTACCGGATTCCTTAGTTGGTGAAGGAGTTTAGTTCTTTCTTGTCTCCTGTGTCTGGGATGGCAGTTCCTCATGCGCATATACATAGACATGCACACCCGCGAACGAATTAGAACACGTGCGTTAAGTTAGTAGCTTTTCATAAGCGATACCCGAACCAACCTTTAACCCCATTCGCTGCTACGCAGCTCACCTCTAAAGACCCTTCGCCTAAAGGCTCACCCTCTTCAATCCCTTCGCCTTTCGGCTCACCTTCAAAGCCTTCCTCAACCTGTTCTGTTAGCTAGCCAATCGCTAAAAGCGAAGTTGGTTTATGATGATTTGGAATTGGTGGAATAAGAACGCCCATCACGAACCTGGAACAGTCAGTCGCCGATTAAGAATCAATCGCTACTTTCCCGTCTTCGCTGACTTGAGTCCTAACCACTCTCACTTTCTGACAGAAAGGAGAACCTATAGCAACAAGAGAAAGAAAGGCGGATTCCATTAAATCACTTCTATTAGTGAAATTAAATCACTTCTATTAGTGAAATTTCTTTCGGACCTTTAACCCGCTCTCTAGCAAGTCAAGTAAAAGACTCAACCGAATCCATTTATTATGGGAATAGCTCTACGCTCTTAGGAAAAGGTTTAGCAGCAGGACCTTAGCTCGGATCTATCTCATTTACTGGCTAGAGTGCGAGTGGGAATTTACTTTAACTAGCTGCACGAGAGAGGGGGGGCATCAAAATCAACTACTTACCGAACCGGTGAACTAAACACGCCATCATCCAAGTCATGATCCGCAGAGTTAAACCCTCTTTCATCAGCTCGTCCAACCTTAGCCAACTCTAAAACTAGACCAAAGCCATCATAAGACCTTTTTGAGGTACCAGAGGAGTCTTATCCAACTGGCTAGCTGAGCTCTTCATCCTGATCGAATCCCTTAATAGCTAAATCCTAATCCACTACATCCCTTTTTCTTGATGCAAGACTAGAGAATCCAATTCACACGAATTAGCTGGATTCAACTCCACTTGCCCGAGTTTATGTTTATATACCGACACTTGGGCTGCTATTCTATTGGTCTTACTTGGAATAGGATTCCCCTTGCCCGAAGAAGTGGGCATCGAGACTGCAATCATTATATGCGCAATTCTATCTTCCCCTTACCTTCGCCTAAAGGCATCTTATTCACCAGTATCCGTTCTTAGCCCAGACAAGCCCGATAGAGCTGATCGACTATCCCTACTTCTTTAAGGATTGGAGGTTGAGTTCCCTGGTTAGGGAATGATATTGGATTTTAAAATATCGTATTGTATAGATTTTTGTATCGATCTTGGGAATCTCTTTTAAAGAACCTTAGCGCTTGCTAGACTGGGAGTGACCATTTACCACAATCGATCGTTCGCCCTTATCTGCATAAAGGTTGGTTCTGGTGAGGGCAATCTCTTACATCATACCTTTGCATCTGCTTGGGCCCTATCTCCGCTCCGGTACGCATGGGATGTAGTGGAGGCATGAACAACGCTCTCCGCGCAAATGCTTGCTATCGAGTTTCAAGCACCGATATTTGGTCAAGGAAGACGCACAAGCTACTAAGCTTCGAAACAACTAATAAATAGGTTTTAAGCTCCGCGATACCCTTTCGATCGATTGCAGTAAGTTCCAATACTTCTGTCTTTCGAGAAAGGGGGGAATTGAATTGTTACTTCTGCTAGGCCTTCGAGCTAAGAGACTTTGAGCTACTAAACCTATACGATATGGTATCTAGCCTTCCGGAAGATTAGTAAGAGGCGGGTTTCTTTCTCTTCTTAAGGCTTTTCAATCTCTATGTCTTCCAATTCCTGCAAGTGAATTTGAAAGCAGGCTCGTTCTGAGGTTCTAATATATGCTTTGAGCTTTCTTTCCTTCGTATAGCAAGTATAGCGAGCTGAGCTGTTAAGCGAAAAGTACTATTTCAAGTGAGGATAGCTGGTTCTCAACTCTTCTGCCTTGGTTTGCTTTCTTCGTTTCAGTATGTTTTCCTCTTCCCGGCCATAACAATCTTTCCAGTTGGGCGAGGTGCGGTTGCCTTCCTTTTGCCTTCCCGCTGTGAGTTGTCTTACATCTCGCCTAGTCTCCCAACCACTAAAGCGAGTTCTAGTCAACATGCCATCTCCTTGTCTTTTTAGTTGAGTTCCTTCATGTAGGTGGTGGAAAGTGTTCTTTATAGGGATCGAGATATTAGGGAATGGGAGCAAGATAGTTAGATCTGTTAGAGACCTCTATTAAGTAAGTTTAAAAAAGAGGGTCCCTTGCTTGTTGAACAAGAAGAGATAACCCTACAAATCAGGCGAAGGCAGGGATGTTGGATGATCACCTTATCTCTCAGCATCAGGCGATCTCAGTTATCATACAGTAATGGTTGACTTATGGATTGGTCTTTCTTTAGATAAATCTACCTCTCGTTCTAAGGCTACTGTGCCTTGCGTCCCTGATGAAGAAAAGTCCCAAGTTAAACCCACTGAACCACCAGACACAGAAAAAAAAGCAAAAGAGATGACCCGCCGGAACCCGAGCTTTTACTTTTAGTCCCTGAAATCCACATTCATTGAGGCGGATGACATCGATCCCTTGGCGTGGCGATTGTACGTAGATGGTTCGTCCACCAAGGACGGATCTGGTGCTGGAATTCTGCTGGTCTCACCTGAGAAAAAGAAAGAGGTATTTCAATATAGCATTACTTTTGGCTTTTCTACCTACAATAATGCTGCTGAATATGAGGCCCTTATAGCGGGTCTAGAAATCGCCGAAAAAGTAGGCGCCAAAACCGTACTCGCCCACACCGACTACCAGTTGGTAGCAAAGCAAATCGCTGGGGAGATAGATGGAAAAGATCCGTCTTTATCTAAATACAGGGACATTGTGCTCCAATTAATGACGAAATTCACTCTTATCCCCATTCGACGGATACCAAGGATCGAGAATGGCCCGTCGGATGCCCTCTCCAAAATTGCATCCTAAATAGTATCTCCATGAGAGGCTCGTTGAGACCTTTCTTTAATTTAATTTGTAGGGATTTCCTTTGGTTGAACCCTCTTTTCTTTATGCTGTCTCACGTGGAAATTCCTTATTTGAAGGAACGGGGACACGCAGTGAGATTGATACTTGATAAAGCGAAGGAAGCTATACCGGAGGACTCGCCAATTCCACAGCTAGTTGGGGGTCCCCCATTAAAGAACAAAGGTTGAGGTGCCGGAGAAAGTATCCAAGTTCCGACCAATCAGTTTATGCTCAGTCCCTATCGGGCCCCTACGGACCCTTCTTTTTGAGATGGAAACCGACTATTATAGGACTTCCTACTCGCAACCGTAGCTCTTCTTACTGTTCGCTGCTATGCATATAGGCCCCCTCCGTCACTCTAAATCCTGAAAGAAGAAGTGGGGAACTCAAACTCGAAGAACTCAAATGATTATTCCCTCGGCTCGGGAGAATCAATTGAGATAAACTGCCCTGCTCTGCTGATGACAGGTCTATCGTACAACCTATAACTAAGTAGAAAATACCAACAATAGGTAAGAATAGACAAGGAAGTAGCTCGCCTCTCTTAGTTAAGGCAGTTGGGGGTTGCAAAAAACTTTCAAAGAATTGGAGTTTAAGTTATGTCGGTGAACGAAACGAGAGAGCGCTCGGGTGAGTAAGAAGATAATTTGGCTCGTAGCACCAAGAAAGTCAAGGCGACGGATGCGCTGGTGGATCAACCAACCCCTCGTTTGTCTTTTAAGGAGGCGGCTGCTGGTACGAGGAGGAACTTCGATGAGTTTGGATCTTTGGACTCTGATGAGGCTTTGATTCATGTCTGCTCTTTTGGGGGTTGGCCCCGAATTTCTCTATCGGAAAGGTTCAAGTCCCAGATCCTACAACAATGGGAGCGTTGCCTCATCATTAAGTTGTTGGTAAGGTCTATTTTTTATAAAGTTTTGTCTGAGAAGCTTCAGAAATTATGGAACCCGAAGGGGGAAATCAGTCTGATTGATCTTGGTATGGGTTATTATTGTCTTCGTTTTGCTTCAACAGCTAATCTAACTTATGTTATGGAAAAGGGACCCTGGACTATCTTCGGGCATTACTTAACTGTGAGGCCTTGGATACCGGATTTTAATCCGAGCTCGGCAACCATTGAGTCTACCACAGTTTGGCTTGGCAGCCCCTTGCTTCCCATGGAATATTACCACCCTAGAATGATGATGACTTTGGGCAATTCCGTTGGTAAGGCGGTTAAGGCTGATTTCAATACCAGGCATGCATCTATAGGCCGATTTGCTAGGGTGTGCGTAGAGGTAAATTTCAATGAATCTCTCGTTCCCAAAGTCTTTTTCGAGGACCAGTGTCTGAATGTGGAGTATGAATATCCTTCCCATAATGTGGAGTATGAATATCCTTCCCATAATGTGGAGTATGAATATCCTTCCCATCTAGAGGACTTAGTTTCTTTGATTGCCTTCTCCTTCGTACTCTCTCTTGAGTTAGGAATAAGAGGCTTTCGTGATGGCATGATATGGAGCTTGTTCAACATTCCCTCTTCTGGTAGTATGTAATGAAGGTCAGTGCATTGAATTGAAAGGCCTCACGAGTCTGATTTGGATCTATTCGGAGCCTAAAGAGCGGATACGCCCGAGCCGTAAGCAGAGATTGATCTCTTCTCTCTTGAACATGATGGGAGAACGGACCCCGGAGTCGGAGCTAAGCTTTGAAGACTCTTAGTATTGTAGGGTCCGTCTAGGATACTTGAATGTGTTGGACGATTGTCTACCAAAGAAAGTCCTACAAATGAAGACTTGGGCCTGATGAAACCTCGAGCCCACAGAAGAAGGGCCAAAGCACAAGAAGCAAGCCTACCCATCATCAAAGAAAGCCCAAATGCTTGAATGACCTCATTGTCATATAAGCCCTTTCCTTACTCCTCAATATAGTTGCAGGTAGTCTTCGATACATTAAGATTTGCAGCACCTATTCAAGAGCTGGGGAATACGCTTGCAAGGTAAATCTAGATTGAGGGTCACTCAACAACAACTAAGATCTCTACTGGATAGAGGCGGCGCATCTCGCTCGAGTGAGATCGAACAATTAATCAATCGAGAAAAAACATTTATCCAAAAGATTTATTCATTACATTACTACATAAAAATAAAAGACTATGAAGCTGCCACTATGTTTGGCGAAGCTGCCACTATGTTTGGCTTATGTTGATTAGTATTTTATGGGCTTAAAATGTTGATTAGTCAGTGGGGGGAACGAACCCACCTCGGAGGTACTTTCTGCCTAACCTGCAACCCGCATACGCCCACACAAAGCATCCCTAACATCATTTGCTAATTTACTGGACACAGCAAATACCTCAAAAGCCGACGATAAGCTTGAAAGACCCACTGGTTTCGGCTTTTCCACAAAGACCATATAGTTAAACAAAGCAAAAAGCCCATGTACTGTTGTTGTTTCATTGGCATTCAAACGAGTCTTTTGTGCTACAACTCAGTGGAGTGATCCCGGTGTCTTTAAATAATAATACCTAATTGACCGTCGGTGATCCTGTCGCTAAGAGTCATAAGAGGTCTACCAGCTACTTGTACTATTCTGTTCCTGCCACTCTTGCGGAGGCAACGCAAAGCCGGAAGCTACCTACGAATTGGTTTTGAAATTTCTTCATTAAGATGGGGACGTGCGCAGCTAAATAGCAGGGCAAGCAGCGGAGGAGAGGTTCTTATTGCCGATAGGCTTTGTTGGTAGGCGGGCGAAGACGAACCGGGTTACCAAAGTCACGATCAGAAAGGTTGAAATCTGGGTCATGCATCTGGAAAGCGCTGGTTCAAATCCAGCTCGTGACAAGACGAAAGCAATAAAGAACATAACAAATGCCTCACTTCCGTCGTCAGCCTTTGTCATTAGACCACTATCTATATATGTATTTTCAGCCTGAGACTCTTGAATCTTTCCACGAGATGGCAGTAGGGAGTAGAAGCAGTGTAATAGATCCACTCCAATCAGATAATCTGCTTGAGCTCTCGGCTCTGAGAACTGGTTTACCACTCGCAGCTAAGCCAGTCTTCCTAGAGCCCTTTAAGCCTGATTGAACTCACTCGGGGGTATAGATTGAGGGGAGTGAGTACGAAAGTGAGAAGATCTGATCTTACGAGAATTATTATGAATATAATTCATTATGAATAGCTGAACGAGAAGCCCATTTCCTCCTTTAAAGCCTAGACAATCAGGATAGACTAGACATGAGGAGAAGGTATTGCAGGCTAGCTACCATAAATACATAGGTTGAGGCTTACATAGACCGTTCGTGAGTATCCATTGATTCTTCTCTCCCTGACTCTACGGTCGAAGCTTCCTACTAGCTAAAGAAGAAATAGGCCAGAGTATGCATCCGAGGAAAGTAATCATCTAACCCGATCGAATAAACAGGAGCAATTGCAGCTTACCCTCTATCAAACCTTTCCCCGTTTCTAGAATCCATGACAGGTACCGAAAGCGAGAAAAACACTTCCTGGTCTTTCCCGGAGAAAGACAAGACCGACAACAAAACAGCATATTCCGCGTATAGGGGGATGCTCGGAGTTTGCCCATAGAAAGTTCAATCAGTATCGGGGTCAGTCAAAGTTTCAAACGTCTAGTTTACCCGTCTTTTTCGGGTATGTACTTTTTGTTTAGGGCTGTTATTTATTTCGTTGTTGATTGAGAAAATGCTTAAGATTATTCTGTCTAGGCTTCGGCCTTACCCACCCGACTAGTGTAAGAACCTGAGATGCTTCTTCCCCTGGCATGTCTTAGGGATCCAAGCCTTCTTTCTTCCTTCTTGCATGCATACTTTCTATAATAAAGTAGTATTGTTGTTGATGGCAGGTTTTCTCTTTCATACTAGTACGTACTCCTATCCTAATCCCTCAGATCAATCTCGGGGTACTCGCCTACAGAGATTCATTCCTCGCTAGCTATCCCAAAGCCATATCTTACACCAGAAGAGAAGACAAGTAACCATCGAGAAGAAATCCCCTTTTTATAACCGCTCTCGAGCCAGGATGTAAAGGCAACCCACATTCCCGGTTAACAGAACTTGAGTAAAATGTTCTAGGAAGAATAAGGGATAGAAGGTAAAAGCGAAGCTACGCGAAACGAATAAAAGGTTCGAGAAATAAGGCGAATAAAAGGTTCTCGAAATATCGTATATAAATGGAATTGAATTGAAGTTCTGTTCATCTAGGAATCTATATCTAGTCTCAGTTTCTTAGTGATCCGAAAACCCTTTCGCCCACAGTGCTATTACGATGGCAGGTCAACGAAGGGGGCAGAGTAAGATCAATAGGACTGTCACGTATGGTGCTCCTCTTTGATGAATGATGAGATTCTATATCGGTTCAGAAGAATGAATACTCTGATAAACTACTTTGATCAGTCAAAAGTAAGGTTCCTCATCGTAGGGAATTTGTACCTATTGCTCTTGTTCCTAATCGTGAGTTGATGACTTCCTTTTCTCGAAAGTAAGTAAGAAAAGACAACGTATAGAACAACTCTTTCGGTTTCAGCAGACGGGTGATCCAAGTTCAGTTCAGAGTTCCCTTCTTGATAAGCTAGATTGGGATTAATGGTTTAGTTGCCTTCCTTATAAGAAGGAGCGCCCTTATTTGATTTGATGACATCCCTTCTTTTCTGAAGGGAGTGGGCTATTACACGAACGGTCATGGGCAATGTGCTTCCGGTTGCTAGCCTTTTTTACCTGCTTTATTGCTTTCCCCGAAACCCTTGGTTGAAGGTAAAGGTCACCTCTGTCCCCTCGCAATCAATAATACCGCTAGCAAGGTAGCTATTATAAAGGAATGAAAGGAAGTCCCTACCAAGTAAAATCCCAGAGAAAAAGCAGATTCTTCAAAAGAAGTAAGTTGATCACTCGTAGATGTCGATTGAGTATAGGTCTCATTGATTGCTCGCATCGCGTATCGACTGATTTATCTTCTGAATTCTTCTTTCTTATTTTATAGTCAATTAATTCTAGTCAATTAATTCGTAATTCCTCTTTTTCATTCAAGCTTGAGTAAAAGAGAAGGCTTTCTCAACAGGTAGCAATTGCAGAAAAAACCATTACGGATGAATTAGAAACAGTAAATCCCACGAAAACCCGAGCAGATGATGTCTGCCCCAGGAAGATAAGGGAGATAGCTCTTAGGAAGGCTTAAAGTATAGGTTTCAAAGACTTAGCTCGACGCTCTTTCTTAGCTGATTTGCTTGCTTTACTTTACTTGTTTTTCTAGTTTCAGGGGATAGCATCTCTTCCAGTATCTTTGAATCGCTTTTTCTAAGGGTTTCTTCGATTCCAGTTCACGGCTCGACTAGAAGGAGAGGGACGATTCGTCAGAAAATAGAAAACTTCATACCCTCTCTTGGGATAAAATCTGCCTCCCTAAAGAGTATGGTGGTCTCAACATTAGAGATATGAAGAAATACAACCTTGCTTTCCTTGCTAAGCTGGGTTGGGCAATTATCACAGATAAAGACGCTCTATGGGTTGATCTTGTCAAGAAGAAATAGGAATGCTGATTTGCTATCTGTTGTTGCTCGCCCTACCGACTCCTATACATGTCGGAGTATTCGGGAGAAGGGTACTTACTGATGGTCTCGCTATTAATGTTGTAAATGGGCATTCTACCAAGTTTTGGTTCGATAATTGGTGCCCTCTCAGCCCTCTAATTCTACACTCTATTGTTGAAATTAGCGAGTTTGAAGCTGAAAATAATGTTGCGGCTTATTGTGATTCAACTGGTAGTTGGGTTGGCTTTGGCGAAACTTTTTGTCTATGAACTGTTTTGACTTGACTGCTTTCTTCCCGTAGTCGGATATGAATAAGCCTGAGTTCCATCGGGTTCACTCATTTTTTCAGCCGCACAGACACCGTACCTGATTGCTTTGATCGAAGCTTAAACAGGGACAGTGCTATCAGAGTGCTTTACTTCAGGTCGAGTGACTACGTTCCTGGTTCGTACTTTCCAGACTATTTCATTCCTGGGAAAGGCATGGCAAGGCTCTTCGAGACCAATTATCCCGGTTTTGAACTCATCTCGTGCAACAGGAAGGGGCTGAAGAACGTCCATAAACTCTTTCTGGGGGGTGTGCATGAATCTTTGCCTGATTGGATGATTGATGAAAAAAAAGAAGGTCTTTCCTTGGCTTAGCTCCACAGGCCTCTAGGAAGGAAAATGGCATTTAGTCCTAACAGAATGGGTTGTTACAGAAAGAGAAGTAGACATGAGTTAATAGGGACTGATTATAAGCTCCCCTGACATTATAAGTAAGTATGTGTGGCGTAAAGGCTGCTTTAATAATATGCCCGATGTCGGGTCTTTCTACAGACCCCCTGAATCAACCATCTGTCGAGAATAGAAGAGTAAGGATAGTTGGCAGTAGAAGGGAAGGTTTATTTTCCTTTGCTATTGAATCAGCTCTTTTAGCAATAGGAGTTTTTGGTGTAAGCTCCTAACCGCAGTTGACTAAATCTTCGCCGTGGTTGAATCACTAACCGGTGGTAGTGATGGAGTACTCCTATCCGCTTGTATAGAGTTTTTATCCGACCTTTGAAGTGGAACACTTTCTCAATTGTGAGCTGGAAAGTGAGTCTGAAGCGAGTTGGTCTGGTCTAGGGCTTCCGATTAAAAGGCCTTCCAACTCTTTCATAATCGTTCGAAGAAGTGGATGAAGAAGGACCGGCTGGAGAGTAAGTAGTACTAAAGTCTGTTGGTAGGTAGGGTCAAGTTGTTGAGGCTCGTTAGACCTTGGGAAAGCCCATTCATTAGATCACTCGACTGAAAGACGAAGAAAGCACCTTAACGAGAGAAAAAACTATTGCCACTCCCTATCCCTAGCTTCAGAGGAAATTGATTCCGTTCGCCTAAATGGTTATGCAACAAGATGAGAGAACAACCAGCTCACTGGAAATAGATTCAACGTAAGGGTTAGAGCTCGAGTGTGATAGGATTTCTTTTCTGTTATTGTGGAAGACAGACCTGTAAGTCTTATCCCGTTAATCTGCTTTCTTTCCTTGAGATTCAGATACGAGATATAGGTTTGTCACTACATCGTGAAAGTCAAATTATTTGATATCGTACGTAGGCCCCGCCATTGTTGGGCTACGAGCAGTAGCATCCATCATAAACTTTCCTTTTCCTTCTCCTTATCCTTTTCTTGTTATCCTTTCCGACCTCATCCCTTCTAGTCTTAGTAAATGAAATGGTCTTATCGCAATCCCTTAATCTTCAAAGTAGCTGTGAAAGGCAAACTCCGAAGAAGAGATAGATAGCTTTTTATCCCTGCCCTGCGGAAACCCCCGAGAGAAGATTAAGAGTCAAGGTAAAAGGCGAGTAAAGGTCTTAAGGTAGAAAGTCTAATTGACTAATAAATCGACTTAAAAATATGAAAACTTGTATCCCATATAGCGAGAAAAGTTCATTTTGATAATTTCACTCTATGATGCCGATTGAAATCTTATTTTTTCTATCTCGTATAGTGGAAAAACCTTATCATGCCTTTTTCACTCTACGATGTCATGTCGAATATTAAACTGCAGATTTTTTATGATATTCTATTAGTGGAAATCGATAAGTAACCCAAAATACGGGGTTTTAGCAAAGTGAACGATTTGTAATTAGATTTCTTCCCTAAAATATCAAAGTAAGCAAAAATACGGTGTTGTAGCAAAATTGAATATTTGAAATTATTTTTAGGAAAGGAAATGACTCGATACCCTATTTTACGGGGGTTTAACAATTTAGTCGATTTTTCATTCTATTTCTTCCCTGAAACTAATTCTGTTGTTTGCATGCCTGCGCTTATTGGGTATGTACTTTTATCTCCAATTGAATGTAATATAGAACTTCGACTGAGCCTAGCTAGCACAGACGATTAAGCAGTTCATGGGTCAAGCAAGAGACCATGCTCTATCTAGTACGGGGACTCTCGCACCGTAATATAGAAAGCAAGCATAAGTTAACCCAAGTGAGACCAATTGTGCAGATAAAGATTTCCTACACTCAGTAAAATATGATACTGAAAAAGCAAATGAAAAAGCTCGAAAAGGATAACTCCTCATCGAAGAATCTGCATTTCCTACTCGCTCTAAACCCGAAGTAAATATTGATTAAGATGGATATTCCGTAGAACATTCATTCCCTAAGAAGCTGTATTTCGCACCTAAACCCGCTTTATAAACCTCAAGCTCAGAAAGCATAAATGAGGAGCCGGTCTTTCCAAGTTCATAGAATCGATTCTCCTTTCGATTCTTATTTGTCTTTTTTCCTGGCATACGAGCCAAGCTTAGAAGGCTATTTATAGGTAACGTCAATAGTTAAGGAACTCGAAGGCCCTCTTTCTTTCTCTGATAGCCGATGTTGTGAAGATGTCTTCAACCAAACCCTAAATGCAGATTTAGCGAAGGTTACTAAAGCTCTTTCTGTAAGCCTATCTTTCTTTGTAAGCTTTCTCGTAGTTCAAGACTTGGGCGGTTTAATCCCAAATACGCCAAAGAAGAGGACTAATAGGACAGGTTGTGTTTTTTTCAATTTTCATCGCAGGTAAGAATTTGTACTCGCCGATGCAATATAGTATTTTGGCAAGATGCTAATGATAATAGTGTTCTGGCTCTATACAACAATATTGTTGACACTGCTTTGTGGGTCTATGGCGCTTTCTCTAAACCAAGGCTTACGAGGAAGGATGATAGGCTCATTAGATGTATTCCACCCGAAGAGAATATAATGAAACTTAACATATAATGAAACTTAACACAGATGGAGCTGCGAGGGGTAATCCTGGAGTTTCTGTAGCAGGTGGTTTGATCAGAGATAATGCAGGATTCTGGCTTGCTGGATTTGAAGCGCATTTTGGTATCTGTTCGAACTCAGTGGCTGAACTACAAGCGCTGCGGTTTGGGTTGATGCTTGCCTGGGATGAAGGATTCTTCAATGTTATTTGCGAACTTGACGCTATAATAGTCCTGGAATTGATCTCATCCGCTGATACACAAGTTCATCCATTGGGAAGTCTCATTGCTGACATACGTGAGCTGTTAGCGACATACGTGAGCTGTTAGCGAGGGACTGGCAATGTCGTCTTCAACACACTCTGAGGGAAGGCAATTTCGCAGCTGACTACCTGTCAAAGGAAGCCTGCGATTTGTAGTTAGATTATGTTCTTCTTATGGATCCACCGCCAGGCTTAAATGCCATTCTATCTGCTGATGCGAGGTAATTTTGAATACCCGTGGTTTTGACTTTGCATAGTTTGACTTTCTATCCTCATGTAACCAAAAAAAAAGTACACCGTTTGGATAGACATCGGAACAAAAGGAGATATGGGTGTTACGTAAAACCCTCCAAAAGACATGTGGTAGAGATGCAATTATAATGTATGTATTCAAGCTTATAAATAATCATACTCATTCTATCATCTCATCATAGTAGTTTTTCATAAGCGTACCCAAAGAATCGACGAACGGGTTTATAGCACGGGACACAGATAAAAGGTAATGGGGTCTCATACAATATAGATCTCCTAATAGTATACAAGAGATCATCACAAAATAGGATAACACGCTTAAAAGTTGGAGTGCGGACCAGAGTTAGCCGATCATCATCCAGAAAGGAAGCCTGGGATGTACTACCTACATTTCTTGAACATGAGATCTCTATTTTCTTTTTAGGGCTTGGGAAGACTTGTGCGAGCCTTCTTCTTATTAGTTAGCTCACAGGAGACAGGAACTTCCATTCTGTTAGTACAGATAGACGTTGTATTCATCTAGTACAGATAGACGTTGTATTCATCTAAATCTCCCCGTCCAGAGAGAAGAAGACAATCTAGATAGAGGCGCTCTTACAAGGGTAGAAAAAGGCAAATACGTTCATAAAACAGGCTCTCCGGAACTTCCCACAAGAGCATCTTCTTTTTCTGAATGGTTCCCATAACACTAAACCCCTTTCCATCTATCTCTCCGTAACTAGCTACATAGGCATCATTTTCCTTGTCTGGTTTGTTGGCTTTCTGTTTGAAAAGTAGAAACCAGCCCCTGCGTGGTATCTTTGGTCATGACCTTTTGCAGCCTGGTGCCCCCTATCTGTTAGCAGCAGACCTACTTCCATAAGTTAGACTTCTCACCAACCAAAAAAAGAGGACGACTCGAGATCAAGCATGTGATTAAAATGAAACTCGAAAGAGATTCCTATTCACATTTATTCAATGCTTCCATATTTTTTGAATCACTACAACTATACGAAAATCTTGATTATACGAAAATCTTTCTTTATGGATAGTCTTTGTCACCTACTTCTCATCGACTTGTTCGCTCCCCCTTCTTCTACAAGGGACGACCCCCTTTCTGGCTTTGCTTCGGGACCCTTTTGAATGAATTCTATGGTCTACGACTCCGCAGCTTGGAGAGCTCCTTTGTTCTTTTTGTTCGACCGTTAAATGAAGAACTTCTTCACTAGCTTTACTCTTATTCTATGTTTGATTCGGTGATTCCTCTGCATCTTCTGGACCCAAAGCCTTACTTAAAAGCTCTTTCATCCTCTTCGCTGCTACGCAGCTCACCTCTAAAGACCCACAAGCCTGACATCGTCAATCCCCGAATTCGGTCAAATCATATAAATCAAGCTACCGGCTAAGCAGTGAGAAATTCCTGCTCCGAACCTTTCTAATAAGAGATACCATCGGACGAAGGGGGCAAAGAAGATGAGCCATAAGGCGAAGGGGGCTTTCCCAGTCAGATTTGATAGTTCGCCGATAGTCGAACAAGGTTTTCCGATAGGCGAAGAAGATGTAAGCGCAGCAGCGAAGTTATTGACGAAGAAAGGCGAAGAGGAATGAACTCAAATGGAACATTTAGTATTTAGTATGATAGTTAGGCAGGGGACACGTATATAGAGAGCGCCTCTCATCGCTCTTTGACTTCCGAATATACAGAGGAGATGGCGCAGGTGCCCGGGAAGCTTTAATAAGAACAAGTCTTTCTCAACTAAAGTTTCCTTGAGTAAAGATACTTAAGGACCCTAGAGGCCGGGAGAACGTGGATAAATAGGGATCCGAAAGGCTATCTCTTTGCTTGGAAACCTCTTTCCTTCACATTAGAGGTAGACCAAGTCGGTGGGGATGTCGTCGCCAGTAAGATCATCGCACACAAGCAATCCGAAAGTTTCAATTTCTTCCAGAGCTATCCTATAGTACCACTTCAATCGACCATTCTTCTTCAAACTATGGATCGACAGCTCGGCATCTCTCTAAGTATGTAGGGTAGGGACTGAGGAAGGGTCGGGGCACACGTCTAACCTAGGGAGCTCGCATTCCAGTTTCTTTTGGGAATCTGGTTTAAAAGAAAGGAAGCATTTCACCATTCGTCCTCGGAGCTTATTATGCACATCTCCATAGTACCCTTCGTATTACCCCGAGTTGAAAAAGCGAAAGGTTCGGATAAGAACCTATACAAGGAAGGCGAAGTAGCAGCGAGAGAGCCTATTGCTTGAAGGAATGAGGCATACTACTTAATGCCTCACGACTGATAGAGACAAGAACATTACAGGTAAGAATAGGAAGTAGAGAAGAATAGAGGAGGAAAGGCGTAGTTAATTTCAGTGAATATGGGAATCGAAGCATTTCTTTCTACATTCCCAAGCACTGAAGAAGCAGATTTGGAAGCCTTACTAACAGCCTCTTCGGATTACGTCTCATCTCCCTTCCTTGGAACAAGTGATTTGAATCCGTCCTTTCTTCTTTATGAAGTGGGGTTTTTTAGGCGAATAAGAGATCCAGTTCTTTCTTTAAGAGCTACTTCGGACCCTTGCTCTCCAGCCAATAGGTATGTCGCCTTTACTTTAAAGAGGAGCAGGGCAGGACCTAGTTATACCTATAAGAAAGGGCGGGACAGAAGGAGAAGGACTAACGGATAGACAAGGGGATTAGCTCTCCGCTCTTTTACTGGACTGCTAGTATCTAAAGCTAGCTGGTTAAAGCCTGGTTTTTTTGTTTATTGTTTCGACCTGGTTTTTTTGTTTATTGTTTCGACTGGGTAATTTTTTCCCAACTTTCCTGATGAAGTGGGCAGAAGAGCTCTATCCCGAACTATTCCTTGAGATTCTTTCAGGACGGGTCTCTTACCGGACCTTGGATGAAGCAACTCATTTATCCGCTTTGATTTCCAGGGATTTCTTTCTAGATTCCCTAGCGGAGTAGTAAGCTTTGAAATGAGTACGAAGCGTCAAGGAAAAGCTATCAGCTCACCTGAATTCCTAAGTCTATTTCTTAAGTAAGAGAGAAGAGGAATGCCCTCTATAGCGGATAAGTTGGTATAAAGCTTTCCCTGCAGTACGGGAGCTGGCTACACTCGCGCGAGAGAATGGAAAGGCGTAATGGGCAATGTGCTTCCTGTTGTTTGATGAGTAAGAGACGTTAGTCGGAGTCTTATCACCCCGAGGTTGAAAAGCGTGATTAGAACGATGAATCTGATTCGCCTCCGACTCAATCTCTTAACTCGCTTTCGACGCTTTATCTCGGGTTCCTTATCTAAGGGATTCGTTCAGTAGCAGCGATAGAGGAGACATTGGCTCGAGAAAGAGGGTTTGGAGTTGTATCTATCGGGCTTGACGGTCTTTTCCATTATCTTGCCTATGGGGCTTTCCGACTCTTCCTTCCCATTTTCCAGAACTGAAGATGTATGTGAAATCTCGGTAAAAGCCCAACCTAAGAAAACCAGTATAGTGAAAGCGGTAATACTTTCAAAATGAGCTATTTCCTTTGGCAAGAGTGAAATCAAATCCCTTTCCTCTCCTGAAACGGGATTCTCTCCCTCCATAGATTGTTATATTCGATCTTGAGTTTTCGCTTAATGGTCTTACCTGGGGTGGCGGTGGTGGGAATCCTTCCGTATCCTAAAGTATTGGGCGTGGTGACTTGTGCCATGTCTATTTCGGACCAATGAATCCAAGGTCCATCAAATTGCAATCTTGTAAGACCTCTTTCATTTTCCTGCACCTATGACAATCGGCATCTCGAAAATTATCTTTATCAGCTGCGGAGGCAATCTCATTAAAATCTCCTCTCACCACCCAAGGTTGGCTGCTGCTAGGTAACCAGATTTTAGGGATGGTGTAATCTTTGGTCTAGCTGACATTCCGACCTTTCCTTTCGCTTAGCAGAACTACTTTGCTTTAACTGAAGGAGTAGAAGCTCAATCCCTTAATATGCTTTTTAGCTGTCTCAGGAGTGATACAATCTCTTCCATCATCCCCAAAGAGAAGAGACAAATATTGATCCCCACGAAAGATAAAAAACAATTCTAGAGGCAAAGGCGCTTAATAGAATCACATGCTTATTTGGCGGTATGGGGAATAAATAGCATCTCAAGCTGGTGAAAGACTGCTTTTTCACGTGAGTAATCCGAAGGGTTTTGTCTCTTTCCTGTTAAGGGGCAATCCTCATCATCCGAGAAGGTCTCCTCCACCTCTAACTAGAAACTATTTTTTCCAATCATTCCTTCTATGGCTATGGTCGAGAAATGATTCTTTTGGTTCCCAGTTCACGACTCTAGCTGGTAGCGCTTCCCTGTGGGGGACTTAAATGAAAGACAGATGGTTCAGTTATCGTGTTTTTCTTTCTAACTAGTTGTCCAATCCAAACCCCTTTTTGTAATTGCATATGCCCCCTTTTCTTTTCCCTGTATTGAAGACTTTTGTTCTATTCAATCAAAGGGTAAGCCTATCAACTTTCAGTGCCATTTATATATATATAAATAGTCTTATCCTAAGGCCTAAGGGAAGGGTATAATGATCGAGTCCCATAATGGCATTCAAAACAGTCCCAGAAGTGGGAATAGCTGTAGCCGTCTCAGTAGTCTCATTGGATGGGTAGTCTTTCAAGAGAGCTAGGGAAACGGCACGAAAGCGGCTGGAATAAAGGAGTCTATAATCTCACTCCAGCTAGTCTAAGAGGAAGAGACTATCATACAGTATCATACAGAAAGGCAAGATCAAGATATTCACTCGCCTGAAATGGCATTATTCATCTAACTAACTCATGGTTGATGGCTTTCAGAGAGTCACACTCAATATGAATGCTCCCACTCCGTGCCTTAGGCTGGAAAAGCCCAGAGGCATAAACCAGGAAACTCGTTCCGTAGATACCCCCGAATAGGATCCTACGATGACCAATCCTAGAACACCGTAGTATACCTACCATATTCCTCTACCCCTTTTCACTCGCTTCCTCGCGTCTTTTAGTCGAGTAGCTCTTAAAAACCCCTTATCCTTGAGGATGCCTACCTTTCCTTCTTTTGTGTGGCCTAGCTTTTGATCCGTAGGAGCTGGGGCAGAAGAAGAGGTTTCCGTTGCTTGCTTTGTGCGTACGATTCTTTTCTCTATCGAATAAAAAGTATATTATACCGGGGATGTTCTAAGCGATATGGAAAGGGGCTCTCTCAAACAGAGAAAGGGAACTCAAAAACCCCCGATTCCCGGTGCTGCAGCCAGAGAATAGGCGATAGGGCTAGAAAGAATAGCTAGCGAAGTCTATCTGTCAGAGTGATCTTACTAGCAGGTGCAGGAAATTGAAAGAAAAACAGGCATCGGTATTTATTTCTGTCTTTCGACGGGTGAAGAGACAGGGAATGATGATTATGATTAACAACTGAAAAAGTACTCCACTGACAATTCCCTATAAAAATTAGCATCTCGCCTGTCTGCTTTTGCTGGCTTAGCAGCGAGTGGGAAACTGTTTGCTGGCTTTGGTCTATTAGCTTTTTCAGTATCAGACTAAGATTCTTTTCGTCTTCTTTCCCATATGTGGAATCAAAGTCAAAGCTAATCCGACCCCTTGAGTCTATGTCGAAGGGGTTTTAGTAGCTATCGAGTTGCTCAATCTTTCAGCAGACAAGCGGGAAACTAGTCCTGAAACAACCCCTTCGCTTTCTAAAGATCTTGCAGAGCCTAGACGCTTTGGTGCTTTGTTAGTCCCCGGGAATGAAGAAGTCGAGTTCCTCTCGAATCCTTGCTCTACCTACAGCGGTGAAATAAAGGTCTTCTTCAGAGCGAGCCTATTTCTTCGCTCGAGCAGGAAATTCAGTATGATGAGGAGCTTTCTGGAGTTGCATAAGTCTTTTTGTCTTCCTGTTCTTTCCTATTTATCTTGTTGGTTTACTACTTCCGCTCCTTATAAAGCGGATTACTCAAGGCCGGGGTACAAGTCTGACGCTTATGCTTCTACTTTACGAGATTTGGTTTATTCCCCAACTGATTACTCTCGGGCTAAATTGCAGAGCCTCTTTGTGGCTTTGATTTGGGCTACGAGAATGGAGAAGTTGTTTTCCAACTGAATGTAGAAGTTGCCCTAAAATTCCCATTAGATTGTCATCAAATGAATCCCTTTGCGTTTAGCTGGGAAAAGGGAAGAGATAAGGGCTTATTTATTTTATGTATAGGTATTCAGGATGGAGCTTAACAGGCTTGAAAAGCCGGTGCCTTACCATGTGGGAGTTAAGAGATATTACCTGCCTTTTAACAAAGGAGGCATAGAATTTGGATTGTTGGAGCTCTTTCAAGAGGTCAGGAGAACCCCTCTTTGTATTGGTCTTCTGGTGGAGAAGGCATCCCCGAACTGGATAGAGGAGCGGCGTGAGATTGTTGTCTTGGGATTTTTTTACTCGGGATTGAATACGGAGCTCACCTCCTTTCTGTTTTATAGTGAGATAGACCCAGAAACCTTGCACGAAGAAGATTAAGGCTACGTCAGAGATACCTAATGAAGGGGAACAGCAGCAACGTTCCTTCAGGGATACCGTTGCTGGTTCTCAGGCTATTGATTGATGATGCTCAGAATATGGAGGTTTATGGTGCAACTGAGGCTAGCGATGGAACCATCTCGGTTTTTACTTTTGAGGGTATACCTTGTATCACGATTTCAGATTCCCCGCGTTGAATCGAATCGAAACAAATGGGGGCTCTCTTTGATTATCAAACTTCTTGTAAGATCAATTTTCTACAAGATGTTGGAATCGAGATTAAAGAGACTTTGGTGCATGAAAGGGGACTTTGATTTGGTTGACCTTGGTGAAGGGTTTTTCATGGTCAGATTCTCTATTAGGGAAGACTCTAATCTTGCTTTGGAAGAGGGTCCATGGATGATTTTGGGACATTATCTTACGGTGAGAAAGTGGAGTCCGAAGATCACTAAAAGCGGAATAATTACATATGTAGTAAGCCTCTTCTAAGCTATGTACGGGTATTGAAGATCTCTTTTTCTTCGCCTTCCTTTGATCTGTTAGGACACTGGCTTCAGTTCCTTTATGAATAGACTGATTTGCCGGCCCTTTATGTTATGTTAGGATCCAGTGGTCGCCCACGTTCAAAAGGCAGGTTGGAAAGGTCCCGCTTTCAGCCGCTGTACTTTACGGGGTTGGTGAGATAGATTGGACAGACTCCTATACTGAACTCCCCCGGGCATTGGTATTTGTATATCCTACGTATCCCAATCATCCCGTATGGGTGGATTGTATTCAGCAAGGCCCTGACCGATATAGGTCTCGCGGAGACTTTGTAAGGTCCCCTACCCTAGAAGCCTTTGGTAAACTCAGCCAGTTCCGGAACTGATAACTTATTTGTTAGCTCACCAGAGCTAGCTCATATACTTGTCCCTAGAGTCGGTGATTACAATATCATCGCCTAGTATAGCATACCCTCTGAAAAGCATCCCGGGTCTGTTCAGCACAGCATCAATTTAAGACATAGTGATAAAGTGCGAACAAAGGCATGGTAAAAAAGAGACAGCCCTGATAACTCTTATGATGATGAAATCGCAGCGTTGCTGCTAACAAGCTTTCTATCGAAAAATCGCTATGAATACGTCCATAGTTAAGGAAGTTCGTAACTGTAGCTAAGTATTCCATTGAACATTCATTTACTCCGGCTAGAGAGAGATGGATCAAGGCTCGGCAAGACCACAGAGGAACTCCAGAAACTTATCTAGACAGGAACTCCAGAAACTTATCTAGATTCTGCAATTGGTTTGGCTGGTAGATGAAAGGTGGGCTTTTGAAGACCGGTAGAGGAGTAGACTGCGGAAAGACATCCCAGGGAACAAGAAATAAGGAAGCAAGCCCGTTAGAAAAAGGCTCTGCGCCAGATGTCTAAGCGAATCCGGTAGCTGGTCTTCCATAGCTATGCCCTGGACTGGAGCTTTCCTATACTCTCAGGTCCTGCTGCTGTTGAATGAGAATCAGTGGATAGGCAAGCTTCAGAGTTAGCTTTCGAACTGATTAGCTCGAGTTTCTAGCCCGTTTTAGAGCTATAGCCCTGTTTTCACTTCTATGCCACACACGCGCATTCATTGATTTGGTTCGTAAGCTTCATAGGACAGAGACTCAAGTCCGTAAGCTGGAAATGATATGCCTTAATAAAGGGGCTAATCCGATCCATAAATAAAAGCTCTGGTCTCGGATATCTTACACTGCAGAGGTATAGGTTGCATTTCATTGCATAGGTATAGGTTGCATTTCATTCTCGTAGACGGAATTGTTCTACGATATTATTGATTAATCAACTAGCCGCTTTCACATGGTTCAGTTAAGGTTTTTTTGCTTTGCTTGGTCGCTCTACTAAAGCTAAGGTAGCTGAGGTCAGATCTGGTTTGCATTCTATTCTATTCAAAGCATCTTCCTTTGTTGAATGTCATTTTTGTTGAATGTCATTTTTGCGTGTTCTTAACCGATCGATCAACCCTTTCCCTTCTTCATTTTTACTCGCCTACTCTTCTATTCCCGTTCGAGTGACCCTAGTTGAATGCGGTCACTCTTCTATCTTTTTCCAGAAAGAAGAGCCTACACTCCCCCACGCTGACCCATCCAGTACCGACGAGGGCCAACGTTTGAAAGTCTTTAAGTCCTTTAGGGCCAGAAAGAAAGTTCCTCGTGCGACAAACTCCGTTCCTTAGGCAAGTAGGTTATACAAAGTGGGTTTTAGGACGAAGAATAATGGATATATTTACGTGGATAAGAGGACGTGTATAAGGGGCAGACCAGTAAGACCTTGTCTAAAAATCCTAAGGTGTCTTAACGGGTTAAGAAGGGCTATTCAAGGATATTCTTTCTACCTCCTCTACTAAAGGAGCCTGCTTTTTCCCTTCTATTTATACTGTCAGGCAGCGAGTAGGAATTGCCCTCCAGATGACCGGCTAGTAGATCTTTCTCAAACTCTTTTGTCCGGAGCCTGCACTTACTTATGATCGGATTGGGTTCTAAAGCGGGGAATTCTCAGTTTCAGGAGATCCCATGGTTACATTCTAGTAGTAATAGTAAAAGTATAAAAAATTGGAGTGGAAGTGTGCCCAATTTCAGTCTTATTTCCCTTTCATGCATTCCTAAGCGAGCGAGTGGTCAAAAGGATCTAGGGCAAGTAGGGATGAAAGTTAGTTAGCAAGCCTTTACTTTTCCGCCTTTATAGCAGTCTCTTTTCCAGCAGTCCTTTATACAAGCAGTTTGTTTATAGGGATAGGGTTCTAGGTCAAGGGATAGGTCTTTTCTAAGACTTTCATATGTGTAATTAAAATTGTCTTTCCCCATGGCAAGGCTCTGACAAGACCATATACCATGAATGCTACAATGAGACTCGAAAAATCTAGGAAATACATGAACTAGAACCCAGTAGATTACGTCCGCGGAAGTCATGCTAGAGAATTTGCAGTTCTTCGACCTGTAAGCTATTGATTGATTCGGGATCAGAGTGACTCAGGGGCTAGCGGTTCCTAATTTTCCTTTGAAGGTTGGGTTCAGGCCAGAAAAAAGAAAGACCCCTTTCTCTGTCATATGGTCTAAGGGTGAAGTCAAAGGCACTCTGGCATCGTGAGAAGAGCTTGAAGGCTTAAGAAGAGAATCCGCTTTGACAGAAGTTTCAGTATACCCGTGTGAGTTTACTCTCTTGCTAGAGTATGGAGTCAGGCACAACAGCCCAATCAAAGAAAGAATTCGAATCGGCTTGACCTAGCTACCGGGCTTAGCAGTCAAAAAAGAAGGAAAGGTTTTGACAAAGAAATGATTTTCGTGTGAGAAGAAAATTCCTTCTTTCAATAGGCAACAAGGGAAGAAGCTTTGTGTTTGCTTGACCGAGTTGACGACGAGGTGAAAGAGCTTTCAGAACAGAACTCAATTCAATTAAAAATATCATATATGATATTGAAGAACTGATTCGAAGAGATTAATCACTAGTTCACTTAGCATCAAGGCGAGGGTGATCAGTCTAAAAAAGAAAATGAGAAAGAAAGAGTCTGCTTTGATAGGACCAGTAGCGGGGTAAAGTAATGGTTAACTCGTTTGGTTCATGATTTGAAGATTGCAGGTTCGAATCCTGTCCCCGCGTGAGAAATACGAGAATCTCAATAGGTTAGGGCGAGCACAGGAGAAAGGAACTGAACTAATGGACGAGGATGAATAGAATATGGACAAATTTCCAAGATTCAAGCATACTCTAGATGTTCCGGAACTGATAAGGAAGTGATAGTAGAAAGGATAACTAAGCGAAAGGCCTTCTTAGAAAGGCGGAGTGATCGTATCTGCAGTTCTTGTTGACGACTCCGATCCTATAGAAGAAGCTGGTATTGGACCGCTTCGACCCTTGGCTTGGCTATAAGAAAAAACTCTGGGAACCGTAGGACTTAGCTTAGGGCAGCGAGTGAGCCTTGGATCATAATGAATATAGTAGGGCAGAACCATGGGCGATTGCCGCTGTTAGAGTAACTGCTGTCTGTTGTCGGAAGGGCTACTATAGAGGAAGACTCCTTTGGCTCTTATCGAAATGAATTTCAAAAGGCTCAACTAGAGATCTTCTTCCGGTTCTTCCTTTTTCTAACTTGAGAGACCCGCTACTAAGTTTTTTCCATTCGATACTTTTATAATTTATGAAATTGGTGGAAATGGATTCTATCTATTTAGCGTGGTTCTTCTCTAAAGGAACCCTCGGGCGAAAAAAGGAATTATTCTGTGCTTCTATCTTTCTTTGTCCCCTCGCTTTCCTCTCACTCAAACGGACAGCACGCCAACATCTTACTTTGACCTCTCTCTCGTTAATGAGGCGTTCTCGGGTATAGATTGTAATTGGAAGGAAAAGCTGAATCCACTAATTCTGTGCTTGAAGCCGCAAACCCCTATTTTCTTGGGGATTTAACTGCTGCTAGGTATTTCTCTTAAACTATTGGTGAAGCTTCATTGCGTCCTGTTCTTACAGCAAAGGCAAAGTCCGAGTTTTAGCTCGACTACAGGGGATCCAAAAAAGCCTTGATCGGGATGATTACTTATTTAATTTGGAGGTCTTCTTTCATCTCTCCTTGCTAGGCGGGGTAGGGGTGCTGAGCAGATATGCGATTTAGCGAATGAATCTCAACTAGAAATAGAATCCTGAATGAAAGAAGCAGATATGGAATAGCCTTTTTCTAGGATGAGAGTCAGGCACCCGAGATTCAATAGCTGATGAGGGAATTCATTTTCGATTGATAGCGAAGGGCAGAGATAGATCCATCCCCCCAAGGGATGACGCTTCTGGTTTACAAAGCAGCTTTCTCAGAGCCGAGTTAAAGACTATAACTCGAGTGATGTTCCCCGGTAATGGAGAAGTTGTATTCCTTTGGGGAGGCAGCCTTCTCTAGCGTTCGAGATGGAGATGTACTTGAGAATGGGTCCCACAGATTGTCGCTTGATAGGAAGGGACAGAAGGACTAACGGCTAGACAACAATAGACAAGGGATTAGCTAGTAGCTCATTTGAAGGCTAGAGTGGAAATGACATACGCGTACTTTATGAGGGAGAATCTATGCTTATGTCTCCAAGCTGAATGGGTAACGAGTGACAATGGTTCACAGCCCGAGGGCTAATTCAAGTTCTTCTTTCTGTGGAATAACCGGTGCAAGTCTTTTCTGTTACAGTAAGAGCTGTTGAAAAGATAGAGGATCTGGTCCTATCCGTTGCTGGTGTTGAAGGAAGTTAATCAGAATAAGCTCTTTGAAAGATAACTGAATGCGCTTAGTCCCTTGGGGATTGGTCTGCACTTAGGGGCTCTTTTGAGCACTTTTGAGAAAGTAAAGACGAATAGTCGACTTTACCTGTTTGACGGCTTGACTGCTTTACGGATAAGGTCTTGTCAGAGCCTTCTTGAAGAGGCAGCGCATCCAGCAGGAATCGAACCTACGAATTTGCCCTTTTATCCTTGTTGGTATAGGTTGGGCGCTTTAACCATTCAGCCATGGATGCAAAAAAGTCAGCGAGTGAACTAGGTTTTGGTAAACAAACTCGAGTTTCTATTTCTTCCATTAAAGGGGATGCGAGAAAAGATGGAATAGGAAGACGTGTTTCCAGAACAAACAAGATAGAGGTTAAGACGGGGAAGTTTGCAAAGTTAGACAAGATTGGAATGGGCATAGGAACATGTATCGATGTACCAAATCGGCTAATGCTCCCAGGTTGATGCGATGTATTCCACCAGTTGACTGAAGACTTGATTATTGGTATATCGATCGGTCCAACACAGATTGAAATAGAAGCCGGTTCGACAGGAAGCTTTTGAAAACACAGTGCACCCAGGTAAATAAGGAACGAGATGAATACTGAGGTTAAACGAGCATCCCACACCCAAAAGGTACCCCACATAGGTTTTCCCCGAAACCCCCCCGTAACTACGGTAAACAACGTAAAAAAAGCACCTATTTCTATACCGGTTCCGGAAGAGCGAAGAAAAAGAGGATGCTTTGTTAATAGGAACAAAAAAGTGTTTATAGCCGTAACGATATAAACAAGAATACTCATCCGAGCCGCAGGAACATGTACATACAGAATACGAGAATTTCCACCTTGTTGAAGATCTAGTGGTGCTACCCGAAGACTTAAATAAATAGCCATCGCTGTTAAGAACAACCGAGATCCAATGATAATTTGCGCGTAGTTTCTCGTCTTTGACATTAAAAAAAAGGGTTGTAATAACGAAAGGGACATGTGATCATTTTGTTCTAGCTAGTGGAACAAGAAAGACATAGATACATATTCAATACGCAATCAAAGGACCCAACGAGGAATTCTCCCTGCTTTGTTTTCGCTCCGGTCGTGCGTGGAACTCCTTTCTCGAGGAGCGGCATACCAAAAAAAAAGAAAGGCTTTTAAAAAGACCCCATATTCTATGTTACAGAAACCCCTTTCCCATATGCTGCCTGCCAACGACAACTGGTATGGTACTCTCGGGTCATCAACAGAGGCCCCGCCCCCCACTCCACCTTTTACATTCTAAATCTATTTTTTTCCATGTGTCGTTGTCATGTAGACTGTCTTTAAACTGGTGTAGAGCAGATAGGCGGGTTTCTTCGTCTAATTCTTGCACGTCTGAAAGATATTTGACCGCTAGTTCGACATTTTCTAACTTTTGGAGATCCGTGACCCCGGCGTTTCGCGCCAAAGTTTTGGCCTCTTCACAGATCTCCGACAAGATTTTTTCACACGCAAGGGAATTCATTTCGGTTTCTTGTGCTAATTCCTCATCGGTCAATCCCGGCGCTGGCCGGTTGAGGTCCAAAGGGATCGCGTGTGCCTCTGGTTCCGGCTCAGGTTGTGGTACGGATACGGCTTGGTTCGAGGGTTCAATAACCTCCGACGAGTTAGCCCCACCGGACGAACTTTCCTCACAATACGAGACTGTGAGAAAAGACGTCAAACATCTAGTAAGGATACTAGTATCTTCGTTTTGAGGGATTAATTGATTGGATACCCGATTTCCATAATCTTTCCTAGAAAGAGCTTCTACGACGATGGGCATAAAGGCATGATTAGTTCCACAAATCTCACTGCACTGACCATAGTAAACTCCTTCTCGTTGTACGAAAATGGAGATCTGATTTAAACGCCCAGGTACAGCATCACATTTGACACCTGAGGAAGGTACAGCCCAACTATGAGGTACATCAGAAGATGTTAAAATAATACGTAGAAAGGTTTTGGCTGGTACAACGACTCTATTGTCGACTTCTAATAAGCGTGATTGACCCAATTCTAAATCATCTTCTGGAATCGTATAACTGTCAAAAGTGAGTGACTGTTCATCGGAATTGTTATAGTCAGAATACTCATAAGTCCGATACCATTGATGTCCAATAGCTTTGATAGTAATGTCTGGATCTACTACTATCTCGTCCATTGAGTATAAGAGAGCAAATGATGGTATAGCAATGAACATCGGTATGATACTAGGAAATATGGTCCGAATAATCTCGATAGTAGTTCCATGAACAATCCTTTGCGGGATTGGATTTTTTTTACATTGAAAATGCCATAAAGCACGAACCAAGATCCATAATACGAAAACTAAAATCAGAATAAGGAAGAAAAAGATATCGTGATGTAAATCTATTATTCCTTGCATCATAGGTGTTGCTGCGTCTTGAAATCCTAATTGCCATGGTTCCGCTGCATCACAAGGAGCAATTGAAAGTAAGAAAGAAAAAAGACTAAAAATCATTTGCTTTCTTTTGCTTTTTCATTTCTGCCCCCCAAAAAAAGAGAAAGGAAGACTTCTTCTTATTCTTATAAAAAAGAAACCATTTTCTAGTTGGTACAACCAAGAAAGACATGGGAGTAAGACACGGTTTTTTTCATTCAGCACGGTACAGTTTCCACTTTGATGAGCACAGCACAGTTCACGTTACAGCTACTTTGTTGTCTGTAACTATACTACGATATTTTTTCATTTTTCTCCCAAAAGAGATTCTAGCACAAGAGCCATAAAACCCTTTCTTACAAAGGAAATCCTCATCCTTCCATTAACTTGAGAAGTAATCTAACCGTAATCGCTCTATCCCTTTCTGAACCTTGGCGTTCTTTCAGGAAATGTTTTCACTGGCTTTTCCCTTTTGTAATATTTCCATTCACTTGGATCAACTTGAGACAAAGCGTATAAAAGGTGGATCGCTCTTTCCGAGTGAGTGGTTGTTTAATGAGGGGCGAAAGCGCTGAGACGTAAGTAGAATAGGCTGATGAGTAGGGTAATCTTTCACTCACGAAGGGGCATAGCTATAGGTTCTGCATGAGTTGCATTCCCATTTCATACGGAATCAGAGGCTAGGTTTCCTCGGGCCGTAGGGAGATTCTACATAAGGAGAAGGGGTTGAAGAAGTAAGGTTTAGTCCCGCATTTCCTGTTGACTTAACTCGCTTTTATACATTTGCTTTCGGTACCGGAGTAGTGAATCCTTATCGATCGAACTCTTCATCTATTGAAGGCAGCCTTTTCGCTTCGAAAGTCTTCCTACTCGCGTATATCTATTCTTCTCGTAGACTAGTAGGAGTTTCAGAAGTATCTCTTGCCTCAGAAGCAGCGGCAGCTAGTACCTTTATTAGCAGCTCGTTAAACAGTGAACCTAGGGGTTCAGCTACATCGCTGAGTAGAATAGTACCTTTCAATGCAATGGGAAAAGACTGGCTTTCTTCTTTTTCTATTTCTATAAGATATGGCCAACAATCCTTTCGCCTAACAGCTCTCCTTGCATGACTTAGTTATTTATGCTTTTCGAGCCGAGTGGTTCTTTGATTGGAAAGAACTATCCGAGGTATGCGAAGGTTAAATTCCTGAGCACGGGTCATACCTCAATTTGGTGGGATCAAGTCCAAGCAAGGCCCTTGCTTGCTTGATAGGGCTTGAGGTTACAAATCCAAGATGAAATCTCGATGCATCAGATGTGGAAAGTGGCCTATCAACTAGCTCTAAAGGCCGAGGAAAAGCTAAAGAGAAGGACCACAAGGGGGCACCGAAGGTGATATGGGATCGACCTCTACCATCCGCAGCAAGTAGAGAGCCTAACTCGGGTGGGGGAAGCTCCAAGAAAGAAAAGAAAAGAATGGTTCGTGAGCTGATGAGATAACCTTATTATGCCCCAACCAACCGGGCTGATAGCCGATGGAGAGGACTGATAACTAGGGCTTTGAGGAGTCATATTACTGACGACATTACATTAGGAAAAGAAAACTTCCATGCTTTGATACCGTTCCGGGGACAAGTCACTAATTGCCAACGAGTAGTCTGCCTAGCTTAGATCCTCCTGATCTTCTTCCTTTGCCTTTTAGATGATTACCTCTTCAGCGAGCGAGTACTCATCTTATGCCGAGTAGTCCTCTGATCTTATCTTATACCCTTTTTTTCTTTTTCTTCTTTCTTGTATGCGTGGAAGGGAGGTCAGGTCAGGGCTACCCTCTAATCTAATCTCCGATGATGCCAAGCGAGTTACATACTTTCAACGAGCATAAAGAACCAGTCCATTTACCCTGATTCCCTGGAGTCACACGGGTTAGGGATTAGCCCTTTCTCTCGATTACTTGTAACCCTATTGTTTATGCATGAAAGAGTTAGCAAGTTCGTGAGCAAGCAATAGGGCTGTACTTATCCTGTAGTGGCTTTCTTTTCCAGTAAACATTTCTTCTTTTTTCCCGTTCGAGTAAGCAAGCGTAGCTTTAGCCGATAGGAGAAGAGGTGAGCTTTTGGGTTATCCAACTATTTCTCTGGCTGGAATCCTTTCTTTCACTAATTCCACGCAGTTTTTTTAGTGAATGTTGAGTGATTTTTCTGATGATAAGTAAAGAATAGAGCTCCTGTTCGAAGCGTACTTGTTCGCTGCTACGCTATATAAGTCACTCACCTTCAGAGCCTATATCGGTATGAATATCTATTATGGTGTCTATTCGTTGTACTCGGCTATCTCTCCGAAAAAGGAGATGATAATAATGCAAGCTAGCTTCCCGGGCAATGTTTTAAGTGGTGTATTTCCATTCTCCTCGATCGCTTCATCTTTAGGTTTCTATGTGTATCTGTGCTTCTTCACCATCTTAACGCAACCTGTTCACTTAGTTTTCTTCGCATAACCTCTCTTATCGGCTGTTCGTCGCTACCAAAGGTTTCACCAATAGGAGAACTGTACCGAAGGAATCGATCGACGAAGAGACCGTCAGGTTTCATAGGCTCAGAAGCGTATCCAAAGAATCGACGAAGAGACTCAATCAATCAGGTCTATGCGGTCAGCTTCCACTTTTCTGGGCCGGCCCGAAACCAAATAGAAAGAAATGAAACGGTCCAGAACCCCTCTAATAACGGTTTCCTGAGCTTCATTAGCCCTTCCAAATAGAAAGAAATCATCCGTGAGAGCAGGGCGGAAGGCAGTATAATTTAGAGACAAGTGAATAAGATTTCTGGAGTGTTGAACAAGGAACGATAAAAGTCACGAACGTACACCTTTAATTCTTCTTTATCGGTGGCCGCCACGAGAGGAGCCAGTCGAACTTCCCTTTCGACATTGGACGGTAGGTTGGCCGGTTCTTGTCCAGTGTAGGCCCGGGTATCCGCTCGTTGCTCGCATGGTTGAAAAGCATTGAAATAAGAGAAGACAGGGGTAGGTCTTTGCGAACCTATAGACATGAAAAGATTAGGGAGACGTCTTTTGTATATCGTAAGTGCTAGTTTATCGAGATCGAGACCACCAACACCAACCAACCAAGTCCTCTTTTCCAACTCCGGGCATAGTGAGAAAAAGAAGAAATAGCGTAATAGAATCAGTTTATTCACTGTACGGGAATAGGTTCCAAAATTGGTATGACGCTATAGGCGAAGATGACTTTCTATCCGCAATGCTAAGAAGAAGGGGACGAATGTAGCTTTTCCTAAGATTGAATTATGAGTTTAGATGAATTTCAGCAGATTTATCTCTACATAATGCCGTTCTCTTGCAGAAAACAGCCTGGAGGTTGTTAATCGTATAGCGTAAGGTAAGAAAGGATGTGGTTTAAAGACAGCTTTTTCACCCGCTTTCTTGAGGGCTTCGTGTAAGAAAGGTGAAGGGGACGCAGTCGGACAGAAGGATATAGCGCATCAAAGAAAGCCTATAGAATTGGACTGTGTATCTCAAGGGACGCTGATAGGCAGCAGTTATTATCTCAGTTGGATCACTTGGCGACTGCTTTGCATCACTGGAGTAGGGTTTTGGGGTTGAATCTTCTAGTTAAGGATCTCTGTCTGTCCTGAACTTGTTGCGAGTCATAAGATCTCTCTCTTTCTATGGAATCTGCTTTCGAAGGTGAGCTACAACTAGGAAAGACAATAGCGAATTCCCAAGCTCCGGTAGAAATGATCTCGCGACTGGCTAAGCCAATTTTAGGCGAACTGAACGATAGGGCTATGTTAAGAGAGAGGCTTATAAGTTCTTACAATTGAATTCATCTGATAACCTCGAGTGAGAGCCATTTATTAAGGAAGTTGGGATACGCTCAGGATCTAACGTGTAAGGGCGATTGATTGGTGGCTAATCCTCTATTTCCAAATCCATATTCAATTCCCCGACAAGCTTAAGCTAAGCACCTTATTTGAAGGTTTTCAAGACATGGGGTTCTGCAAAAACTAGAGGTCTCAGAGGACAGGTTTACTCAGACAAAAAAACCATTAAATCATAAATCAGGATAGGATCACAATAAGAAAGGTCCTAGTCTGCTCTGGTAAAGACCACAAAAGCGGTTATGCAAGGGGATACTCTTCTAGCAGTTAAAGGAAATGCTTTCCCACTCTCGAGCTAAAGAAAGATTCTTCGCCTACGACCTCATCCCTTTGCGGATTAATAGCACACGCGCCTATAAAAGAAGTCATAAGAGCTCTCGAAACATGCTAGCTAAGCTAAGGAAAGAAACCTCTTACGCATTACCGGATCCAGGCAGATCTATCCCTTTAGCTCGAGAAAGTGAGCCTTAAAGCGAAGGGTTAAAAGAAGGTGAGCCGAAAGGCGAAGGGGACGAAGGAGATGAGACGTGAGGAGAAGGGGCAGGAAATGTAGATTCAGATACCAGAAAAGAATTTAACACGGATTCTCCATATTTGGACGATGAAAAAAGGGATGTGGTTCACAGAATAGGAATCTCGATCTTCAATTATCTTCATTGAGAAATATCCTATAGCTATCTCAACAGACAAGTTAGTTGGTTGAGAAAATGAAATTCAAGAATAGAGGGAAAAGGCCTAGCTGCAGAGAAAGAAAGCGTTTAAAAGCAAGCACCTTCTCATCAGCCTATGAGACTTAGTCTAAAGAAAAGGAAGATGGATTCGATTAAGGAACTTGGGCGATTTTAACTAAAGAAATTACTGTTGCAAAAGAAGAGACCTTTCCTACGAATGTTAATCTGTCTTTTTACTTAACTCCTGAAAAAGCTAACTCGATATCTATCCCAAAGCCAAGTAGTTCTGCTAAGCGATCGGAAAGGAATGGCGAATCGATAGTAGTTCTGAAGCAGGGGCTGAACCCTTACTAAACCAATTTTATGTCCCAAGTTGAAAAATAGAATCCGATGCTTATTGTTTTGATGGGGTTAAATCCCTTATTTCTTGAAACTGATGAAGGAGTCAGCTACTTAGACAGTGAGCCTAACAGAAAAGTAGACCGCCATTCATTACTCAACTCAGCGTATAATTCCTTGGCTTCTGGTTATACTTTCGAGATGGAGATACTTGAGAGAATCAAAGTGATAAGGGAAAGAATTAATCTGGGGAGAGATTAGGGGGATCACCTTTCAATGCTTTGGCTAATATTGTGGAGGAAAATGAGGTGGGCGGAAAATTTGAATCAACCAGCCATAATAAGCGGGATGAAGTTGATGGTGAGCAAGAAAGGGGTAAGGCCTCATCTGTGGGCCGAGATAAAGCCCAACAACATCATAATTCTAAGGTTCAGCTGTCCAAGCCTGTTATCTCAAAGGTTAAAGAGGCCAAAAAGCCTAGTCTTACCCCAAAGGATAAGCAGAGTAACTCCACGGTGTTGGAAGGTAATAGGAAGTCTCATGAGGACACTCTGTCTCAGTTGGTGTCGAGTGTACAACCTGTTGAGACGGCTAGGGAAATTGTGGATCATATGGAAGAGGATGTAGAGGAAAAGGAATCTCTATCTCTTCTTCATCAATGGACTCTGATCATAGGCAGGAGGATCCCCCAGATTTGGGTAGTAGAAGTCAAGTGCCAAGTAGTGTGCCGGAGGAGAATGGTGCTCAGGATAGAGACCCGGGCTTAGAAGAAGGATTTCCCACAACTAGCATTTTTTATGGCATTTCATGTATTATATAAGACTACCTATTCCGCTAACAGCTAAGAGCTCGCTCAAACGCTAAGCGAAAAAGGGAATCAGCGATCGCTACTTGTACAAGAGATCAGGATCTTCTTATCGATGGGATTTTAGAGCTAATTTGGAAAGTACCGTGAGAACTACATCCTATCCCTTTCTCTTCCTCTCTTTTGGTGGTACTGCCACGATCTATTCATGCCACGATTGGTCCTTCACGATGTCTTCTCGTTCGTTATGATGCAGGTAGATTGAGATGGGTAAGGCATATAGCCCGATCAATGCACACCAAGTGCTTCGAGGTACATACCGATTTCTTGCCCGCGCGGATTCCTTGGAGTAGTCAGTGACTCACTCTACAGCCACCATCTGAGATAGGCCATGTAACCGTATGGATTTTTGACAGACCTGTACTGAGATCAGAGAGTGAAAGAGAGGAATTTGTCAAAACTCTTTTGATGACTGCTGCCGTAAACAAGCAAACTGAAAGCCTTACGGTGGACTCCGTCCGATGGGGTCAAGCTCTTTCAAGCAGGGGATTCTCGCTAGCAGTTCGTTCTCTCGTTGTGACTGAATATGGTTACGTTGACCGAACCGAGGTTGAGGTAGAAGGACAAGGGTAAGGAGGAAGAGGTGACAGTGATTCGGGAGTAGGTGATTTGGTTTATTCCTCTTCGGAAACCTAAACCATAAACTAAAGGGAAAAAGCTAATCCTGTTTTTAAGCATCTTAGAATCACATACCATTAGGATTCCCATAAAGAAAAGCCATAAAGAAAAAGCTCTTGGTGAATCCGGACAAATGGTATCGAATCATCTGCTTTAGAAAGCGGTATTCTAGTATGAGTTGTTGTAGTAAGGTCTATGCGCGCTTCGACCTTTCACGTTTTCTCGGCTTTTCCACTTGATGATGCTTACCCGCCTCAGCAAGAAGACTCTAATCGCAGCTCCTACTTGACGAACGAAACTCCTCTTCGACCCAAGGCAAGATCGGAGAACTCCGCTACGATCATTCCCTGACTCACACTACAATGAGATTTCGTATTTCACAGTAAAGCAAACCCTATTGAACCGATAGGAAAGTGGTAATGCCGATCCTCCTGTCGACGAAGATGCTCTTGCTACACCATTGATGGGCGAACGACGGGAATTGAACCCGCGCGTGGTGGATTCACAATCCACTGCCTTGATCCACTTGGCTACATCCGCCCCTAAGCCCTAAGCCTTCTCCAACCCCTAAGCCCTAAGCCTTCTCCAACCTCCGCTCCGAGCCCAAGCCAATTCTAGCCAGCCTACTTTACCTTTCCCTCCCCCTTAGTTCTTGTGTCGGCCCTTTCTTTCTACAATCCTTTCGCACTTCTCTTAAGAAATTCATAGTCTCAGATTCGATACGGATTTATTGAGGAGTCATCTTACTTACGACATTCTTTTACATTAGGAAAAAGAAAACTTCCACGCTTTGATACCGTTCCGGGAACGAGTCACTAATTGCCAGCGAGTAGTCTGCCTAGCTTAGATCCTCCTGATCTTCTTCCTTTATAAGACAGATTTGACTAAAAAAAGAGTCAGTCCACTTTCTTTATCATGAATCACGATTGGATTAGTCTCGCTATCTATCTCTAACAGGAAAAGCAAAGACCTCATCAACAGTCCCGCATCTGATAAGGCAAAATATACAGATATGAATCGATATGGAATTCGTCCTCTCGTACTAGGGCTAGGGGGATCAAAAGCAGGAATCCGCTCGTCATACTCTTAAGAGCTCACCTACTTTTAAATCTTCTTCGCTTAACAGCCCATTTTCGACAGTTTTTCGACAGTTTATTGGCATAAGAAATCTCCACATCTAGACCACCAATTAAAGCCTCATACTCAGCTTGGTTATTTGAGCATTGAAAGCCCAAGAAAGCTTTCTACTTTAATGAAAGAAAACTTTTCGTTTTAAGACCTAATGGCTATCTACATTTTGAGCTATTGCATAAGGAAATGTAGCTCCGTTATCGCAAGCTTCGTCATGCTTTTCGAAATGGTACTAACGGCTTTGATGCCTCGGGTCCTACGAAGAGCCGACTCCTCTCTTCAGATCATCCAAGGTCCAAAGGTCCCGATGAAAGGGACGAATGAATGAAATAGGTTTAGAAGGTTGAAATCAATAGAGGCTTGATGTACAATAATCGATTAAGAAAGCGATCTTGATAGGAAGTCGGAATAATAATAATAATAAGCGATTGAGAACTATCTGCCCCGCGAGATTTGATTCTTTTTCTGTGCTCAAGCGATACATCCTCGAATAGAGGAGACAAGTCAAATACCCGCACGCAATAAAGTTGAATCTGTCAGGAGCGGAAACTATTCAAGCCCTAATTCTTTTAAGTCTTCAGCCAATGAGAACTTTCGAACCTCTTTCTTATGATCTAACTGTATAAGAAATTTCCAATCCAAGCTGTCTTAGCACAGCACCGAGGTTATATGTCTCCTTAGGTAGGGGGATAAGGTAGGGCCCTTTGCTTAGTTAGTTCCCCTCGCCGGGCACGCAGCAAGCATAATCGTATTCAGCTTGAAATTGAATCCTCCTGCTCGAAGGTACTTCATATAGGCGAGGTATCACCTATTCATTCCAGTTGAATTCCATACTCTAAACGGGTCTGGTCAACAATATGAGTAGCGAGATCAAAGCTAGGAATCGAAGTAAGGGGGATTAGCCCGAAACGAGAAAGAAAGGGTCTCTTAAGAGATAGGTTGCGAACTGTGCGAAGGACACGACCTAGAACAACCTACTCTTAGTAAGGCGAGCGAAGAGGCTGATGATAAGGGGTAAGCGAAAGGGATGGAGGCAACGAAAGGAGGTTGGAACAGAACTTGGCTTCCAATAGAATGGCATTTACTCACTGGATCGCAAACACCTATTCATTCAGGTCATAAAGCAACTCGAAGAAAGTAGAAATCCAGCTTCTTAGGGAATGAATGTTATACGGTTTCCTTCTTAATAAGTCATGAAGTCGGGGATTAGGATTCTAAAACCCCTTCTGCTAGCGAGTTCGATAAGGTTGGTTCTTCCGGTCCCACCGAGATGATATTCAAGGGATGCAGATGAAATGAATTTTCTTCTTAGTTAAGCTTTTGAGTTTCTTAGATAAGCTTTCTTTGTCTTTCTTGAGAATTCAGTATTGGATGAAGCTTTCCCTTACGAAACCTATACCTAGAAGACGTGGAAGGGTACGAGATAAGATAGAAGGAAAAGAGAGCTACTCATACTACTTGCAAAAGCAGAAGCCCGAATTACAGGTTCCATACCGGAAACAACCGAAAGGACTAAATCGGATAGAGCGCCTCTTCGCTTCTTATACTAGTCGATTGACTTGAACCTTCTAGTGACTTAGTCACATTCCCCATTCCCTTACCCGTTGAGCAAATAGACCAAAGAAGAATATGAAAAATGCGGAGTGGTAAAAGAAAGAGGCCACTAGCTAACTGAGCTTTCACGTAGATTTATAGAAAAGACCAAAGGCAGCAGATAAAGGATATAGCTCTTACGTAAACGGATGAAAACGCAACGGGGGAGGCAGAGGTAATAGACCACTTCGAAAGCAGCAAAGACCCTATCAACAGCTTTATCTAAGATTCCCCAGTAGAACCAATAAAAAACAGACGATTCCTCCCGACCTTACTAGGAGGCGATTGGTGTCTAATCGTCTTCGTCCTATTCTGAAACCAACCGTATTCTCTCCTTCCGTAGATTCCCACGTCATATCGTCTGATTTTCCTTCGCAAATCATCTTGCTTTCCGGTCTTGATTGTGAGGTCGATTGTCTAACCAAAGCCTCTAAGAGGACACCAACTTTCCATCCTTCTTCCTTTGCTGAATCTGCTTGAGTATAATTTCACAGAATAGAATAAGTAGGAAGAACTAGCTCGAAAAGGATACCTCTTACTCCTAGATTTACTAATACTCAATTCCCAAATCAAGAAATAGTAAGGGAAAGGGGCTCTCTCAAAGAGAAAAAGGTAAGGTTTTTGAGCCCTTGCCTAAGACCTCTAGATGTACAAAATCTATCAGATTGCTTACCATTCACAATAATCTTATAGGAAAGAGAAGTAAGACACTGAAGTATCCAGTTGATCCATTTTAAGTTTCAAGCTTTGATAAAACATTTTCAAGAAAAGACCATTCCACTCTATCGTATGCTTTATGCATATCCTACTTCAAGGCCATATCAGTTCTCCTTCCCTTTTTTCTCAACTGAATCTTGTAGAATACCTCATTTATTTGTAATCAGGATATTGTCCTGGATTTCCCTTCCTGCTATAAACGCACTTTGGTTCTGAGTAAGCAGCTCTTCCATATAAGGCTTCAGCCTATTCACCATCACCTTTGAGATAATTTTGTAAGTGAAGTTACAGCAAACTAAGAAGAAGCCTTGGTTTACTGACCTCTTCAGCTTTCTTCACTTTAGGTATCACCACAATATTTGTGCTGTTCATAAAAACATATGCCCACCTTCAAAGAAGCCTTTCACAGCTTTAATCACCACATCTCTCACTAGATTCCAATAATTCTGGTAAAAGATGCCATTATACCCATCAGGACCTGGGGATTTAAAAGCACCAAGCTGGAAAGTAGCTGCTGTAATCTCTTCATCAGTAAGACTCTTTCTTAGTAAGTTCTTGATTTATCTCATCAGTGACAAGGGAAGGAATACTCTATCGCACTTCTTCAACATTGTGGCACCCTTCTGTTTTGAACAGATTTGTATAGAACTCAATGAAGAGCTTATGGATTTTCTCTTCTTCTTCCTCCCACATCCCAGTTTCCTCCTTTAGACAGAGGACTTTATTCTGGTGCCTTCTTTGTACTGTGCTCTGGTGATAAAATTTTGTGTTGCTGTCTCCTTCTTGTAACCATTTTACTCTAGATCTATGGCTCTGCAAGACCTCCTCTTTCCAAATTTTCTGCATTTCATCTATGAGAGCCTGAGCTTTTTCACAGCATTGGGTGGAGGCATCTTGATCTTGTAAATCTGTCACTTTCTTCATTAGATCTTCCTTCAATGGTTTTCCTATGATTGGGGAAGACTTTCTTGCGTAATGTTATAAGTTTCCTTCAACAATTCTTGATCTTAGATCTCAACACCAACAACAGCCACTAGCGATCGAGGAGGGCAAGCAGAGGTAGTCGAGTGGGATACGGATTCTCCGGTACCTCAAGTCAGAAAAACCTTTGAATCGTTTTCACTCTGTTAGGGAATTTATTTTACCCTGATCTAAGTTATGCTGACCATTCGATAGAGAATTGAATCATTCTGCAACAGCCCTCTTTCTCTTACTCTGCCCCCTTCGTTGACCGACAGTTGCGAGCCCATTTCGGACTACGCATGGCAACTGAACTACTGGGCGAAAGGGTTTTCGGAGAAATCGAACTGAAACATTATGAGATTCTCTTTTTCATTCATTCGATTCACTACTTACTATACGATAATCTTAATGCAGATTCGTTGATAACTAGTTGCGTATCGGGGAAGAGCCCCGGGCTCTTCAAGACCTCTAGCATCAGCATCTAAGACCATGATAAATACCCCATAATTCTGCTACCAAGATAGGCGAAATGCCCACTCTAAATGTGAAGCCGCAAATCCATCCTGCTGTAGCATCTCTAATTAAACCACCAGCCGCTGACAAGCCTGGATTTCCTCTAGCACTACCATCAACGTTCACTTTGACAAAAGGTGTAGTAGGACGCTTCCACGAAATAAGTGTCTCATGCCGAAGACGCAAGTCTAATCTCATTAAGACATCACTCGCCTCCTTAGCTCGAGTTAAAATAAATTGAGTTCAATTCGAAGGCCACACAAGATTTGGATCATGTAAAGAACAATTTCGACAATATTTTTTCTGGTTCTTTCATTTGCTTGATTGAATTTCTCTATTGTTCCTTTTATTTGCTTATTTTCCATGGATCAAATCCCTAGTTCTAGCAAAGATTCATCTATTCCAGAAGAATCGAATCCTAGCAAGAAAAGGGGTTGGACATCTTTGTTCGAGCCTCCTGATTATTCTTTGGAATTCATTTCCCCATCCAAGAAGTAAAAAGAGATTAGGCGAGCGCCTGAGGATGTCTACGATGAGGTCAATCGGGAATGGCAGACTTGCATTGCTCTTCATTTTCTGGGTAAAATCCCAAATCTTAGTCAGATGCAACGAGTTCTCAACAATATTTGGTGTCGTGATGGTCCTGTGCGAATCACATCTTCAGATTCTGATCTCTTCATTATCCAATTAACATCGGAGAGCACTAGGCAATGGATTTTGGAATACGGACCATGGCACGTATTGAATCGTCCGGTTGTCATTCGCAAATGGGAATACGGAGTCACTAAGCTAGAGCTTGATCTCTCAAAATTTCCTATTTATTTGGGTAAAGCTTTCGAGTGTCCCTCTTGAGTTGCAGACAAAGAAGGGTTTGAGTTTCATAGCAAGTGGGTTGGTGGGAATCCCTCTTTATATGGATCGTGCCACTGCTCTTAAACAGAAACTTCATGCTGCAAAAGTATGTGTGGAGGTCAATTTTAACGATGATATCCCTGAGTTTCTTGAAGTTGAACTTAAAGATGGCTCTGCTCTGTTGAAAAGATTGGAGTTGAAATTCCATGTAGGCCAACAAGATGAAAAAAATGCTAAATATTTGGGTGCACTCAAAAAGTTGAAGAAAAGAAATGGGTACAGAAACCTGTTAAAGCAGCTGATCCAATTAGCGAAAATACACCAGAAGTAGTTTCAAATAAAGTCCCAGTTGAGCTACCAGATTTGCATTCAACAGATTGTTTTCCCCCCTTTCTTAACATATGGTGGAGATTTTAACAGCTGAAAAAGCCAAAGGCAAGATGGTTGAAACCTCTTCCTCAAAGGATTCAAACAATCGTTTATCCATATTGGAAAGAGTTGATACAGCTGCAGTTGAAGGGGAAGGAATAAGAGATTTAACAGTTGAAGTTGAGGTTGAAAAGAATCCTCCAAGGAAACCAAGAGCTGCTTCAGCTAGAGTTGCTGAAGTCATGAAGCAAGTAAAGCCTAAGAAAAGGAGTCCCCCACAGAAAGGTAATTCTAAAACAGTTAGAACTACTCAAACTAGTTCTTCGAGTTCCCTGCCTACAATTTTTCAATGAATATTGCTGTATGGAATGTTAGAGATATTAATGACCTCTCTAGGCAGTCTGATGTGATTAGCAGAGTCAGGAAATTACATGCTGATATTGTTTGTATGCTTGAAACCCATGTGAAGTCTCACAATGCTGCAAAAATTCTTTCTAAAAACCTCTATGGTTCGAGTTTTGTTCATAACTATTCTGAGACTATTAATGGTAGAGTTTGGATACTTTGGAAGCAAGAGCTAAATGTTACTAGTATTGATGTTGATGAGCAATGTGTTACTGTTGCTGTAAATGGTAATAACCAGGAATTTTATCTTACTTACTATTGTATATGGACAAAATAGAGGGACTCAAAGAAGAAGATTATGGACTAAGCTTAGAAATCTAGCTAGAAATTTAGCTAGTAAGCCTTGGTTAATTGCAGGGGATTTTAACTGTAACATACAGTTTTGATGAAAGTTCTGATAATACTGTGATTTTGGCAGATATTCAAGAGTTTAGAGAATGTCTGCATGATATTGATGTTTTTGATCATGTATATACTGGACCTAAATATACGTGGAATAGGAACTGCAGTTAGAGGCCTCTATCTAGAAAACTTGATAGAGTTCTTATTAACACTGCTTTTATTTCTCAATTTGTTAATTCTTTTGTGGAGTTCTTGCTTCCGGAAGTCTCAGATCATTGTTTGATGATGATAAAGACTGATGTGAAGGTTTTCTCTCCCCCTAAGCCTTTCAAATTCTTCAATTACTGTACTAAACATCCAGATTTCATGAATTTAGTTGCTGAAAATGGGAGAAAGCCAGTTCAAGGTAGCCCCATGTTGAGACTGCATATTAAACTGAAAAACTTGAAGCCATTGCTAAGAGAGTTTAATCACAAACATTATGGTGGATTATCTGAGAAGGTTAAAGAGAAGAAAGAGAAAGTTGCTCACTTGCAGCAAGCTATCTTGTCTAATCCTACTGCAGCTCTAATCTCAGAACATAAAGCAGCAAAAGAAGTTTGACAACAGTTCCAATCTGCTGAAGAAAGTTTTTACAAGCAGAAATCCAGGGTACAATGGTTACAAGAGGGAGATTCTAATACAGGGTTCTTTCATAAATCAATGAAAGTTAGACAACAAAGGGGAACTATTAAGATGCTTTATGATACTAATGGTGACAGATTGGAAACCTATGAGCAAATCAAAACAGAAGCAGTGAATTACTTCAAAAATCTTTTGTGGAAGAAAAATCAGGAGATAGAAGGTCTTGTAGAACCTTTCTTGAGGAACTCTTGGAGAAAAAAGTTACTAGTGAGCAAGCACAACATTTGGTTAAACCTATCACTGCACAAGAGGTGAAACAAGTTTTCTTTTCTTTAAATAGCAATAAAGCTCCCGGGCCTGATGGTTTTTCTGCTCATTTCTACAAGAGTACTTGGTCTATTGTAGGTAATGATGTTGTTTAAGCTGTCCTTTATGCTTTTGAAAACTTTGATATTCTGCCTGCTTTTAATGCCACTGTCATTGCCCTTGTGCCTAAGGTGCAAAATCCTAATTCAATGTGGGAATTTAGACCTATTTCTTGTTGTTCAATGGTTTATAAGTGTATTTCAAAAAGACTTGCAAATAGGCGAGACACTGCCAGCTATTATCTCTTGGAATCAGAGTGCTTTAATTGAAGGAAGAAAGATCATTGATAATGTGTTGATGGCTGCTCAAGAGCTCGTTTGTGGTTACCACAGACCTCACTTATCTCCAAGGTGTGCTTTAAAGATTGATTTGAGAAAAGCTTTTGACACTCTTGATTAGGATTTCATCCTCAATATTTTGAGAGCTTTACGCTATCCAGATCAGTTTATAAGATGGCTTTCTATGTGCATAACTTCAGAAAAATTCTCTGTCTCCATTAATGGTCGGCTTGAAGGCTACTTTTCTGGTGCACGAGGGGTAAGACAAGGTGATCCTCTCTCTCCCTATCTTTTCGTTCTGATTATGAATATATTGTCCCACTTGCTGAATAAAGGAGTTGAATATGGAGTCTTCTCTTATCACTCTAAATGCAAGTTAGTGAAGCTCACACATCTCAGTTTTGCTGATGATTTATTGATCCTCACTAAGGGTACTTTGGAGTCTGTAGAGGGGATAAGAAATCTTTTGAAGATCTTTTATCAGTTTTCTGGATTACAGCTTAATTGTTCTAAATCTGAGATTTTTTACACTGGAATTTCTGCCGAGATTATTGATGAGATGAAAGTAGAATCTGGCTTCAACATTGGTCAACTTCCAGTAAGATATCTGTGTCTTCCACTTGTATCTAAAAGACTTAATGCTAGGTCTTGTCAGAGCCTCATTGAGAAAATCACCCAGATAATTCAGTCATGGACAGCCAAACACATTTCATATGCTGGCAGGTGTCAATTAATTCAATCAGTTCTGTTTACTATGCTGAATCTTTGGTGCTTAAACTTCATTCTTCCTCAGTCTATTATTCTCAGAGTTAACCAACTACTCAGAGTTAACCAACTATGTGCTGCAAGTTACCTATGGAAAGGGCAGAACAGCAAGAGCAAAGGTGCAAAGGTCAGTTGGGAGCAAGTTTGTCACCCAAAATCTGAGGGTGGACTTGGCTTTAAAGACTTGCATTTTTGGAATAGGGCCTGTATTATCAGGAACTTGTGGCTTCTATATACACAAGCTGGATCTATATGGCTTTCTTGGGTTTCACCTTATATTTTGAAGGGGAGAGAGGTTATGGATATTCCCATCTTGCAAAGGTTTAGTTGGAATTTGAAAAAATTGTTGAAGTCTTGAGTATTTGTTGAGCAATTTATCCTATCAAGGAATCTTTATTGGACTTTTGTAGGTAAAAAATACAGAGCAGCTGAGGTGTATGAGGCTCTTAGACATAAGCAGGAGAAGAAGATATGGCAGAAGCTAATCTGCTTTACTTTACATGTTTCTAAATGCTCTTTTGTCTCTTGGTTAGTAATCCTTAATAGATTGCCTACAAGAGATCGATTAGCACAGTGGGGCATTAAATTGGAAAGCCAGGACTGTCTGCTATGTCATTCTCATGATGAAAACAGAAATCACCTCTTCTTTTCTTGTGACTTCTCAAAGATGGTATGGCAGAAGGTGCTCGTCACATGTGGATTTTCTCGTGCAGCTAGAGATTTGAGATTGGGATTATGAGTTTCAATGGACTGTTACAGGTGGGTAAGTCACTGCTTTCTACAGTGTTGAAACTTGCTTGGACAGCTTTCTGTTACAATATCTGGTTTTAAAGGAATGCAAGATATTATGGGAAAGAACCTCAGACAGTGGATGAAGTTTTCATGATAGTGGGAGATACTATCAGACATAAACTTTATGGTTTAACTGGAGTTAAATCTTATTTTCTTAATTGGAAGATTTGCACTAGTTGGAACTTAGCTATCCCAGGAATTACTAGAAAAGTTCCTTTGTTACCTGTTTTCTTTCTAACCTTCTGTTATCATGCTTAGTGATCTGTAAACTGTAAAGCATTTATGCTTTAGCTGGGTAATAATATGATTTAATTATCCAAAAAAGAACAATTTCGACAATACCAAATAAACCAAATACCATATAGAAAGACCATTCCACAATTAAGGTCATCAAATTGTTGGTGACTAGAACAGTTCGAAAGGATCCAATCTTGTTCATCCGTAGTAAAGAAATCCCCATTACTCACCGATGGATTTAATGATAGCCAGGTGCTATATGATCTCGGACAATCTCGCAAAGCATGCAGCAAAGATTCATCATTATTAGAGCAGCGGAAACAAACCGGTTGTGAAGTTACGTGTCTTCGAAATAAAAATGAAGCTGTAGTAAGTGAGCCCTGCAAAACTCGTCACAAGAAAACCTTAATCTTGTTAGGGAAAGGTACAAGGGGGTTGCGGACTCAGCTGGATCGAATAGGCAGAACGTATTGAGAAAGTCCCATCTCCTTCCTTCTAGTTTCCAACACCAAGAATCATCCTTGTCATCTTCGGTATTAATCCACATAGCCGAGATTTTGAAGACAATATGCATGGGAAGGACCTCGGCTAGAGCTTAAATATTCCACCCACCATACTCATCGCAATAATCAACAATACATAATTCAGCCTACATATCAGAAAGGGTTCGGGTAGCATGGTGAATCAAAGGGCTATCATTCATACAATCGTCCCACCAAAATCGAGTGGTTTTACCATTTCTGACATTGACTCCCAACCCCTTCAATAACACTTCTCTACCTTTTTAAATGCTCCTCTATGTGAAAGAATCCGTGGATTTGCTAGGCACCGATAAGAAATCATCTCTTCGCAAATTCTTTCACATTGAGACCCCCTTGCTCTTTAGGCAAAGAGATTTTGTCCCAAGCAAGAGCATGAAACTCTCTGTTTACAGCATCCTCCCCCCATAGGAATCTCCGAATCACTTTCTCAAGCTCACTCACAGTATAGTCAGGGAGAAGAGTAGTCTGCATTAAGTAAGTCGGCAAAGCACTTAGAACTGACTGAATCAAAGTGATACGACCCGCCATTGATAGGAATTGATTCCCCCATGCTAATAGTCTCGATTGAGCCTTGCTAATGATCGCCCCATATGTAGCCTTGTTGACCCTCCCGTCTATCATTGGAGCGCCAAGGTATTTCCCAAAATCATCCATCAAAGGTATACCACAATGGGTGCTAAGAGACATGGCTCGGTTGTGCTCAATATTTGAGGATACAAGGATCTTCGATTTCGCTAGGCTAATCTTCTCTCCAGACGCCTCACAAAATCTATTCAGCACTCCCATCATCACATCAAGCTGAGTATTCGATGCTTCCCCAAACAATACTAAATCATCAGCAAAACACACATGGGAGAGGAAAGGTCCACCATTAGTCATTAGTAATAGCCAGAGGTTTCCAACGGCCCTGCTGCACTTCTACATTTATCAAGTGTCCAAGCTTTTCCAAACATAATACAAAGAGATAAGGTTTAAAACCCTTGTCGAATACCTCTCGAGGGAGAGAAGAAAGGCAACCGCTCACGGTTCCAGATTATAGAGAAAGTGTTGGTAGTGACGATGTTCATAGTCAATTCTACCCAAGACTGAGGCAAGCCAATCTCTACCAGAACCTCTCGTAGAAAGGGCCATCGGATCCTGTCATAGGCTTTTTCCAAGTCTATCTTGATCGCTACTGCTCCTTGCTTCCTTTTCATATGCCGCATAGTGTGCAGCGCCTCTTGGACTACAATGATGTTATCCGAGGTATGGCGCCCTGGTACAAAGCTGGATTGAGTTACACTTACCAGCCTACGAAGTAGTTTAGAATTAGAATTCGGTCCACCATAAGCTTAGTAATAACCTTTAATGGCACAGTGCAAAGACTTATAGGGCGGAATTGTGAGATCTTTTCCGGGCCTTCCACTTTCGGAACAAGCACTATAATAGTACGGTTGAGTTCAAGATCAATCTTGCCATCTCGGAAAGCCTCCCGTATCAAATTCACCAACTTGTCACCCGTCAAGTTCCATGTCTTTTGGAAGAAACCAGCTGGAAAACCATCTATGCCAGGACTCTTATTTGCATTCATCCCGAATAGTGCAGTTTTAACCTCCTCCTTGGTCTTGTAGAGCCTTACAAGGATAACCTTTCGGCTGGAGTCAGCCTCCAAGTCGCACAAAGAGGCCGCAAGGAGGTGGTGGAGGTCTTGCCAGAGCCTGAATATAGCTCTTTGTAGTAATCCATTACCATCTACTTGAGAGACGTAGTATCATGGCACCAAGATCCATCATCCGATTTCAGAGCAGTAATTAACCTTCCTGGTATTAGCTTTCTTAATGGCTGCATGGAAAAATCTTGAGTTAAATCCCCAAATTTCAACCAATCCACTCTGCTTTTCTCTTTCAACATTCTTTCTAATTTCACTTTCATCTATTTAAAAATGCTATTTCTTTTTTTCTAGCTAAGCTATTTCTTTGTTGCGATGAGCGATTCAATTCATCAAGTAAAGGGGCTTGAAAGCTTTCCGAAGGGAGCTTTTTTTATAGATTAAGAGGTGAGTAAGGGGCTTGCTTGCTGGATAGCTCGTGCAATCAACGAAGCATTCCTTCGCCTTAGTTAGCCTTGCTAAGGTTCTCCGGGCACTACGGTAGGACGCGGATCAATCATGACGAGAATGGACTTCTCCGTAATGTAATGTAATAGAAGAATCACAGTACGACGACCAGACGAAAGAGATATGAATTCAATTCGTCTGGGTAGGAGGCGCAAAGTTCATCATTCAGTGGTGGTAAAACAAACCTCGACCGCAGATTTTGATGGCTTGGATGCTGGGGAGGTCTGGGTAGAGTCTCGCTCATAGAGGAAGAGTTCGCGCGCTAGCGCGCTACGGCTTACGCGGATCAGATAGCCCTTCGGGCGCGCATCAAATTTCGATCAACAACTTGGAGGTATGGCTGAGTGGCTTAAGGCATTGGTTTGCTAAATCGACATACAAGAAGATTGTATCATGGGTTCGAATCCCATTTCCTCCGGCCGTACAGTCCATTTAGGCTCTCGGTTCTTGAGCATGTTGGGAGATTAGGCGGCAGTTGAAAGAGCTGCTCGAAAGCTTGACGAACAAGCGAAAAAGCCCTAACATATTAGTAAAGGGGCTTTTCCCTTACTAGTTAAGTGGTAAGGTAGGGCGCTATTCGATGAAGAAAACATACTTTAGGAAAGTGGTTCAGGTAGCTCAGCTGGTTAGAGCAAAGGACTGAAAATCCTTGTGTCAGTGGTTCGAATCCACTTCTAAGCGGGCGAAGGGTCCAAAGGACACGTAGCCGAGAGCGAGCCAGATTTTGAAATGAAAAAGTGAAAGAAGGCAGATTTTAGAAAAAAAGCGGTTGATTACTCGGATTGGTTCTCGCACCCCAACAAAGGATGGGCGAGTTCGCTTTGAGTCTTCATCGATCGGGCGGATCTATATGCTTCGGAGGGTGAGACGAGGTGTAGCGCAGTCTGGTCAGCGCATCTGTTTTGGGTACAGAGGGCCATAGGTTCGAATCCTGTCACCTTGATGGGGCTGAAGTGCACAGCTCCACGAAGCCTATGAAGGCAGGCGAAATAAAAAAGCGCACGTGGAAGGGGAACTCATATCGCGTATTCAGGCCCTCGAAAGGCAATCTTTTCACGGGCTGCCTCCTCAACTCAATGAAGGAGAGTACGAGAACATAGTAAGACAGACAAAATTTGAATGGGTAAATGAGCATTCGCCATTTCCAAAGTGCACTAGACTTAGAACTGTTCGACATTAACAATCATGGAACTGAAAGCAAATTTACAGAATAAACTTTTTAACTTATTATTAAGTGAACCTGATGCACGCCTTACCGAAATTCTCTCTCAGTCACCATTTCATGAAAAAAACATAAGATCCGAAACTTACGACTTTGACTTTATCGAAGAAAGAGTCAGGGATCTTAATACACGCTCTCAGGCTCAAAGGGTTTTCTTATAAAACTACCTACGGAACCTTATTCGTGATATCGAACAAAATGGTCATACCTCAGCCGTTTATAGAGAATTCCTTAATCCTTGGAAACTAAACTGTTAGTTACAATACCTTCGAAATGTTACAAAAGACAGTTTTTTTGACTATTTTGGACTGGAGTTTTTTTGGACTGACAAAAAGTCCCCCGAGAAAGCGGTGGAGGGGCTTCCGATCGAAAGAAAAGCAGGTATACCGCTTATGTTGATTGATACTTTTCTGAGACAAGGCTTTCTTTGAAAGGGTGGGCACAAAAGGAAAAAAGGGGGACAAGCCATCAAAAAAAGGGGGACAAGCCATCAAAACTCCGTGTGCCAGGTTAGTATGACTTGCTGAGAAAATCTCGTAGAACGACGGACGAAATCAGAGAAAAAGAGAGAGAGAGAGAGGCAGTTCTTTCATTCGTTGGCCCGGAACTAGGTACAGCTCCATAATCGGAAGCGCAGGAAGCACAAAGAAGGATCGTGTAAGCTTGGTTAGCTAGAAGTTAGGGAACGAGGCCCTGGTCTCTTACCGTGTGAGCGCCCGGGAGATAAGGGGTCGGTTAGTTAGCTGCGCAGAAAGCAATCCACCTAAGGCTCTTCAAGACCAGATAAAGTCCATATGGCCTCGGTGATTAGACGAGGATAATATTCCATCATGCGCACCAAGGGATTAGGTTCTTTTTCTATATACGCAACCTCTGAGATAGAGGTAAGATACATGTCACACTGGGTACGCCACTAACTGGAGAAAGGAAGTAAAGAAAGATGCGATTCCCTGCTGAATGCTCACGGAACACTAACTTCAACCCCACGACCAGATAGTGGGAAATGAAGCCCAAAGCCAGCTATCTCTTCCTTCCCGGCCCTTATGCATCCCTTTAGGCTTTTCTTCCCCACTCGCCGACCTGTTTTGGGGCTTTTTTCTTCGGCTGGGTAAGGCACTAATACGTGTTATTAAAAGGGGTCATTCTTTGTTAACTTAGGAAAAAACCTTTCTTTTGTCGGGACTAGGCTAGGAAGACATTAGTTCCTAAGCCCGATTCAACCCAAGCCACTCTTTTTTAAAGAGCTTCTCGATCAATAGCTTCTGAAAAGAAAAAGGAATTCTATCCGTGGCCGAAGACAAATCGAACGAGAATAAAGTGCGCTTCCCAATCAAGCGCCGTAAAGGCCTTTCTTGATCGAGAGTTCCATCCATAGGTATACGCCTTAAAACAGACATAGACCAATCATGTGCAGGGCGAAGAAGCAAAGCTTGTTTAAAAGCATTCGGGATAGCGAAAACTCGCAACTTCCCCGATCTTTCCTTAAACCAACCCCAGACTCCCAATGGTAAATGTACTCAATAACTCTTGAGTATATTGACCACGGAAAGGATGTTACTCCAAGATCTGACTTCCCGCGTGTAGGATAAATCACATGAGAAGGCCATAAGTCAAGAAAGAGCGGTAGAATACATTTACATTTATGCGCCCATTCGTTCATAGCTGGAAAAGAGACGTGCAAAGCCGAACACTTTGACTGGTGTCGGTAGGCACGCCTCTGATAAGGGCTCGATCCTGAGAAAAAATCCCAATCGAACCTATAGAATGGAGACCATCTCTTCTTCCCCTTTAGATAAGGATTTCTTATAGGAAAAGAAGTCCACTGCGGTGCCCAACGCAAGCCAACATTCATAGGAATGTTTAAAATACGGAACATAACGCTCAGCTAAGGAAATAACCTTACCATCTAGGTCACCAAGTACTCTTTTAGGATCGATAGCCGAGTCGTAGACGATCGAAGGAAAGCCAAACATTCAGAGACTTCGGAATAGCAAGCAGCAGAAAGAGGGGTTGCTGGTTCGGGAAAGGAGTAGGGCCACGGTTAGCCAACTTATCCGGAAGCGGGTCCAGAAAGAGACAAAACTTGAGCGAGGAACGGGCTCCGTCCTAGTTTTTAAGGCAAAGTCTCACATGAAACACAAAACTCGGCTAAAAAAGGATCAAAACCCGTCTTCCGGGAAAAGACAGCAAGAGATTGTGTAGAAAGGGGCTCGAAAGCTGAAGAAAGGAAAGAAATTCGGGATAAACAGGTGCTGTTGTGGCCTAGGACTTAAGATTCTTTCCTTCAAAGTTCTCACCAGTAAGTAGCCCTCATCTAAAAAGGATAAACCGTTAAAACGCGGTCTCATAGGTCTTATGAACAGCTTGATGAATCGCAAAAGGCTAACCTTTCCCTTCCTTACCCCCGTCTCCTTACCGCCCTACTCGGAACTTTATTAGCTACTAGTAATGCAGATCGTTCAAACAGTAAGTAAGCAATGCGTACTTCTTTCCTAGTCTAGCGGATCGGCTACGCAGAGAAAAATCTTCTACCCACAAGCTCTGACCTTACTTGTCGTACTTGATTCACCTACGTAAATATACAACTTGGCTAAGGGCTTTCTTTTACCGTTATAGGTTCATTTATACCTCTCCTTCATCCGCTTTAGAATCGTCTCTCTCAATCCTTGCCTGAACCACCCTCCTCATGACCAGCGCGCCTCACTAAAGACAAGCCCTGCTAAGCAAGAACAAAGAGAATTGCGTAAGATAAGATAAGAAAACATAAAATCTAAAAAGCCGATTATGCCCCTTTCAACAAGAAGAATCCAAAAGATTTCCCCTAAAAAAAAGGTCTAACTAATCTCATATAGAAAGAAAGATGTGGGTTGTCGGAGTTGGATTGAAATGGGATCCCCGTTTATAATAAGTCTGGAGTCTTAGACTTGTTCTGCTTCGATAGAGGCACTGTAAGTGGAATAACAATCATTCGCTCTTATCCTTCCTTCGCTGCAGATGGCAGAGCTACCGCACTACGTTCCCTTGCTTTTGCCTCTACCTACCGCACAACGTTCCGTTGCTTGTTGGATTGAATGAGATTGATTGATGGGCGTATTGAACAACCAGCACAAGAGCCAATATATATAAATAGACAAACAAGCTCAGCTGCCAGAGTGGATCCTATCCCGTATTTACTAGCGAAAAAATGGGGAAGTCATCCGTCTAACGAAAAAACAGAGGCGACGGCCGAGATATTCTATTCCCAAAGGCCTTGTCACGAGCTGGATTCGAACCAGCACCCCTGGTAAAAGGAAATAATACCCAGCCAACTACCTTTTATTCTGATTGTAACTCTTTTATTTAAAGGAATCTCGGGAAACCCATCATGATGAGCGTTCTCGGATTTTCCTTATTTTTTCAGGGGGCTAGAACGCTAAAAGGTAGGGGAGAAGGAAGCCGAACCTCTGATCGACCTAGACACATAAAAGATTCTCGGCGTCGAGAAAGATTTTAGATTCCGTAAGTAACAAAGTTAGTGCTTTATAAGAAGGGCTAAAATGAAATACGAACAACCGCGCTGGTCGTAATAGATCGACTTTCATGCTAGTTCTTGCTCCAGCATGAGAGTTCCATTTCAGGTAAGGACGACGTACCATGATACTTTCTGTTTTGTCGAGCCCTGCTTTGGTCTCTGGTTTGATGGTTGCACGTGCTAAAAATCCGGTACATTCCGTTTTGTTTTCCATCCTAGTCTTTCGCGACACTTCAGGTTTACTTCTTTTGTTAGGTCTCGACTTCTTCGCTATGATCTTCCCAGTAGTTCATATAGGAGCTATAGCCGTTTCATTCCTATTCGTTGTTATGATGTTCCATATTCAAATAGCGGAGATTCACGAAGAAGTATTGCGCTATTTACCAGTGAGTGGTATTATTGGACTGATCTTTTGGTGGGAAATGTTCTTCATTTTAGATAATGAAACCATTCCATTACTACCAACTCAAATAAATACGACCTCTCTGATATATACGGTTTATGCCGGAAAGGTACAAAGTTGGACTAATTTGGAAACATTGGGCAATTTACTTTATACCTATTATTCCGTCTGGTTTTTGCTTCCTAGTCTGATTTTATTAGTAGCCATGATTGGGGCTATAGTACTGACTATGCATAGGACTACAAAGGTGAAAAGACAGGATGTATTCCGACGAAATGCTATTGATTTTAGGAGGACTATAATGAGGAGGACGACAGACCCAATCACGAGATAATAAAGGAAAAGAAAGGAACGTTCGAATCCAATTCGTGAGAACAGAGGAAAGGTCAGTGTATAGAAGCTCGGTCAGTGAGAGTCTTAAGGGGCGAAAGCGCTGAGCCGCGATAGCTAAGAAGAGGACGTTGAATATGTCGAAGAACACTATCGGTGGGGAAAGTCGGTGTGCAAGACGCTATCGATGAAAGCATTAAGCTAGTCAATCGGGGAGCGTATAGAAGAAGTATCAAGGAGGGTAGCAGGGAACGATCCGCCCGGGTTGAATAAAGTAAGAGCTTCTAACCGTTCACTCTTACTGCGGAAAAACAGTTTAGCCTCTTCACACGATGATAGTGACTAGCTCCTTTGGCATCTTCGGGTGCCTACTTCTCCGGCTTACTACAGAGGTCTTGTAGAGACTTGAAGTTTTTAACATATAAAACGTATTTTTACAAACAATGTTTTTTTTTAAGGAATGGAATTGATTTAAGCTTAACTACGATAAAAGAAAGACTAGGGCTTTTCACATAGCGAGAGGGAAAGGAGGGTTCAGACACGATGTCCATTCCACCATTCAATCAGTCAATGAGTTCCTTTTATCATCTTTCTTGCTTGAGTGTACTCGCTTATCGTATCTAACTAGAGTCTAAGAGTTACGTCTACTACACGATAATCTAGATCTAGAGTACACTGGGAAAAAGAGTCTTTTAGGCATGTTCCGGAGGTTAGCCAACCTCAGTCTTGTCCGTCCAGTAATCCCGTCAAGAGAGTCTTGGGACCGATTCGGGGATTCTAAGTGGACCTAGAATAGAAGAGTTTCATCAGATAAAAGATAAAACAGGCAGAAGTACAGTACAAGAAGGGGGACATCGACGGCTGTAAGTCGGATGGCTTACGATACTACAGCGGTCTCCTCGCTAGTTGAGGTGGCAGCTAGCGGCTACCAAGGTGAAGAGCCGAGGAGCAAGCGGGGAAGGCCGGGGTGAAGAAGAGAAGGGGGCTCCCAACGGTGGGAAGGGTTTGGGATATCAAGTTGGCGTGGAGGCAGTCGTCCATTTCTTGCATTACTAAGAAGCAATAGATGTCCTCTTAGAGGGCCCTGCTCGGGAAAGGTAGTACCTGACTCTAGGCATAGTGGTTCCTCGAAGCTTTGACTATGAATGACTACGAGAAGGCTATCGAATCACTGAGGCGCTGAAAGCCCTCAAGCAGGTTTTCTTAACCTGCGAGCGGAAAGAGCGAGCCACCCCTTTGTCAGTTTCTTAGTGAAGAGAAGAAGGAAAAAACTTGTATTATGCCCTCGAGATGCATCAACCCAATACACCCAGGGGGAAGTCGTCAAAGCTGCTAAGCAAGAAAGAAAAGCGCACGAAAAGCAGTCTATCCTTGATCCCCTTCTGAGCCAGAAGGCTGAGTGCGAGAGCCAGGTCAGTCAGACGAGGGGCTGCCAAGCCTAGGGGCTCATAGCTTTGACTCGGACTACTTCTCTGAGGTAGGGCACATAGCCTTAAGCCAATCCATATAGAGATGGGATCAAGCGGGAGAAAAAGGAGTTTGATAGAACCAAATGATTGAATTAAAGTTGAATCCTCTATTGTGACCAGCTGCTTTGCGGAGTCGAGTCCTGTACCAGCCGTAGGAGTATAGTCCTTTCATAATGCCTTCACGGTGGGGGACTTCTTCCTATAGATACCGGAGAGATAGATCCCCAAGTAAGCTTTTCACTACTTCCACGCAAGGAAAGACTAATCAATAGTATACTACCGATGGTTTATAAAAGTATACTGAGATACCGATACCAAGCCTAGCTTGAAAGAGATCGATCACAGGCATACCGAGAGAAAGCACAGGATAGATACATACCATAGGGATCCCCTGATGAAGTCAATCATACAAAGTGGATTATCTCTTGGAGTGAGCAAAGACAGATTCGTCACGGTTCGGTTGCATGAAAAGCAAGGTTGACGAACGAATGGGAATTCATCCTCTTCGACTATTCGTTCCCCTGGGATTCGACTTGACTTAGAAGACTGAGATGCAGGATTCCCTATCAGTGGGTTTCAAAAGGGATTAAATGAGCCTATTCGCATATATTATAGGAAAAAGGGGCTCGTGAACAGTAGTGCTTCTGCGATAAAGGCAGGTATATCGAAAAGAAGGGATCTAATGTGTCAGGTATCCAAGGAGTCAGTGGAATGATAGGTATGGGATTTCTTCTCTATCTATATGGAAGGCTAGGTGAGACGACCGTTAAAGGCTATCGCAAGATCTGTCTATTCGTGAGACACGTGTGATGTTAAGGCCTGTTTTTTCGATTATAGCTTTAGGAATATCAAGATTAGTCCACTACTAGAGAAAGAGCCCCTGTCTTTGGCGCCTAGTCTTCAAGTTCTTCTTCAATGTCAATTGTAACTGACTTTAATGCTTTCTTTCACTCTCGTTCCTATTTTTGAAAATACCGGCACATCCTATGCGCCGTGCCCTGGATATGCCATTTCCGACTTCCTCTCCGAGCTACCTGTTGAGCAAGAAGATGAGATGGATCGTGATCTACCTGACGACGCTATTTTCCACATCTCCACACTCAAATGGAGCTTCAAACCGGGGCTGGAGTTGTGCTTGTGGCTCCTGATGGTGAGCACATACCTATGTCCTTCAAGCTTTGGTTCCCGTCAACCACCGAATACGAAACTTGCCTCTATGGGCTCAATGCCTTAGCCGAGTTGGGAGTAAGGGTAGTCTAGGTGTATGGAGACTCATTCTTGGTGATAGCTCAAACTCAAGGCAAATGGAAGACGAAGAATGAAACTCTGCTAATGTATCAAGCACTCCTTGATAGGACCATTGCTCAAGGGGATCCTGTGGACGACTTGCCATGGATACTAGTGAAACGAAGGCAGTTGAATTGGTGATCAGCCTATTTTATATGCTTTCTTATTCCTTTCCGATATGAGTTGATCGCCTCGACCCATCTCTCAAGACGAGCGAACCAGTCTTTGGAGATATAAAAAGCACGAGAGGAGACAGCCTAGAAAAAAAGGAAGGCATCTTTCGGACTTTCGGGGAATGCTTTAGTAAACCTGTATCCACTCCAGTAGAATCTAAAAAAAAGCGCTAACTTCTTGAATGTGCTTCGCTTTGAGTTCATAGATTGACTGACCAGACTGCGCTACACCTCGTCAGGTACCTTTGAGCGCTACGTCTTGAGAATAAATATCATAGCGGGTCGGGGGCATCCCGTACTACTAATAAGGTTGGTTGGGCTTTCCCCATTCCATGAACGTAAGGAAGCGCAGAAACTCTATCGCCCGAGGGAGTTAGTTTGAACATTGAATTGTTTTTTAGGCTGCCCTATGAGGGATAATCAACTCTAGCCTTGCCATCTCGCCCTTTCTTTAAAAAAAATAGGGAGTTAGGTTGAAAAGGCGAAGATAAGGATTCGCAGTTAAGCGAAGATGAAGGTAAAGCAAATGTAGATTATGAGATTCGGGAAAGAATCAGCAGTAAGAAATAGAACCGGATAGGATATAAAATCATCACTGTCAGCACCGAACCCACTGGAACAAGCGCCTAATCACGGAACTACTGACGCAATGCCGATTTAGCCTAGAAGAAGGGATCTAGAATCAAGGGTAGCTGCCATTGAAGAAAGGCTAGCAACTGGAAAGGTAGAGAGAGATGCTGAAACCCCTACGCCAGCAGAACATGTTTCGGATGTCCTACTTGCTCAACCCGTTAGTGAATTCGGTATGGGATTCGAAGTTTCGTCCAGCAACTGAGACTATTGACTCATAGGCAGTTTGGGTCCCTTTTACAGGTCTTACAACATGGTACTATAGCAAGAGAGTCTTGATGGCTATGGGAAATACTTTAGGGAGGGCCATTAAAGTAGATCCTAATACTCGGTTTGCGTCAAAGGGCCGCTTTGCCAGAGTCTGTGTGTGTTGAAGTAGACCTAAACAAGCCCCTGCTTCCTAGAGTGCAGCTTGATAGAAAGTGGGAGACAGTCGAATATGAAGGTCTCCCGATGATATGCTTCAAGTGTGGGCGCACTGGACATCGGGGTTGCCTGTATGTGGTAAGGATAGAGAAAGTGACTTCGAATGAAGGGGGCAGAGAAGGATAAAAAGATGGCTGACGGAGCTCAAGCAGGGGACAAAGAGAAGACGGAGGTGGTGATGTCGTCGGACTTTGGTCCATGGATGGTGGCACAGAATCTACGGAAAAGACGAGTTCCGAAGTCAAGGGGAATTGGAAATGCCAATAAGACTAAAACTCTAGGTGTTCAGGAGGAAAAGAAAGAAGTTGAGACTAAAGGTCTGTAACTTAAAGCAAAGCTCAAAAAGAAAATTACTAGCTTACAACAGCAAGGGGTGGAAGGGGGTAGATGAGAGCAACCTTTGATGAGGAATGGGGAGGTGAGTAGCATGATTGTTGATTCCCCATCGACCGACGGTAGTGGCAATAAACCGCCTGACGAAGGCAAGGAACTTGGGTCATTTGTTCCGGAAACGCTCTTTGCTGAGGGACATGAAGAAAAGCGATCTGAGAGTAGGGCTGATATGATGATGGTTGAGGAAGAAGCTTTGTCTGGGGAGCGTACAAAGCCAGACGACACTCCTATGCCTTATTAATGAATGTGCTAAGTTGGAATTGTATAGGTGCCGGTAGTAAGGAGTTTTGTAGGAATATGGGGGAGCTAATTGCTTTAGCTAGGTCTTGTTCTGATAGCCTGTAAATATTAGAGAGAGAGTTCATCCAGGAAATTCAATCAGATACTGCTTCAAGAGGAGATTTACTGGAGTCAGAAATCGAGGGTGAAGTGGATTCGTGAGGGGGAAAGGAATACGAAGTTTTCCCATGTCTCCACTATATGTAGGCGTCGACGAAATAAGATTGTGATGTTAAGGGATGCAGATGGCCAGTGGGTAGATGATCCGGAAAGGTTACAGGCCTTGGTTCGTAACTACTACATAAAACTCTTCAGCGATACCGAGGGCAAGTGTCAGATATCCTTTTCTACCCCTTGTCCTTCTATTTTGTTGACAAATGGGGTAACCTTAGATACGAAAATCAGTTTGCAAGAAGTCCGGCAGGCACTATTTCAGATGAAGCCATGGAAAGCTCCCGGTACTGATGGGTTCCAATCAGGTTTTTTCCACAAATTTTGGTACACTGTCAGTATGTCTCTCTTTAATCTTGTGGATAATGCTTTTGAGAATGGGTTCTTACCGACGGGGGTGAATGACACTTTACTTGTTCCCCAAGGTGGATAGGGTGGAGTATGTTAAAGAGTTTCGGCCTATTAGCCTGTGCACAGTTGCTTATATATAAGTTGATTACCAAAGTTTTGGTGAATCGACTGCGGCCTTTGCTCAATGGCATTGTGTCTCCGTCTCAAGCTAGTTTTATTCCGGGACGTCAGGAAACTGATAATATTTTTTTTAGCTCAAGAATTACTTCACACAATCCGAAGGAGTAAGAGCAAAAAGGGATTAATGGACATAAAGATTGATTTAGAGAAAGCTTATGACAGAGTGAGTTGGAGCTTTCTCAGGGAAACTTTACATTACTTCGCTTCGGGTTCTCGCATAAGTGGATTGAGCTAATTATGGTCTGTGTTAAATCTTATAGCATGTCTGTGCTTTGTAATGGATAGAAGAGTGATTCTTTTAAACCTACTAGAGGTTTGAGACAAGGCGCTTAAAAGCCCTCCCTATCTTTTTCTATTGTGCATGGAGAGATTGGGGCATATTAGAGAGAGGGAAATCAGGCAAGGGAATTGGAAGCCCATATATGTTGGGCATAGAGGACCGGGTGTGTCTCATTTATTCAAAGCTGATGACCTTTTCTTATTTGGTCGAGCCACAGAGGATCAAGCCAACGTTATTAAGAGAGTCTTGGATGAATTTTCCCATGCATCGGGTGCTAAAGTGAGCCTTGAAAAGTCGCAACTATTTCTTTCTCCTAGTGCAGCAAAGGGGCAGGCAAGGTTAGTGAGCGGGTAATGGAGGGTTCTTTCTCTTCTCCCGAGCAGGTGGCGGGTTACGCATTGAAGCTTTGTTCTGACATCAAAGCAGCGTGGGCGGTGAGGACTACCACTGTGGCTCGGGTTCCGTCTTGGGTGAGGTGGATTCTGCCGGCATAGGGGTCTTTTGCGTTGAAGACAGATGGGTCCCTTTCGAGGTCGGGGGCATGGGCTGCGGGTGGCTTGCTACGGGATAGCCATGGCACTTGGTTTCGGGGCTTTCTTGTCTATATTGGTCGTTCCTCGGTTATCCATGCGGAGTTAGTGGGTATCATGTAGGGTTTACGGATGGCTAGGAGGCTTGGTATTACACGTATTGAGGTGCGTGTTGATTCGAGTCTTGCAATTCTACTTCTTGAGGATACTTTCGACTCATCAGGCCATGTGTTGGCTCATGTATTACTGGAGTGTAAGCAGCTGCTGCAAGGGTTCTCGCTGAGTTCAATCCGTCACCTTTGGCGAGAGGGGAATCAGTGTGCGGACCATTTGGCATCCCTAGCTCATTCTAGCTCTCCCGGAGTTACCATCCTGGATACTCCTCCGTTGTCGCTTTCTCCCCTTCTTCTGAAAGATAGCCTTGGTGTTGATTCTTTGAGACTGTAGAGTCTCTCTTTATGTATCAAAAAAAATTTAGATAAGTGTAGTTCTTTGAGAATGTCACTTCGCCTATCTAAACTCATCAAGAGCACTTACTATCTAAGGCCATTTTTCATGAATCTGCAACAAAGGACAAGACAGCCTAAAGGCATCCCCATAGACTTAGTCTAACCCCGATTTCGGATATAGAAAACCCCTAAAATATAGGACGGGGAGGTATGTTCTGTTCATTAAGCGATCTTGTCGACATTAATTTAATGTAGCTACGCGATGGAGCTGAAGGCATGGTTGAACCGCCTTCTCAACAGAGTAAGTATTAGCTGTTAATAGGACGTAGGAGAACTGTACGGAGGACTGCTCGCTTGACTGCCTTTGCTTTGAATGTAGCTTATGCCACAGGAGGTCATTCGGGTCATATTGAGAAGAGTGTAAGCAAGGGCGGCTCTTTTCAGAACGGGCCTTCGGTCTCGGCTAGTGGATCAGCTAACCCATCGTCTTTGTAGCTAACCCTTGCTCCGCATATATCAACACAAGTTCACGACCGACTTAGAGTAGCCAGTCTCGTAATTCATTCTTATCCTTGAGGACTTGGACCTTTTCTAATATGATAACAAGAACCTCTAATATGGATATTTTTAAATATGGATATTTTTAGTAGAGTAAAGGCTCAGAGTCTACTTTTATAACTTTCAGCCAACAAAGATCCAATGTAAGTCAGACTTCCAGGCGCATCAGAATCTAATTGGACAGGGATCCTTTCTTCCACAGGCTTCGACTTATTAAGCATCTGTTCATCTCTGTTATCCAAAGATTCCACAAAAAAGGGAGAGCAAAGTGGGGTATTTCACTCCTGTATCCCTCTCCTGTAAGTCGAGCAACTTCGTATCGGTACGGTGAAGGCTACGAACTTGTATGACCAATGGCGGTTATAAGGCGACGAACGTTCTCAAGTGGTAACTTAAGGGAAATCAAACTCCCACTGAAGCAATGAAGTTAGGAAGTGACTTGATCTTCATCGCGCTATCACTAGAGGATTCGTATCTTCGGCTGATAGTAGTCTTCGGGCTACGAGATCTTATGAGTGAAATTAGAGAGCTACGCAGCGAAGCTATGTTAAACTGAATATTTTAAGAAATGGGGTGACCCAGCTAATCATGTGAGGCACGTCGGATGCCGTACACTTGAGTAGAAAGTCATAAGGAATAACTTAACTTAATTTCGGGGATCGACTATCAATTGTTCCTTGATATTCTAGGGGGTTTAGGGTCGTCACTCGTTGCATATTGAATGTAAGGCAAGTCCTTTTCAAGCTACTTGTGGGACATCCTGACTTACTCCCATTAGGCAAAGAAAGTCGGTTCGATCTCTTATAAATTGGGAAGTTTGGGGGAGCCGGCAGGCGAACTACACGAGCTAGGAGGCATGTCAGACTCATAGGGCCGAGTCAGCTCCCCTCTTTTTTTATGGACTTAAATAGAAGGAATGGTTCCTCATAGAGGGAAGTATGGTAGGCTTGATAGCTGCCATAGCTTTTTAGGCCTGTTCGTCAGAGGCAGTCTAACTTAGTTATATTAAGTGGATCAAGGTGAAGCCTTATATGGCTAGACGAGACACATATCTGCCCTGAAAAGCATTCTAGCTGAATAACGTAGGTCATGTCGTGAGATGTTTGGTGGAAAGATGAATTAATGCCAGTTTCCTTGATCAATAAAGGGATGAGCTTTCTTGTACTCACTATCCGTTAGCGGTATCGGGCCCTCGAAGACCCCGGATGAACAACTCACACTCAGTTCTAGCGGTCCATTCAAGGTTTAATCCTCCATTTCTTTGACTTACTGCATCACATTTGACACCTAAGGAAGGGGAAGGTACAGCCCAACTATTTATGATTAATCTAGTATAGCTACGATTCAGGGGAATGTATTAGATGAGCGCCTCAAAAAGCCTTTGTTAGGGTTAGGCTCAGTTAGGATCAACGGTTCAAGCCCTTTCTATTAAGTAAGACCTCGCCATCTTACTCACCGAAAGCCCTATTTATTCATTCCTTCGAGTTCGTTCGTAAAGCAAATGCGGATTATGGGTACTTAGTACTTATAATAATATGGGTACTTAGTACTTATAATAATATGATACTAGTTAGCCTTTTCCTCCTCTTTCTTTGCCTCTCAACTTTCTTCACTCTCTTTCGTTCATGTCTTTTGATATGGCGAAAAGGTCTTAGCAAGACTCAGTTTGTCTTTCCGCTCCTCGAGTCAACACCAAGGATCAATGATGTAAGAAAGAAAGAGGTTTCACTTCGAGAGCTGCATCACTGAACTTCTATCCCGCATTGACAGCACCTTGTTAGGGACTAACCTCATCAAATAATCCCATAATAATCCCATGCGGACTGGATTTGTCGAACTCTGCTAAGGTGGTATGGCCTTGAAGCGGGTGTCTTGGTTCTGCAGCCCGGCTTGGTCTATCGGCCCAGCTCTATAGTTAGATTTCCAAAGTTACGAGTTGAAATCGAACTGCCCCTCGCAGAGAACTCTAAAAGGCCACTAATACTAATAATGATAATCCATTTCATTCACGCATCACAGTTGGAACCCGTTTTCCAAGCTTTTCCGCCTTATCTCTAAAGAACAAAGAAGGGTATTCATAGATAGGTGAGCTGCAAACAACTAAGGAAGGCTCATGAATGACCAATCCATGGATAGAGGAAGACTAGGATTATGCGATAGAGGAAGACTAGGATTATGCTTCTGTCTGGTCGTACTAGGCCATTAAGGTCGTCTCACTACTTATTATGTTAGTATGTGAATTCCAAAGGAAATCCCGCGCATTTAGATAGTTGAATCTCATCAATAGAGAGTTCATTATAAAACAAAAGAATGGGTGCTCATTCAAAGGAATGTTTGCTTTTACATCTATTACAAGCGGAGGAGTTGGCTCAAGACATCTTACCGTAGAAGAGTCAGAGGTCTTTCGACGGATGGTGAACAATTACCCCTTCTGTGTACGATGCAATCCTTTTTCGGCACGTCGATAGCGGATGCTAACCATCGGAGGGGGAACCACGAATAAGGAGCAAACCTTCTTCTGCATGAAAGTTGGTTCAGTGACCACATAAAAAGAGAGCTCAGAAGAGAAAGATCTCCAAACCGGTTATTTCTTGGGGGAATATTGTCGTATAATAGGAAGCACGAAAGCGCGACTGGCTCTCAGCCCAAGCCCAGAAACTACATAATCTTAGTAGCGGTCTAAAGTTGCAAAGAGATCTTTCATCATGACGCCGAAGCTTCTTTATTCAATGCTAGCTTATTATAGGGATTTTCGCTAGGAAGTATGTTGGATAAGTGAGTTTATTTAAATCTAATCGGACAATAGATGTGAAGGTAGATGCCATTCAATTGCTCAATCCGAATGAGAGATGCCTATAACCTATAATAGGTGGATGCATAAAGTTCAGTCGAAGACAGAGATTCAGAAGAGTCTGACGAGGTTTGTGACAAAGGTAAGAGGGAGTTGTCGCCTGGTTGATGATTGTTTAAGGGGCTAAAGACTTGTTGTCTTCCTAGCGGTTAAATATCTTAACTAATTTTATAAAGAAGTGGCTATCTCCTTGTCCGTGGAACACACAAAGCATTGAAAGAAGAACACAATGGGAGGGAGTGATCCACAAGAGGAGCTCTTACTTATACTTTCAGAAAGACTCAGACTGCCAAGGATAAGGGAAAGAGACTGATGCTACTATACAATACCAGGTACGGGTGAATCATATCGAGCGAAGAACCTACCTTGCTGTCGTATCGAAGCGATCGGAAAGGAATGGCGAATTGCTATCGCTAGTAGATGGTTCCCCTTTTGACAGGTAGGGGCTGAACCGTTACTAAAGGAAGCCCGTCAGCAAACCCGTAAATTGCGAGTGTGTGAGTGATACTAGAGTAGAGCTCTTCCGATGCTGAGATGAGGAAAGGCAGCCTTATAGAGATAGCGAGTTACATAATAGAGATAGCGAGTTACATAAGGATTCACTCCTCAGTTAAAGCTTTCCCCAAAACAAAAGATAGGGGATCAGTTCAATCGGTGCTCGAGTCGGGGGTTCATAATCTTTACTCCCCAGGGTAAGAGAAGCTCTATCCTTTTTCAACCGAAGGGTTTAAGGAGCTATCAATCTCTTCCATCATCAATAATGAAGAACTCGCTCGAAACGAAAGCAGAAGGTCAAGCAGTGAGGCTTAACACTGATGGCCCATCTCATAGGGGGTCTTCTTCGGTCACATGAAGGGCGCTGGCTGGTGGGGTTTCTCTTCGAATGGCAGGTTCTCGGTTGCTTCGGCTTATTCCGCTATCATAAAGCAGGCCATCCCCCAGGACGCAGTCGACCTCTCGTGGGTGTGGAGGTTGCATGTGCCTGAAAGGATCCGTTTCTTCCTCTGTAACTTGGAAAAAGGTAAATTGAATATACAAATTCAGTACGTCTTAAGGATTGACGTCAAATGCTTGCTGTAGTTTCTGTCTTGATCTTGTAGAGACGACTGATCATGTGTTTCGGTATTTCTATTTTGCCCTTTTTGTGTGGAGAAAGGTCACTGACCTTAGATTTCTCACTCACTTTTATGGTAATTCTCCTTGGGGAGTGCTATTTGCTACCCGCCTTTGGCCAATTTTGAAGGCTAGATGCAAGCGTGCAATTGAAGGCTGCTTCAACTCTCATACTCAAGTGCTACATTATGCGATAAAGCTTTGTGTGGACATTCTTCTTGCATGGGAGAGCAAGTCCAGCAAGGTTATTCGTCAACCGACCGAAGTGGGTACGCTGGTTACAGCATGATCCTGGGGCCTTTGTGATTACTACTGATGGCGCGGTCAAGTCGTCGGGGTGTGCGTCGGCAGGGGGTTTGGCGAGAGACTCGCAGGGACATTGGTTGGGAGGCTGGCTTTATGGTAAACATTGGACGTACAGGGGTGATTCAGGCAGAACTAATTGGTGTCAAAGAAGGTTTGAAGTTAGCTAAGGGGCTGGGATTGCAGTCCATTACAGTTGACGTGGATTCAAGCTTGGTGGTACTGCTGCTTCGGTCGACTATTTAATCTGTGGTTATCCCTTTGCACACCTGATCTTGGAGTGTCGTTACCTTTTATCTGGGTTCCATCAAGCCTCGGTTAGGCATATTTGTCGTCAGGGTAATCGATGTGCTGATAAGTTAGAAAATTAGGCCCAAGGCATTGGTCAGGGAGTATCGGTCTTAGAAGTTCCTACTGCTTCCTTACTCCCTCTGCTACAGGCTGATAGACTAAGAATTCAAGTTTTTAGGCTGTCTGTAGAGCCCCTCATTTATGTACCATAAAAAGAAAATCCAACGTGAAAGTAACTTAATTTTCCAAAGTCAATCAATACAGCATGGGTTCACCTCCGAATCGCCATTTAAAAGCGCAACATATGCTGTCTTTGACGTAAACAGCCCATCAGACGAGTGACTCCAGACCAGCCTGTCCTGCAAGTTTCTGTTTCGAGCCAAAGGATAGCCACTAACTTTCAGAGCCGCCTCTAATGGTAACAAGGCAAAGAGAGTAGCCATGTCCCAAGCTCCATCCGAAATAAAATCACAGACCATCATCCCTGTAGGAAAAGTATTTACCGTCGCCTGGATATCGCCAATCAATGGTGAATGAACTCTTTCCAGGGAAACGACTAATGCCTTCTATACTTATACTCTCTTTGGGTAGAGTAGTGATCCCCTATCAGCTATGAGCTCGTTCACTCAATCCCGAGTAAAGAACTCCCTTAACCTTAGTTGGAAGCTAAACCTAAACCAAAATGAAGCTTGTAGGCTCCTAGAGAAAGCTATTTTTCAGGTATACCCATATGTTCCTAAGTCCAGATTCAGCGAATACTCAAGTAAGAAAAGGATACTTTTTGTCGTCCTATCTCTTTATTCGGAAACCAATCCATCTATGCCATCTATGATTCTATCACTCGTACGAGAGTTCCTCTCTCCATTTAGCTATTCGTTAAACAACCTTACGACTGATACTATCGAGAAGAGAAATAAAATACATTGGGCAGTCATAGAATAGGCAGAAAAATCACCCAAGGGAAGATCATGTCACTTTAGACCAAGAAAATCTGTAAACGTCTCGGTGCGGTGCCTATCGGGGTGTGAGGACAGGTGAAAAAGCCAACTAGACAGAAGACGTATCGATAAAGGGGAATTTGCCGTTGAAAGTCCCCAATACGAATCAGGTTGTCGGCATCTCAGTCCACATTTCTCGTTAAAAAGACGTATTGTATTCCCCGATCAAGCGCTTACACGTAAACTTGCCTTACCAAGAGCCTGAGCTGAGCTGACACAGGATACAGCAAGACGGGGTAAAGGGGCGGGGAGCTGAGCCCATAGGCGAAGGGTATGAAGGAGTTTCTATATCCTTTCGTTTAGGAGTGCTTCTATTAATAGAAAAATGAAAAATAGAATCAGGGTCTAAAATCATTGATGATGAGAAGCCTCAAAGCCTATAATCTCTTATCAAATCGGCTCTTCTTTGAGAAGAAGTGTGAGGGTTGAACTGGATTATTCTTAGTTATTCTTAGATTGAGTGATCAGTCAGCTACTATGGAAGGTATCTGGGAAATGTTGGGAGCTGCCAGGCTTAGAGTCCGGAGGGTTCCTTACTTCTTGACTTTACGCTCAGTCTGACTTAGCTCCTAAGGACCATATCCACACTTAGGGAAGTAGCTAACCTAACTTCTTCATAACCTAATTAATTACACACGATTGAGCAGAGAGAGCCCTTTCCTACTTACTACCAAAGAATAAAGTCCACCAATGAAAGAGAAAGGCGCACAAAGAAAAGAGTAGTTAATACATACACTTTCTATTAACAAGTCATATGGATTAGTAAGGATCAACTGGGAATAAAACTCAACGTTGCAAGCTCAAAAAGTGATCCTGGAAGGCCCACTTCTCAAAATCTATGTCAGTCTATTCTTGCAACGCTTGTTGGAAACTAGCTATTCTTATAACAGAGCAGCCTCTATTTGGGTAAGCAAAGATTCAAATTCGAGATTGGCAGAGAAAGGGCACGTACGAGCACGAACAAAAGGAAGGAATGAATCACTCCATCTACCAAGAACTAGCTAATATCTGGATTATCCGCTAAAGGTTTGATTTGAGGCTCACCTTCTCTTTATGAAGCAGAGGAGGATTCGGCTGCAGGGAGGAGAAAGACACATAATAGGATATTATATAGAAGGTATGATGGGGAAAGAGGGACCTATGTCTTTCAGTATGACTGATATCTTCGTCTTTCAGTATGACTGATATCTTCACGGGACCTAGCATTAGCTTATCTGCCTTTGTTCGCTGATAAGCTCTTCGACCCTATCCAACTAGGTGCAAATGCTTCCTATTTTATAACTACATTGAGGGCTTTGTCCATGCCTAAGATTCCCCACCACTTTACTGGTCCCTCAGACAGATTGTATGCTCTCTCTCTTTGCTAGCTGAACCTGAACTCGCTTGAGGTTGCTTTCGGTCTTGATTGCGAGGTCGGTAATCGTATTCCTCTCTCCTGAAAAGGTGTCGGAAATGGGAGTTCGCTTCTATTCCGCTATCCGTCTCGAAGAAAAGTTATGATTATATCAGATTTGGCGGTCAAGACGAGGGCGCATCCATACTATCCCACAGCGGTCCACCTTCTTTCTTCATGCCGGGCAAGCAAGGGATGCAGATGAGAGGGATGTAGTTACTTGCTTTGGGATAGCTTATGTAATCTGATCTTCAAGAGCGGGTTACTCACTAGAAAACTTATTCTATGGCAAACCTCGTTACTGGAATGCGCTCTTTATTGGTTTTTGCGGGGAATCTTATCTGAAGCTGTTGAATAGTCTATCTTCCCCTTACCGGATCCAGGCACCTAGCCTTCAAGCAAAAGAGTTAGAGTTGCTGCTACTGCTACTCACACCTGAACTCTAAACCGCAACTAACGAGCTAAAGGAAAGGAATGGAAGGAAAATCCCTGGAACAACCCCAGAATATGCTGTGAATGTACTTGCTCCTTTCCTGGCTTATCCGCGAGTGGGAAACCATTTGTTGGCTTACATTCGGCTTTCGAGTTGAGGTAGAAAAGGGTACCAAAACTGCTCCTATTGAATGAGTTGATGATTCTAGCATAGCATTTTTATAAACATTATCTCTTCGGGCCCCATCATCCAATCAATCCATTCATTCTTCTGAGGTTGAAGGTTCTAGCATAGCATCTTTATAAACGTTATTTCTGACAAGACCTTTGAATAGGACTTACTCCAACTCTGGGAATTAAACCCCATCTTCATAATCTTTTCAGGCAAGAACTTATCCCACTCGATAGCTCTGCATAGATTCACCCATCTCTCTCATCTGCTTCGAAAGAAAGGGAATCCGGTAATGGAGAAGTAGGTTTCTTTCCTTTACTTGCTATACGCCTTTATCCAATAGCTCGTTAAACAGAAAGTCTTCCATGAGTCCCTTCTGTTCCGGTGTCATAGTCTGAGAGTTCAGAGGTTTCAAAGGATAGCTTGAGAGATGGAGATGCCTCTACCCTAGTATGAAAGAGAATACACGTCCGAAACCATAAGCAAAGGAGGAAAATCAAAGACAGGAAGAGTTTCATGAAGAAAGGACCAACGAACCCTGTCATATGCTTTATGGATATCGAGTTTCAAAATCATGGAGCCTCTCTTTCCCTTTAAGTTCATCAACGAGTGCACCATCTCTTGAACAAGAAGGATATTATTTGCTGTACTTCTACCTGCCAAGAAAGTGTTATGATAGGGGCCAAGAACTCTCTGTAAAATATGCCGAAGTCTAGCGACCAAGACCTTCGAAATTATCTTATACGAGATATTGAGCAAAGTGATAGGCCGCAAATCTGAGATAGCTTCCGGGCTAGGAACTTTAGTAAGAAGTACCATGTGAGCTTTAAGAAAAGAATCTGTCTGTAGTTGAGCCTTTAGTGAAAGCTTCACGGACAAATAGGAGGAGAGTTTGTTTTACTGTATTCCACTGCCGCTGATAGAAAATAGGTTGGATTCCATCGGGACCTGGTTCAAGCCTTTCATTTCATAGAGAAAACCTCATGTCTGACTTCTGATAAATTCACTTGCTCGATCAAACTATCCCTCTCCGAGTCCAGAAAAGACGGCAAGGTGCTCCCATCCGTCAAAGAAGGCATCTTTTAGAGCAGAGCAAAGAGAGCATACAATCTGTCTGAGGATTCGATTCTATCTATAGAAAAAAGGGTATCCGCTTTATCCTTCTTTAAAGACAGGTTTATAGCGAAGAAAATACCCATAATAGGATAGTGAAACTAGGCTCAACTATCTTTCATCCTAAAAGCTCCTTCCGTTTGAATAACTATCATATATTCATATTCATGACTTTCTATCTATATTCTCCGAATGAACAATCTGAATTTTTACCGATAGATAGGCGAGGAGTAGAAAAGCAAGGAGGCTTATTCTAAGATAATAAGGCGATGGAATCGATCGAGGAAGAGGCCCCACCCCATTCCTACGCTACTAATAAACAGCGACTTCTTCCCTGAGGAATGACGTTCTCAAGCCAATGAATCGAAGAACGATTCTCTTCTATCAGCTGGGGACATTAGATCGTATGTGGGCTCTGCCAAGACCTTATCGACAGCTTCCCCATCTTCGGAATCAGTTCGCAATCGGGGAGCAGAGTTGGAGTCCTTGTTAAGGCAGTTCCGCTCTTCCCCAGAGTAAGAAAATAAATCCTATCACACAGCAGGGAATTTAACCAGAATAAACGACGGATTTGATTAAGGAACTTTGGCCTCTGAGAGGGGTTTCTTCTCGATGGTTACTTGGATGTGAGAGGTGGAGAGCCAATCCTTCTTGGAGCTTTAAGCTCAGACCTGTTGATTTGATTTAGTGCACAATCTTCCTTGATTTGATACCGAGCCGAGGGTAATTTAGGAAAGCAGTCTCATAGGTCGTCTGTCTCAGGACCTCTTGCTTATGTTTTGGGTTCAGCTTTGGCTGAAGAAGGGATTGAATCAATCATAACGATCCCATCAAGAATAAGAATAAGGATGGTAAGTTCACTCAATGACAGACAGAGTACTGCCCTTGCTCTTTTACACCTCGTATTGAATCTATCCCTAGCTACTTTCATACCAGGAAATCTCAGAGAATTGAATGTTAGAGAATGCGCTGCTAGAATACGTTGTTTGAGAATAGGTTGTTCAAGCATTTCTTTCTCTCTAAGAAGGGAGTACACTACCCTTATTTTTGGAATGACTCACATGATTCAAAGGTGAATCACATAAGCTAGAAAGAATCTTCCTAATGCTCTCATGTCCGAATCCGTACTGCTTTTAGGCCATTCTCTCTAGCTGCTGCACATGAAAAGAATCCGCTCTGAAATATCTAGCCTGGAATGCTTCTAGCTAGCCACCTAACTGGTGTTATTCCGTTTCCAGCCGATTCAATAGCTAAGGTTACTGATATGGCATTAACAGCGGCAACGGAGCAACCATATAGAGAGAGGTGAGAACAAGTTCTCAGACTGTGCCCGAAGCGCTTGTTTTATCCTATTATAGATATAGATGGAACTTCTTATGGTCATGTCGAAAAATGACAAACTTTGACTTATACAAGGCTTTGATCCCATTGGGCCTGAATCAACTATAGGTACTGAGCTTTCACACTTACAGCAACTAGCTCAACTCAAAGAAAGTTACCGCGGGTCAGTCTGTCTTGTCTAGACAATCATTATAATTATAACCCCGTAAACGCTATGCTTAGTCGACTGAAAGAGAATCGAAGCATCCTACTTTACTGTAAATGCCGCTACGGATTCCTTCCAACGAGATACTGACTTCCTTCTCTTTTCCCGCCTGAGACGGGTACTCCTGCCTCTGTCCCAGTAGCTTCCTCTGTTGCATCCGTTTACGAATCAAAATCTAGATAGTCAGTAGCTCCTCCTGCCTTTTCGGAATATCCTGAGAGAGGTCTCTCGAGAGTGTAGAAGCGACAACTCAATCTAGTAATCAAGCATCAAATATGAAGAAGATTTAGAAAAGTCTTTTACCACCCACGGGGAATACCTGGAGGCTTCTGGTGACCTATGTCCCCTAGCACAGCATGCACTCCAAGAGGCTCGGCAGAGAGAGGGCCAGAAAATGAGGTGAAGAATTCTTCTAATGGCTTTCTTGCGTAAGGCACTTTCAAAAGCTAGCTGGAACTCGATGGAATAGAACTGTATAAAAGGGGTACTGGGACTAGAGCATATATGGGTACTGACACGAAGACTAGAGGACCCTGCATGTCAACTATAGAAAGTCTTACCGGTCGGAATAGAAAGAAACTAGCCTAGCCCTTTAGCCTTGCCTGAGGAAAGAAAGAGTACGTTCTATCTTAAGTCAACGAGGAGGGTAGCAGGAGTAGGATGCTTCGCCTTTATACTGTCCTAATCATGCAAGTTGTGACGGGTAACAATTTCTAATAGCATAGAATAGAAAAGAGTTACAGCAGAAGAAGAAAGAAGTGGAATCACCACTTATAAACCGGTGAGCAAAAGAAAGGGATTTATCATATTTCAGTTTAGTAGGGAAGGTTTGACAACAAAGTAAACCAGTTTCAAGAGATCCTAGGCAGAAAGCAATTGTTGGATAGTTTAATAATCCCTATAGGGTAGTTTTAGATTTAGGGTACCTACATAGGTAGGCAATTCTAGGGCTCATAGGAGGTAGGACAGAGAATAGAATTTCACCGGCGAGATGAGTCTGGGAAAAGCCTTTAGGGCTAGAGGGTGAGCTTTAGCACGGTTTACTGAGACTCTGTTCTGTTCTAATTATACTAATAAAATAGAAAAAGATTGGTTCCTGGACAAGGTCCTATCCTAGGCTTAGAGCAGAGCTAGACCCGTAACTTACTTCGAAATGATTTAGAGAGCTGCGAATCAGTCTTCTGATTACCTTGGTTATAGCAGGTTTATAGGCCGACTATCACACTGTAGGCTAGGATTTACATTTCCTCTCTAGGTTGACTCTTCGATAGGCTTACCATTTATGATGAATTTCATAGTCCTCGAAGAGCAGTTGGAATCAGAAGTAAGGTTTAGCTACACGGTCGTGAGCCATTAAGTAGTATGACTGAGCTGAAACTAGAAAAACAAGTAAAGTAAAGCGACTTAATCCCTGATTCCTGGTCTTGCTTGTGGGATCGGCGGTGGAAGGTTGACAGTAAATGTTTGTGATCTTGGAATAACAATTTCTTTAGCGGATGTAGTCTTGGTGGAATTGACTAAAGCATTAGTAATATCATCTAAAGCTTGCTTACTCTTCAACAAAATCCCTTCACTAGCCTTAGCTGACTTCTACTTTGTTGCTATTTTGACCCCATAAACTGCCTTGTTCTTCTCTTTGATTGCCCTTTGAAGTCCCACTTTGGATAACCCTGCAGTTGATTGAAGATTCTTCTTCAATTGATTTTTCTCCTTGGGAGCTATCTTTTTTGGAGCTTATACATGAACCGATGGAGAAGGATCAGCTTTCTCATAAGTGCTCGGAACAACTTCTTCAGTATCCTGATTGGTTTTTGGCATAGACGGCAGCTTCCCCCCTTTTCAGGACAAGAGAGAGTAGCCTAAGATCCTGGCAGGTATAAAAATTGTAAGTTCCAAGCATACTTTCAAGTCAAAGAGGGAACCTCTATTAAGTAAGAAAATTGCTCTTGATGACATCACAAATTCCCATAACCTCACTTGATCCTCCCACAGTGTCCACTACTACAAAGGCCCCAACCATTGCCACTAATACCCCAATTCTTGTGCCTTCGACCACTGAACCAATTGACAGAGGAGGGACTCTAGTTGGTGTAGGGGTAAATGGAGATTCTATAGAAAAGAGTACAGTTATGGAGGAGGATACTTCTCAACATGAAGAGTCGAATGGTGTTCATGGTGTAGCGGATCTTGGCTCGGACGCCATGCAATCCTAGTCTTTTTACCTACCATCCATTTTCTTTATAAACATCATCAGTTGGAATGTACTAGGGGCAACCTCGAACAGAAGTAGTAGTAATATACGTAATCTTATATCTTTACACCGTCTGCACATTATGATTGTTCTCGAACCTAGAATATCCGGGGAGAAAGCTGATAATGCTTGCAGAAGGATAGGTTTTCCTAATTATTTTAGAGTTGAAGCTGAAGGTTTTTGGGGTGGCTTGTGCTTACTTTTTTATGCCAATACTATCAAGTTATAGTGGCTTACTCCTCTCAACTGATACATGTTCTAGTCAGCCTTCCGGGGAAATCTGAATGGCTATTGACTGCTGTGTATGGGTGTCCAGAGAAAGAGGGAAGGAAGGGCCTTTGTGACACTGTTTGTTACTGCATCTTGGAGACTTTGTACTTTGAGATGTCTGTCTAATTGTTTTTGATCCCGATGAACCTGATGTGGATACTTGTGTCTTCTTCAAAATATAAGGAGAACTGCTCAAGAAATCTGTGAGGCAAGGACGGTGTGCTCTAAGAGAGGAAATATTTTTCACTAGGGATTGCTTGGCATGAAGGTTTCAAGCATGTGGTCTGTGAAGTCGATGTAAAGAAAGGTGATTCTGGAGCTTATCTCTTCAGCGGATATAGCAACTCATACACTGGGATGTCTTATTTCCGACATCAAGGAGCTGCAAGCTAGGGATTGGGCGTCTTAGTTGAAGCATACATTGCGATAGGGCCTCTTCCGATTTCCTGGCCAAAGCTGCGTGTGAAATGGAGATGTACCTGTAAATTCTTCATCAGCCGACTGATGGCATTCATCGCTTGCTTTCTGCAGATACAAGGTCTTGGCATAGCCTCGTCGTGGTTTTAAATTTAGCTAGCCTTTGTCCTATTCTCTTGTAACCAAAAAAAGAGAGGGAAGGGACCTATAAGAGCTCATTCAAGTGCTTGCATACACTAGATCATCGTTCACCCGCATCGCTTACAAACCAACGAAAGATCAAGGCTGATGACGAGCTGAGCGGGTCCATAATGGAACAAAGAGGATGACATTGTAGAAAATTGGGAGGCGGAGTCGGATGATGAGATTCGGGCGGGGTACAAGTCTTTAAGCCCAAAGAAAAGACAAACATTTCACTCGGATAGAAAAGACAAACATTTCACTCGGGTTCTGTTCACCAGTTAGGGAAGTAGCTGGCAAGAAATTACCTTTTTTCAGGTACAGATGGGATTCTCGTTCAGCTACCAATCGTATCGGCTCATCCCCTTTCTTTTCACTTCTTCCGCTTTTCTTTCTTGTTAGCACGAACGGGAAAGTCCATGAGATCGGTCTAGAGATAGGGGAATTGTTACCGCTGCTAGGCAAGTTCATCTGTCTTTAACGGGTCAAGTTAAAGCTCTTTCCCTCAACTTGCTAAACCAATTGCTTGAACTCCTTCGCACTTGAATCATCTCATAACCTTCATTTACTATACTACTCGATCGAAGAACCTACTTTGCTGTCCTATCGAAGCGATCGGGGTAGACTTAAAATAAAAGCCCGAACCAAGAGAAATGGCTTCATACCAGCTCGAAAGCCGGGTAAAACGTTAAAGGTTTCAGGGAGATAGTGCATCAAGCTCTTCCCCAGGATCAAACTCTTCTTTTTTGGGTAGAAAGGTCGAGCCTTAGTCGAAAGGCGGATAAAGGGATTCAATTCAGTCTTCTCTTAGGGAAGTACTTTATTTTAAGTCCTAGTATGAAACTTCGGAATAACTGGATCCAGGCAGATATCAATCCCTTGAAAGGCGCTTTCGGTTCTTTAAGCACTGGTCTATCTCCTTCCTAAACGAATTCCTCGACTTAAGTTTAATGGCGAGCCTTCGGTGCATGGATAAAAGGTCAATCTAGGCCGTGGAGGTTGTTTGAGTAGCTATCTCCTCTGTCTCTAATTAGCCTTTTACTCTTCCTCTTTCCTTTGCTGATTCTTTTGTTCTTTCTACTGGGTCTTCCCAGTCAGTCCTAGTCCAATAAAAGCGTTCGCCTCTTACGCTTCGAAAGCTCCTTCTTCGCCCCTCTCACCTTCGTTCGCTGTCCCCACCCCGAGCATGATCCACGACCAGCCCTCGTGCGGGTAAGATACACGATCTACTCTCCAGAATTATGCCTGTAGCGCTTCTTGTTGTTATTGATTGTATTTAGGGAAGCGAGACCTATACCCGGATCGAGCATACAGATCTTTCTGTTAGAAGCTGCTCTTTTCTTTTCCTCTGGGGATGAAAAAAGAGCTGAGTCGTAAAGCTTTGAGACTGATGAGAAGGGGCTCTACAAATCCAATACTTAAATGTGGAACTACAAGCAATCATGAAACTGGATCAACGGGTAGCTTGACCTTCTGCTTGCGGTTGGTCCTATTCGAGTTTGTTTGGGATCCAGGAAATCGAATTACAAGCACTAGATTGCATTTTTCCGTGTTTTTTGCTTACTTTGACATTTCCTTTCCTAACGGGTCAGTCTAAATATGCAAAGTTGTTAAAACCCCGTATTTTGGGTTACTTTTACTTTTCAGGGAAGAAATCGAATTCGAAATCGTGAACTTTGATAAAACCCCGGGAAAAATGCTTACTTATCGATTTCCGGTGGGAAAGCTCATTCAAAATGGACAAAAAAACATACTTTTCTCGCTAGGTGAGTAACAACTTTGAATCTTTTTCATGATCTCATAGAGTGAAATTGCCTTGTTAAGGTTTTGGCCCTAGGGGAGTAACAAAGTTTTTCATTTTACATGACATCTAGGAGGTAAAAAGTCCTAATGAACTTTTCTCGCTATATGAGTAACAACTTTTCATATTTTTTATTCGCTTTAGGAAAGGAAATGTCCTCGCGTTGAAAAATACGGTGTTTCATCAATTGAGTCGATTGAGAATTCTATTTTTTAAGTAATTTGCGAAGTAAGGTTGAACCCTAAGTAAAAGAAGACGTAGTAAAGGGTGAAGCGAATTAAGAGCTTCCGACTAGACGAGTTGGATAAGGATTCCCCGGTCCCAAAAGCGGATGCAAGAAATAGGCTCTGCAAGACCTGAGTGCGAGTATCCAGTTACACTTACCTTCGAGGTGGGCTACTAATATAAAGTGCTTACTGCGACAGATTCACTCTCCTACGTCCGAAACCATTGGCTTATACCTGAGATCTGTCAGAGTGATCGAGAAAGCTACAATAAATAGGCGTCTAATAGTCCTAACGTACCATCAACTGAGACAAGCCCTCGACTGGTAAATGTATTTCGGTCATTGAGATGATTTTTCTCATCGGAGCGGCCCTTGCCTTCGGCTAGGTTGAAAGCCCTACGCGCTCTACGTCTATAGTTTTCGAAGAACCCTCACCAACAATTATTCTAAATAATATTATATTTTGCTTCGACCTGTTCTCGATTCAGCTTCCAAGGAAATGCTTCTTTTCTTATGCGAGACTGCTTCCTCTTCAACTCTCGGTAAGCGGATCTTAAGGTGAACGAACAGAGCTCCGTAGCTCAAGTGTCCAAGAGCGGTTCAAGCGCGTAGAAGGAAATTATCTGATCCGTACTGAAAGAAGGAATGAATGGTCAGTAGGCTAGCAATGAAGTAAGCAAAGAAGTAAGGAAAGACATCGATATCAACATGGTGAAAAAGAGTCTCTCCTGAAGGCTCTTTGAAACCTCACCTCTTTCAGTTGGTTTTTTGATGAGATCAATGGCATATTTCTTAATCAATCTCATTCTTTGAAGAAAGCCCTTTTAGGTTGCCATCACTTAAGCACCCTTCCTTTGAGCCAGCCTATCGGAACAGCTCGGGGTCGCAGGTGGTTCTCGTACGTGTCAGTACCAGGTGATGAGGTAAATATTACTGTACTACCCCTTGTTGGTCCCGAGGCACAGAGTAGGTAGAGTTAGACTTTTCGAGCTATCGAGTTAAGGCGAAGAGGTAGATTCTAGTTTTTCTTATTTATTCGTTAGTTTTTCTTATTTATTCGTTTAGATTCGTATATTCTATTTATATCGTATAGTAAGTAGTGAATCGAATTCAACTCAACCAGATTTAAGGGGGGGTGGAGTCTTCTTTCCCGAGAGAGGCCACTAGCCAATTAACTGACCTTCCTCGTCCTAGTCCAGCTCAATCAGATGAAGACAAGAAAGCAAGTCAAGAGGAAAGGAATCCTAGCATTTGAATTCTCAGAGTCTAGTCGAAACTAGAGCTAGGGGGCGATTGGCTATGTCACCCCAGCGTATATGTAAGAGGTGCGAGCAGTAAATGCGGATTATGATGTCTACGCATGAGTAACTTCCTGAATCAATAACCAGAATCAATAAGAGCATAAAGACAGGAGGTATTCTTGGATTCATTCCTTGTTGTATATCTCAAGGTTGAAGACAGACTATCACACTTGAGCTGCTGAAAACAATTTATGAATTACCCGAGGAAGGTAGCTCAAATGCTGGCTTAGCCGCGGGAACTCTCTTCAAAGGCTTAACTGCTACCGCAACAATCGTATATACACGTTCGTGTGCTGGCTTAGAGCAATTACCTATTATAAGGGATAGAGAGATCGGGACAGAAGGAGAAGGACTAACGGCTAAATAAGGGGAATGAATTAGATCTCCGCTCATTTGCTTTCTAGAGCGTGAAGTGACTATTTCCCCAATCGATCGGGTGCCAAAGAATCAATTGTGAGTGACCTGACGATGACACTAGAAAAGCTCACCAGTACTGAAAACACTAGGCAAGGGATTAGCTCGTTTGTTGCTTATTTACTGGCTTTAGCTCCCCCCGCAACCTGTTCTGTTTATCTCGTTGCTGAACATTCAATTCAATTCCTTATATAACTCGTAAGCAAGGTTTTACCTTACCAGTGAAGGGGAAGAGGGCAAAGTAAGCTTTTGCCACTAGTGGGATTAAAAGTTTTCGATTTAGAATGATATTTAGGTAAGTAAACTGCCTCTAGGCCTTTTTTCCCGTCTTTCTTAAACTTTGAAGATTGGCTAGCTAGCAGCTTTCGAGGGGCTAGTTTTCTTTTCGGGATGGAGAAGAGTCTAAATCCTCGTCTGCAAGCATTCTAGGCGTAGTCAGGAGCTTGCCATGAGTGAGCGCCTCGTGGTCGTTCGTACGTCTTTTCATACGAAATTGATCTTTAGGTTGACAGTTCTTCTATCGACCCTTTCTCTTTCTCTATTTTTCTGCTTGTTGGGCTATCCTTGGTGGTGTCTTTCTTACTAATTCCCCTATTCACCTTGACGAGTCTCCGGTGGGTCGATCAAACTGTAGCTGATGAAGCGAACTCGTTCCGGTATCTCGAAGCGGGATACATCCTACTTAACGTCAATTTCTATTGGTAAAGACGTCCCCGAGTGAAACTCGATCACTTTTGAACCGTAGCAATTGCTCATGTTCACGAGAAAGTTCTTGATGCGACCGGCAGGCAGATGAGATCTTAGCCAACATGGACCGGCCACAGGGGCTTTTTCTTGCTTTCTTGATCGATCAACTGAAGGGAATCCTATTAATTATATAGGTTCAATTTCTTTATGTTCGTTGAGCTATTGGACTGTGTTTTTCATTTCGATTGATTCGTATCCCTAAAATAAAAGGTAAAAAAATCTCAACATTGTTGTGGTGCCTAAACCCTTCGTTCCTTCTACTTCAATTGGATCTTGAACAACAAGAAGTGCGAACGGATATTCTACTATGAATTTTAGTAATTCCATGCCTTTCGGCTCCGGCATCTCTCTATGGGATCGGGGTTTTAAACAATGGGGGCAGAAGTAGCTGAAATAGAGTTGCCTTGTTAAGAGAATCACTGATGCTTTACATGTGTTATCGTTAGTTTGAGGAAGTTGTTGACCTGCCCGGCGAAACTAGCCCTTTAATTTTCCTTTAATTTTCCTTATTAGCAGAGATAGATAATGAGAACAATGTTCTCTTCCGGCTTAGAAGAGGAAGTACAAAGGGTCAGGTGAGTCTAGGATAAAGGCTTTTTCGCTCGAGTCTTGTTCAAAAGTAGAGTGGGTCCTCTTATATTTACCGCTTTGTTTATTTCGATCGGACCCTTCTTTGTTTATTTCGAAATTGAGAAAATTTCATCAAGGAGAATCCACCGACTGGGGCCGGTCGGATGAAGTCAGTGCAGTTGTAGGCCGCTAGCCTGTGGATTTGTTCTGGAGCTGCAGGCTGCATTAAGTCCTCAAAAGGCGTACCCTCTCCCGGCGATAAGAGAAAAGGATGATCGCTCCAGGCCTGTCATCGACTTGATCGAGCTAAATGGAAAGCCGATGGAGGTCGAAGAGATCAACTCAAAGCCCCATAGAATAAATAAGACGATGTGATCCTAACCAAGCATATCTCACTGGGCTACGCGCTATGTGTCAGGCCAAGACCTTGAACCATAAAAAAGAAAATAAAAAGCCCAGGGCCGAAGCAGGGAACTAGTCCGAAGTCGATTGACTAGGACCTTCGAAAGAATCTTATAAGAAGTCTTTAGCAATGTTATGGGTCTAAACTGAGAGATGGATTCTGGGTTCTCGCTGGGTGATGCGCCTTTGAATGACCCTCTCCTCTGGCTTCAACTCTTTGTCATACGAGCTAGCAGCTGCTAATAAAGGTACTAGCAACCGGCTCCGCATTTGTCTTTCTTTCGGTTGCTTTCGGTCTTGATTCCGAGGGCGGGAATCGCCTGCTTAATCGCCTTTGTCATATAGCTGCGGGCTATGCTGTTTAGTTAGCTTAACTTTTGAGTTTCTTATGCGTTTCTATTCATTGATTCTCTATTCTCAATCTACTCAATTGAAGAAAAACCGGAAAAATAGGCATTGGAACCTGTTCGAGAAGCTTATAATGCCCCTAGTGGTCAGAAGGGGCGGTTTCCCATACTACTAAAAGAAAGCCCTGACACTGGTGCAGCAGGCAATGCGTCTCGTCCTCTTGTCCATCTCTGTCATCGGAGCCTTTTGAATAGGGTGCCCCCTCTTTCTCTGCAGATAAGTTCAGTTCTGTAAGGACTTTTCGTCATCAATACAACGAACAGTACGAGCTAAAGCGACGAAGGATACCTACAGGCGAAGAGTCCCGTTCTTTAAGTAAGGAGTGGTCGGGATTCATTAGTCGAGAACCCACGACACCTGACAGACGAACGTGCCGTTACCAAAAAAGCCAAGCCAGCCTACGTAGATCTACGGATCTTGTTGGATTAGGGGACGCCACAAAGTAATCGTAGAAGGGCATTCGGCTTATCAGAGAGAATGGCCTTCGGCTACGTCAAAAACAGCCCATTGGTCCTACTAAGATGTCTTCCGCTGGGATTCGGTGTGTTCTGCCATAGCCCCTATTGGATCAACCAAGAGCTTGCTGCTCACCTGAGTGTGCTAGTGCAATTAAGGAAGCCACACAATGCCAAATGAGGTATCTGGGCTGACCTTGTATTCATTCAAATAAGATCCCTGATCAATTGTATAGGTGTTCGCGAAAGCGGAATTTGATCCCATGTGCAGTTCAGAGCTCCCTAACCTAATAAGGACCAAACCTAGGGTCTCCCACATCAAGATCTCGAAGAAAGATGACTCAGTCTAGTCTGACTTCCTTATTTATTTCCCTAAAATATGGTAAAGCGAGCTCTATAGCAGCAATGGCTTTAACCTCGGACATTGATTGCTCTGTCTTGATGAGCTCATTTTTGACAATCAGCCTCATTCTAAAGGACTCTTTTTTGTCAACTATCAGTCCAGTCGAGTTACTTCCCCTTCTTCTTCATTCCCGGATCCTGCTTCGTAAGATTCACTTTTGGTAGATAAAAAGGCATTTTTTTACATAATAAATCCTTCTTGATCAAAGAGAAAGAGCGTCTTTAATAAAGGGAAAGGAAGGTAAGAGGTCGCTCACAGGCAGACAGATGAGATCTTACAGCAATCGTGAACCGGTCGCGAAGCTACTTTGTTCGTCTTGTTCGCCGAAAGCCTAAGCATCTTGCTTCTTTCGTGTGAGCTGCTGGTTCCGACTCGATTGTTACTTGAAAGAGAGATGCCCGTTCTTCAGCCAACCTAACTGATGGGAATGAGATATAGGCTTACCTCCCTGGGGTGCGGTAGGTGGGCTTGGTGCGTAGCTTAGCTATCCTATTCATAAGGACTTCGTTTTATAGATTCCTTTGTCTTGTATGTTGTTAGTCTTCTTGCTTGTCCCGTGAAGAGCTAGATCCATCAGACTCATACCTGGCTACTTGCTTCACTGCTAAGCGAAGTGTCTTTAGCTGTAGATCATACGCGTTTGATGATCATACGCCTTGTGTTTAGCCGTTAGCTGTACCTACTCATATCTTCTTTCGGATGGCATGAGATTTCTGCTCTCCTTCCTACTCTTCGACGATTAACTCTTACACTTGCCTCGTGCGAGAAAGAGGGATGCTAACACTGGTAATGCTGCATCTAAGATCCCAGAGCATAGATGGGATGGTACCCGAGCGATCCATGTACTCTGAGGTTATGAAAGAAAGGAATAACTCACAGTAAAACCTTAAACGGTGAAGCTAACATAAGAGCGCATTCTCCGAATTGAATACTAAAATGTGGAACTGATTACAGAGATTTTAACAAATACCTGATACGTTGAGATCTTTAATTCTTTCTTTATTTTCTTATTGTAAGTATTCAATCAATCGGTGGGAAAGGCATAATGCACTTTTGTTTAACCCCGGGATTTATCATAGCTTTGAAATTTCCTTTCCTAAATCGAATTATTAATCGTCAACTTTGAGAAAACCCCGTCTTTTTTGAATAAAATCAATCCCCACGGAGTGAATTGGTCCCGTTGGTTGAAGGCCCACAAGTGTCAGAAGGTAATCGACGACAAGGCAAGGTAAGCGCATTCGAGAGCAGCTCCTGTGGGACTTCTTCCTCCCAGTTATCCAATTAAGGAAGAAGCAGACAAAAAGATCTAAGCCGTAAGCATCTCTCTCTGAAAGCAGGCACGCAAGACAAGAAGCATAGACGTGTGTGATATCAAAGGAGAAGTCAAGAGCAGGGTTTACACCTAGAAAGTCCTCGTCTAGGACTTCTGGCCTAGTAGTTCAGGGGGACTCATTTTGAGTTAGAGCTGGTGTGGGACTTCTGCCTTACACCTCAGATACAAGGACAGATATTCGGCTTTCAGAGCCCAGTGACGACCTACTTGACTTTTCTTATCAACCTTACTATATGATAAGCTTTCTATACTTGCCCTCACCGGAAAAGAAGGCATCCCCGGGAAGGAAGGGTTTCAGAAGGCTTTCCCAGAGAAATGGTTGAATAGAAAGGCTTGGCACCTAGTTATCTTTATTTAAGTCGGCCGGATAAACGAAAGAAAAAGAACCTTCTTTCTATGTCCCTTAGACTCTCTGTCCTGCTCCCCCGAAAAGGGCTAAGCCCGAAAGTCTAATAAGTAGTAAGGCCTTAGTCTCGCGCAGGAGATTGATATAAAGAAAACGGAATGTAGATAGGAATATGATTGAACCGTAGGACTCTTACAATAGTGAGTTCAGGGACTGTAACTAGCCAGAAGGGGAAAAAGAACTCCTAGAAATCCTTCTTATTTAAACGTAGGACAGTGAAGAGGTTTGAAGACGCTCGATCGAGAGGACCGGCCCTATCCCTAGTGGTCGAGAATTTCATACCGGGGCGAGGTTACGGTAGCTCGACTGACTGAATTCGATAGCTTCAGTCTTACAGCTAAAAAATCAATATTCTGTCTTAATATTTAGGAATCAGTCTGAAAGGAGAGGATGAAGGCCTTTATGCTTCTAGGTAAGTAGGTTTTTAATAGCTATAGGAATAGGATTTAGTCCTTAAACTTGGACAACTAAGACATAGTAGACTCAGAGATTGCATTTTCTGGCCTATCCCTATCTGTCGACTCATAAAAAGAAAGAAAAGAGTAGGATTGATTAATTAAGAAAATCATAAGAAGTGAAGTCAGAATAATCATTCAACATTAGCTGCGCAAAGAAGCAATTGAATACTGTAAAAGGAAAGTCAACTTACAAAGCCCAAGCACATCAACCCTATACTTAACGTCGAGCTACAACGTTCCTGCACCTGCACTTCAGAGATTGATTGGTTGAACCAGTAGTCGCATCCCCCTATAAAAGAGACCTAAGAGTTCTTGTTATGACCAGCCGAAAAGAGGTCCTATAGATGCCATCTAACCGTCCTTTTAGACTTTTACCGCTCTCGAGCAAGTAAAGGCTCTAAATGAAGAGTAGCCGGTCTTTGTAAGTTGAGAGAAGAGATAGATAGAGAGAGAGGCTGTAGATGGAGAATTATTATGTCTTGCGTCCTGTTCGCGGCTAACTATTAAAACGTCCTCAGAGAGGTTGTTTGTTTAAACGAAATCTCGTAAATATAGAGAAGAGGTAAATAAGGCAGGCAATGGGATTGATTTGCATGGAGCTGAGTTTAATATACACCATACATAGATACGATATTCTATTCTTTACGCTTCGCAGCGTATCTGCGCGATGACGGATCCTACCTAATAAGATAACTCAGCCTGTGAGCATCGCATCGCTCTTATCTTCGACTTAAAAGTAAAAGTTGCAGCAGCAGCGGAAATAACACATTCTGCTAACTCTTCGTCGACATTCCCTGCCTTTGCTGGTGCCTTACAAGGCTGTGGGTTTACGTATCGACTATCGGGTTGACTCGCGGTACGATCCAATAGATTCTGTGAAAACCCTCTCCGTAGCAGTCTTCTACTATACCTCTTATTCCGTGAATAAAGCCCTAAATCTTGTTGGAATCCCTCGGAACTCAGCAAGGCATAGAACAGACCGATTTCGCTGACCGAACAGATAGGCGTACCGAAGACGATGAAGAATTCAATCTTACTTGTGTTGCCCCTTAACTTAGTTAGAAAAAAGTTCATAGCCAGTGCCCCGACAATTCCATGTGATGATCTTCATGGATTAACAATAGGAGTAGGAATTCACAAGAAGCTCTCCTAAACTGTATATCTAAACCAATTCCTTGGCTTAAGTTACTAGGCGAAACCCCTTACTCTGGTCCGAGAAGACATACATCAAACAACCATCTATCTGTTCAGCCATAAGCTGATCCTCCCCACCAGCTGAACATCTGACAGCAGTCTTTTCTTCGCGTTTTCCCGGTCTTTCTCATAGCTTTTCCATTTCCTCTGGGGATGAAAGAGCTCAACCAGCTTCAGTTCAAGCAAGTTGCTAGCCAGGTGATGCGTATGCGCCTGCGGGAAGGTCATTTGAGTAGTATATAATAGGAGTAGTAATCGAAACTCAATTTTCCACACTAAGGAAATTCCTATTCATCAAATGAATGAAATGCTTCATCAACAAGATCATCGCTTGGCTTAGATTCCCCAGTCGAACAAAGAAAGAGACGAGCTAGTAAATTAAGTCGAGGAGTTTCAACAACTTGAGACTCGTAGCTGATTTCATGGCAGATCGGGATAGTTCAATCAGTCCCTCTCCAACTGTCTTCTTCGAGTGATGCGGTAATCCTAATGCAATCAATTCCATAAAGAAGCAGCCAGCCTATATCGCTAATTCCCCTGCTATCCGCCTTCCGTAATCTTTCTTTTATTCTATTTCTAAGTAGAGGGGCAGGCGGTCAGTCTCCCATAAAGCTAAATCAGACAATCAATCGTACTCCTTCTCGTCCCATGACTCAATCTCTCGGGCATTAAGGATTAACTCCTCTGGTTTCCTTGTCTTCTGTGGGTCTTCCTTATCAGATGTCCCAGTGACATTTACCGTTTCTTAACCCAGCTTGCTTGTAAAGGATAGCCCGTCACGAGATTCAACGCGCTGTAGAGTCCGCACTTCATGTAGGCAGTCTTTCCTTCTCCTTTTCCTGCTTCCCTTGATTCGAGTACCTCTTTTCATCGCTAGATTGAGATCTGCAGGGTTGTCAATCGGGTTTTGCTTGACTTGACTTACTTTTATTCATCACCTGGAGCAGGAATATAACCATCAGTTCCCGTTACCTAAAGAAAGGTAAGGCCCGGACCAGACGTAATGAAGATTCAGAGATGAACAAGTCTTTAAGCTTTGGCTCGTACATCAACTTCGCACATCAACTTGTTAGTCAGGAGATCGACTTGTTGTCTTGTTGTCTTTTTCTGATATGCGCAACCGTTTCAGGAGGGAAGAAGTTGATTCCTGACCTCGCACTCAATAACCGAACCCCTTGCACTAGACCTGTTCATTAGCAGACCTCTTCCTTAACTTGAGGCTATCTAACTTGGCTATCTCTCCAGGCTATAAAGAAAGGTAGGAAAGTTAGGAAGGCTATCTCGACTACCGCCCTTATTAGGAAGAGCAAGAGTAGTTATTAGGAAGAGCAAGAGTAGTTCCCCTTCGGTATCCCCAGGAAAAAAGAGAGAAAAAAGACCTGTTCGCTGGGCCCTATTGAAGGAGGGCTTGTTAGTGTCCGTGTCTAGGCTGCCTATCGATCGACCGCTCGCCCTTATCTGATTGTTTATTCGGCCTTTAATTAAGTATGAGCGTATGTCCCTTTCTCGAATTTCGGATGCAGATTCAATTCATTTTCTTGGCTTAGAAGCCCTTT